ATCCAGAATATATTTTAAATTTAGCTAATAATGATTAGCTCTAGCTAAATATTTAATTAATACATTGATTTGTTACTTTTAAGTCTAAGCAACTTAAATACTAGCTGGAAATAATAATAATGCTTTTAATGTAATATTGTCAAGCCCTTAAAAATAAAATTTATATTCTTACTTAGAACAAAAAATTCTTATAGTACAGTTGAAATATCGTTTTTTATATAAAAGCTTTCATTAAGCTAAGTAATACATTTCACTAATCTGTGTGCTAAGGAAATGGTTTAAAATTAAAGAATCGAAAAAATGTAAATTAAAGATCATAAAAAGTGTTACATATTACTATGTACATAGTAAAATTTATTTAATTCTAAATTTAGAAATATCTATTTTATTTTAAAAAATATACTTCTTCTTCAAGAATCCTCACATAATTAAACATCAAATAATATACGTATTAAGGTAAGTCTACTTCTATCAAACAGACTAAAATTAGAATAATGAAAGTAATGAGAATAATATATATTTAGTTTTTTACCTATTTATAGATAAAAGAATTAAACTCTTAGTACTTGTAACTAAAAAATCTAATTAAATTTTCGCAGAAAATTTTAATAAATAATCTTATTTCACATCCTTATATTCATAATAACGTCGATGCGTTTTTTTAAGACTCTCAGATTTTACAGTTTTATCTTTTTTACTCATAATATATGATATATTTTTTCACAAAAAATAAAGCTAACTCAGAATACTGATTGTATTTTAATATAACTCATAAATTTAATATACTTATAGTTATGATTTATGTTTAAATTACTATTCAGTGAAATCAATTGCATTAAATTGTTATTGTTAAAGTTTAAATTAAAAATTATGATAACTTTTACTACATTTTTTTTATTCCATTTATTAATGGAAGCTTAAGTTTTAGAGATACAAGTAAATCTTTATTTATAACGATAATATATATTTACTAAATATTCATGTGCTACAAGCATTGAATATCAGGTAAATTAGCCATAAAACTAGTTGATTTTTTTCATATTCTATTGAAAATCAGCAGTACAAAACAAAATAAAAATGTATTCTTGATTTTATTTTTCTTTCTATTTGGTTTTAAAATCAAATCTATTTTTTTCTGCTTATGTATAAGGTATAAATAAATTTAGTTGTTATTATTTTGATCATCATTCAAGATGAAATATATAATTAGTTTTAATTAAAAATCAAAAAAATATCAATGATGCTATCATGAAATCTAAATATTAAAAATAATATTTTTCGACAATTTATTTTGTTATGATAATCAACATTGAACACTTAATTTATTCTTGATTAGGACATGAAAAATTCAATATTATATATTTTATCAACAATATAGACTAGATTAAATATTTACTTTTTCAAGTAAAATGTAAAAATCTAGTTAACTAATTAAATAGAATTTTTCTCATTACTCAATTAACAATCATTTTTAAGTTTTTTAAAAAACAATTAGTTAACTAGATATAAAATGGTCTCTTTCTTACTAGGATATATTATACTATTTTTCGTATACGAGACTAATTCAAAAATATTCGTAATGAAGATCTAAACGCAATATATATATAAAATTAAGTATGCATTGCCTACAAATTATAAATGTATAAGGAAGATATACAACTTGCATAACTCTAAAGAAAAGATACTTATTGTAGATGACGAAAACAGTATAAGAACAATTTTAGAAACTCGATTATCTATGATTGGGTACGATGTGATTAGTGCAGCAGACGGAGAAGAGGCATTATATGTGTTTCGAAAAGAATATCCCAACTTAGTTATATTAGATGTTATGATGCCCAAATTAGATGGCTATGGAGTGTGCCAAGAGATAAGAAAGGAATCTGATGTACCAATCATAATGCTAACTGCTCTAGGAGATGTCTCAGACAGAATTACTGGCTTAGAACTAGGTGCAGATGACTATGTAATTAAACCTTTTTCACCCAAAGAGTTAGAAGCACGTATTAAATGCGTGCTTAGAAGGGTAGATAAAACAAATATTAATTCAGGTATTCCTAGTTCAGGAATTTTGAATATAGGATTTCTTAAAATTGATACAAATAAAAGACAGATATATAAAAAAGATGAAAGAGTTCGGTTAACTGGCATGGAGTTCAGTTTATTAGAATTACTTGTAAGTAAGGCTGGAGAAGCTTTCTCAAGATCTTCTATCTTACAAGAGGTGTGGGGATATAAACCAGAAAGGCACGTTGATACTCGGGTAGTAGATGTTCATATTTCAAGGCTTAGGGCTAAACTAGAAGATGATCCAAGTAATCCAGATTTAATTTTAACTGCGAGAGGAACAGGATATCTATTTCAGAGAATTATCGAAAATACAGAATAATATAACCCTAATCTATTATTTTGATATTTAGCTAAATATCAAGCTTTTGACTGAATACTGTAAAATTTATTAATTTGATTTAGATATTTAGCTATCTATTCGTTTATTAGTTTCTAATAAAGAAAAAATATGTAAATATAATTATTTCACACAAGCTCATCTTTCTGCTTCATATCATCTAATTATTTAATTTAAATAATTATTTAAATTTTGTTTTTTGATATATTTTTTATAAATTTATTTGGATATTACTGTTATTTTTCATACAAGTAATATGCGATTATTAACATGTATATAAAAAAATAATTGATTCAATAATAACACTAAGTCAATAGAGTAAAAAAAACTACTACATTGATTTAATCAAAATATATAAACTATAATTAATTATTATTAATAATATTTTGAATCATTCAACACTATATTTACCTAAATATTGTAATTACTTGTAAAGTACGATGCTAACTATAAATTATATTTTTTATTTTTAATGCAACAGGATAGTATTGGTTTTCTATTTCATAACTGCTTTAAGTCATTTTAAAATGAATTATGGATATCATTTTAAAAAAATAATAATTTTTTGATTAGAGATTTTATAATCATAAATATTAATCAAAAGTAACTTATGTCAGCTATAAAACTGTTTTATAGTCATTAATAGTCTAGTCTAGACAGTTTAGACGCTAAATAATAGTAAGTAAGGAATACAATGTTTGTTATACTATACTTGTATAATATGAAAATTTTAGTTAAAAATGAATCGTAAACTTAGAGAACTAATTAAAGCCTTTTAAATTAGTCATAAATTTTACTGTTTAATAATCTTATAATGTTAGTATAATCGTAAAGAAAAGTAAAATCACTTTACAATAACTTTACAAAGTTATATAAGCGCTATTAAAACATCACAAGTTGTATTGTGATGGATAAATAAGCTTACAACTTATTTAATTAATCAGTTCACTCTGGAGATTTATTTTATGACCGTAGCAATTGGACAAGAAAAAACCCGTGGTAGATTTGATTTAATCGACGACTGGGTGAAAAGAGACAGATTTGTATTTGTCGGCTGGTCTGGCTTACTGCTTTTCCCATGCGCATATCTAGCATTAGGAGGATGGCTAACAGGCACTACATTTGTAACATCATGGTATACGCATGGGCTAGCAAGCTCATATTTGGAAGGTTGTAACTTTTTGACTTCCGCTGTATCTACACCAGCTAATAGTATGGGACACTCTTTACTATTATTATGGGGTCCCGAAGCACAAGGAGATTTTACTAGATGGTGCCAAATTGGAGGTCTTTGGACATTTATTGCTTTACACGGATCATTTGGATTAATTGGTTTCTGTTTAAGACAGTTTGAAATAGCTAGACTAGTCGGAATTAGACCATACAACGCTATTGCATTTTCAGGACCAATTGCAGTCTTTGTATCAGTATTTCTAATGTACCCACTTGGACAAGCAAGCTGGTTTTTCGCACCTAGTTTTGGAGTAGCCGCAATCTTTAGATTTTTACTATTCTTACAAGGATTTCATAATTGGACACTAAATCCATTTCACATGATGGGTGTAGCAGGAATACTTGGGGGAGCCTTGTTGTGCGCGATTCATGGAGCTACTGTTCAAAACACTTTATTTGAAGATGGAGATGCTGCAGATACATTTAGAGCATTTACGCCTACTCAATCAGAAGAAACTTATTCAATGGTAACAGCCAATCGTTTTTGGTCACAAATTTTTGGAGTAGCCTTCTCTAATAAACGTTGGCTGCATTTCTTCATGTTATTTGTACCGGTAACTGGACTTTGGACAAGCGCATTTGGCATTGTAGGTTTAGCGTTAAACTTAAGAGCATACGACTTCGTATCACAAGAATTACGAGCAGCTGAAGATCCGGAATTTGAAACGTTTTATACTAAAAATATTTTATTAAATGAAGGTATCCGTGCATGGATGGCCGCTCAAGATCAGCCACACGAGAACTTTATATTCCCTGAGGAGGTTTTACCACGTGGAAACGCCCTTTAATCAAAATATCGTAAGCGGCAGAGACCTTGAATCTACAGGATTCGCATGGTGGTCCGGTAACGCAAGATTGATAAATGTGTCAGGAAAACTTTTAGGTGCTCATGTTGCACATGCTGGTATAATGGTTTTTTGGACAGGAGCAATGACTTTGTTTGAAGTAGCCCATTTCATTCCGGAAAAACCTTTGTACGAACAAGGCTTCATTTTAATACCACACTTAGCAACACTAGGGTGGGGTGTTGGTCCAGGAGGAGAAATCACGAATATATATCCGTACTTCGTAGTGGGTATTTTACACTTAATATCTTCTGCCGTACTAGGTTTCGGGGGCTTATACCACGCTTTAATAGGGCCAGATACATTAGAAGAATCATTTCCATTTTTTGGTTATGATTGGAGAGATAAAAACAAAATGACAACCATACTTGGCATACATCTTGTCTTGCTTGGAGTAGGATCTTTCTTACTTGTGATTAAAGCTTTATTTTTCGGCGGAGTATACGACACATGGGCTCCAGGAGGTGGAGATGTAAGATTAATCAGTAATCCAACGCTAAACCCAGCAATTATATTTGGCTATGTACTTAAATCTCCTTTTGGAGGTGACGGCTGGATAGTTAGCGTCAATAATATGGAAGATTTAATTGGCGGACATGTATGGATAGGAGTGGTTTGTATTGCAGGAGGAATATGGCATATTCTTACAAAACCATTCGCCTGGGCAAGAAGAGCATTTGTTTGGTCTGGTGAAGCTTACTTATCTTATAGTTTAGGTGCTTTATCTATTATGGGGTTAACTGCTTCCAATTATGTCTGGTATAATAATACAGCTTACCCTAGTGAATTTTATGGACCAACTGGACCAGAAGCATCTCAAGCACAAGCTTTTACTTTTCTAGTAAGAGATCAAAGATTAGGAGCAAACGTAGCATCTGCTCAGGGTCCTACTGGTTTAGGAAAATACTTGATGAGATCACCTAGTGGAGAAATTATATTCGGGGGAGAAACAATGCGTTTCTGGGATTTAAGAGCTCCTTGGGTAGAACCATTACGAGGGTCTAATGGCCTAGATTTAAATAAAATCAAAAATGATATACAACCATGGCAAGAAAGAAGAGCTGCAGAATATATGACGCATGCACCATTAGGATCACTAAATTCAGTTGGCGGTGTAGCAACAGAAATCAACTCTGTAAATTATGTATCACCTAGAAGTTGGCTAACAACATCTCATTTTTTCTTAGGATTCTTTTTATTCATTGGCCATCTATGGCATGCAGGGCGTGCAAGAGCTGCTGCTGCAGGATTTGAAAAAGGGATCAACAGAGAGAATGAGGCTGTATTATCTATGAGACCATTAGACTAAATTAGAATATTTATTTATAAATAAATATATATCAATAAATCAAAATTAAAAACTATTCTTAGCTCCTAATTCAGAAGTTAAGAATAGTTTTTTTATATAGGTCAAAGAATAATATTATATATATTTTTAATAAAAAATACCAAGTAACTCAACTACAGGTAGACAAAAACAATATTCTATAGAAAAAATTACAATAAAAGCTAACATAGCTAATCTACCATTCCAGCTTTCTGAACCTGTAGAAAAACCCCAAAGCCATCTGTTGCGCTGATCACGGGTATTCATTCAAACACCTCTATTTTTATTAGAAAGTAATATATACTATAATATACGATAGTATGTAGTTTATTTAAATTTATATGAAACTTAATATACACACAATTATACATCCGATTATCCAGAAATTAGCATATGAAATTATGCATGAAAAAACATATGAAAAATCCATAAATACTAATAACGAAAAAACACTAGGTATGCTTATTTTTTATGAAACTTTAAGAAAGTGGCTAAAAATAGATAGCGTATACATCAAAAAAGTCGATATTTTAAAAAAAGGACTTTTTTTAAACCAATCGGAGAAATACTTAATTATTACTAATATCATAGAATGCTATAATATTCTTTCGGAAGTACAAAAAATATTGCCCAAAACCTATTTAAAACATATCGATTTTTATAACAAAAATAATGAATTCATCTGTAATACAAAGCTAGAAGAATATAAAATAATTATATTTGAAAAGTTTTTAATAAATTATAATATAATCGAAACTATAAACTACTTAAATAGTAAATATAAAATTAATTTAAGTGGTATTAAAATTGTATGCGTTACATGCAATAGTAATATTCTAAAGTCCATAGCTCAAAAGTACCCATACTTAAATATATATACTACAAAAATCATTTAAGATAAAATAATCTTAATTAATGTCAAACCTAATTATTATCAGCTAATGAATATTGTTATAAATTCGTTTAATTTAGTTTTTACATCCATAGCTAATTTTTCTGAGATATATCTGATCTCTATTTTGCTTAAACTTTCTCTAGCATGGTTTCCTACAGTAAATTGGTATAATGAACCTTTCTGTTCTTTAAACAGACTTACAGATCCGTATCTTAAATTATTTAGAGGTACAATACCTATGATATTTGGGATGGATATGTCTCCTATGTTAGGCATAATTTTTTTACAGTGCTTAACAGTGATATTTAATAATATTCAAATTGAATCTATGATGTAATTAATATAAAATTTTATTGGTATAAAAGTTGCTTAATCAAGCAAAACATTATTTAATATTAAATATAGAGTTAAAACAAAACATTTAAATTATACACAACTTATGTAATGTCAATATAACCATGTTAAAAATCAGATTGAAGAGATTTGGAAGAAAAAAACAGCCTAGTTACAGAATTATAGTTATAGATAGTAGAAAACCAAGAGATGGAAGAGCAATCGAAGAGATAGGATTCTACAATCCTATTATAAATAAATCAAGTATCAACTTGATACAAGCTAAAAAAAGAATATGTCAAGGCGCTCAAATAACCAAAAAAGTGCAACAAATTATTAACCAAATAAAGAAAGAAAATCAATGATATATGTAAGGAGATTATATTGTCTAAATTTACATTTAAAATTTTATGGCTTGAAAATAATATTGCTATAGCAATTGATTATATTATAGGTGACAATACCAGTCCATTAACATCTTATTTTTTTTGGCCTCGTAATGATGCATGGAAAGAGATGAAAATAGAATTAGAATCAAAACCATGGATTAATGAAAATGAAAGAGTAGATTTATTAAATAAAACCACAGAAATAATTAATTTCTGGCAAGAAAAAGAAAAAAGCACATCATTAAGAAAAGCTCGAGAAAGATTCCCAGAATTTAATTTTATTGCAACTAATTAATTTGTAATTTTTAATAAGTTATCTCAGATGCTTTCGTATATTAAAGATAATATACTGTGTATATTTCTAATATTTAATTTTTAAATATAAATATGAATAACAAGTTATATAAAAAAAAATAGATCTTTTATTAATTAGTATTGAAGCTATAAACTTATATGGTTTAGATGAATATTATACTGATAAAGTAAATTATATACAAAAAACTACTTATCTAGATAATTTATTTTTAATGCGTTGCGGGAATTCTACTAGGAAACCAACAGCTAATACATTATATAACTTTAAAGAAAGCATAAAAATCATTTATGATCTGTATAATTCTAGTCATAATTCCAAAATACAACAAAACATTAACAATATATTAAAAATGATATATGTAGATCATGAATTAAAGTCCGAACATATTAAGCAATACTTAAGAAGGTTTAAATATATATATTATAAAACACAAAATTACTATAATATAAGTAGTAAATTTCATATTTATAATCAATATATAGAAGAGATAGCTATATATCAATTGTATATTTTATATAGATTAAGTCATAAAGATGGTATTTATTTTCTAATTAAATATTTAAGGTTACCATCTTTTATATAAATAAAATTTTAACTATCTATTTGTTCTGCGATCAGGCATTCCGTAGTTAAAATCATAGAAGCTATTGATGATGCATTTTGTAAAGCAGACCTTGTAACTTTAGCCGGATCAATTATACCTTCTTGATACATATCAACAAGCTTACCAATATCAGCATTATAACCTATGGAAAAATCACTATTTTTAATTTTTTCTAGAATTATAGCGCTATTACTTCCCGCATTTTCAACAATACGTTTTAAAGGGTAAGACAAGGCATCAACTATAATTAAAGCACCTACTAATTCTTCTCCGACTAAATTATCAATAGCCCAGACTCGCAAATCTTGAGATAAATGAACAAATGTAGAACCACCGCCAGGTACTATACCTTCTTCAATAGCTGCTTTAGTTGCATTAATAGCATCTTCTAAACGTAATTTTTTATCTCTCATTTCTGTTTCAGTTGCAGCACCTACTTTAATAACAGCTACACCTCCAGAAAGCTTTGCTAATCTTTCATGCAACTTATCTTTTTCATAACTATTAGTAGCAGCCTCCAATTGTCTCCTAATTTGGTCACAACGTTTTTGAATAAGATCTTGCGGTGTATCTGCAACAATCGTTGTAAAATCCTTTGTAATTTGTACTCGTCTGGCAGAGCCTAATTGATCCAAGGTCATAGTATCCAACGTCAGTCCCATATCTTGCGTAATTACCTCTCCTGAAGTTAAAATGGCAATATCCTCCAAAAATAGTTTCCTTCTATCTCCAAATCCAGGTGCTCTAACAGCAACAACATTAATAATACCTCTCAACTTATTTACAATGATCGTCGCTAAAGCTTCTTTCTCGATATCTTCAGCAATAATAAGTAATGGACGACCGGTCTTAGTCACTTTTTCTAAGATAGGTAATAATTCTTGTTGAATCAGTGTAATTTTCTTATCTGTTATTAATATATACGGATTATCTTGTACTACTTCCATCCGAGATGTATCAGTAACAAAATATGGAGAGATAAAACCTTTATCAAATTTCATCCCTTCTTTAATCTCTAATTCTATAGTTGTAGACTGACCTTCTTCTAGAGAAATAATACCTTCTTTACCGACTTGCTGGATAGCATTAGCTATCATGGTACCAACTTCAATATCATTACCGGAAGATATAGAACCTATATGAGTAACATCTTGCATATTACAAATAGGTTTAGAATATTCTGCAATCTTCACAACAATAAATTTAACTGCTTTTTCTATACCTTTTTTTAAAATAATCGGATTAGCACCAGCCGCAACATTCTTAAGACCTTTTTTAACTATAGCATGAGCTAGTACAGTGGCTGTTGTTGTACCATCACCAGCAACATCATTTGTTTTTGATGCTGCTTGTCTAATCAAGGCTACACCTGTATTTTCTATCGAGTTTTTAAGTTCTATTTCTTTAGCAATAGTTACACCATCATTAATAATCTGAGGAGAACCAAATTTTTTTTCCAACACGACATTTCTTCCTTTCGGACCAAGAGTGATAGCGACAGCCTCAACTAAAGTTTCCATACCTTTTTCTAAAGCTTTACGGGCATTATCTTGATATAAAATCTTTTTAACCATTCCAAAATCCTTACTTAATTAAAAAAATATAAATAGAAAAAACAAGTTTTTAATATGAAACCTGATATACTAATACTACGCAAGGGCCTGTAGCTCAGTGGATAAGAGCACGTGGCTACGAACCACGGTGTCGGGGGTTCGAATCCCTCCTCGCCCGATAAATTTACAAAAACATGAAAGGATAATATCGTATACCACTAATAGTTAATAAATATAATAATATTGAAATCGTATTTTATGCAACCATTAAGAGGAACTAAAGATATATTGCCGCATGAAGTTGCTTACTGGAACCATATACAGACAAAAGCATCAAGTATATTCTCATTATACAATTATTCAGAGATTCGTACACCAATTATAGAGTCAACAAATTTATTTCAACGTAGCATAGGAGAAACAACTGATATTATCAATAAAGAAATGTATACTTTTACAGACCAGGGGCGTAGAACAATAACTTTACGACCAGAAGCAACAGCAAGTATAGCTAGAGCATTTATCAGTAATAAGCTTTATAAGAATAGTATACAAAGACTCTGGTATTTAGGCCCTATGTTTAGATATGAAAGACCTCAGAGTGGCAGACAAAGACAGTTCCATCAATTAGGCATTGAGTGTATTGGTAGCCTAAATCCAATGGCCGATACAGAAATTATTCATTTAGCACATCAATTGCTTAAAGAGCTAAAAATCAAAGATTCTATATTAGAAATAAATTCTATAGGCACTTTAGAGGAAAGACAATTGTACAAAATTGATTTAATCGAATATTTATTACCATATCAAAAAGACTTAGATACAGATTCGCAGAATCGTCTACACTCTAATCCATTAAGAATTTTAGATAGCAAAAACGTTAAAACCCAGGAAATTTTACAAGGCGCCCCGAGTTTAAATAACTACTTAAATAAAATATCTGCAGAACACTTTTACTTAGTTTGTACGTATTTAGATAATTTAAGTATAACATATAAAATTAATCATAACTTAGTAAGAGGATTAGATTACTACAATCAAACAGCTTTCGAAATAAAAACTAATACTAACAATAATCAAAGCACAATATGTGGCGGCGGTCGTTACGATAATTTAATCGAACAGCTCGGAGGACCAAAAACACCAGCCGTAGGTTGGGCTATCGGAATAGAAAGACTTTTAAAAATTATTAAAAATGAGCTAATATTGCCTCAAAAAAAAATTCAAGTCTATATAGCAACACAAGGATTAGCAGCACAAAAAAAAATTTGGGAAATTATAAAAAATTTAGAGAAAAAAAATATTAAGTTTGAATTAGATTTATCTAATACGAGTTTTCAAAAACAAATCAAAAAAGCTAGTAAATTAGGGGCGAAATTTTGTATTATTTTAGGAGATCAAGAAATTATAGATGACTGTATTACGGTCAGAAGACTAGATGAACACCAGCAGTATAGAACAAGTTATTCAAAATTTTTACAAGAAATTTAAAAGTTAAGAAATAAAAATTAAGTTGACAATTAATTAAAATTAATTGTTTAATATATCTATATGGGGTGTAGCCAAGCGGTAAGGCAGCGGACTTTGACTCCGCCATTCGCAGGTTCGAATCCTCCCACCCCAGTAAACTGATTAAATTTTTTATAACCAAGTTTATTATTAAGTATTTCAGCTTCTAACACATACAAAGTTAGATAAATAAAATATTTACCATTAAATTAATGGCACATTATATAAAAGCTGGTAAAATTTGTAATTTTATATCTATTTGTATATTCTTCGCAAGAAGAATATCGAAATTATAAATTCCTAGTGTTTTGATATTAGGCAAGTTAATATTTTTTTTCTCCAATTTTTCCCCAATAACAAAAAAGAGATTTGCAATTATTTCTTTATCACTTACACTACCAAAAATCTGATTATTATTACCCACTTTTTTCTTCAAACTAATTTTTGAAATTTGACCTAATTTTTTACTAAGTACTTGCAATTTAACATGTATTTCATCTAACTTCTGTTGTTTCAAATCTGAAAACATTTTGTAATGCTTTAATTTTCCTTTAGTTGGTAGCTGAGCAAAATTATAAGGAATTAAATAGTTGAAAGCATAACCAGAACTGACTTGTACTATACTACCTACTGATCCAAGACTAACTAGATTTTTTTTTAAAATGACTGTGATTTTTTTTTTCATACTATAATTTATAATTAAAAAAATATATAATATTACTAATTATTCAATCGATAATGAACAATTTGGTGCTTATATAAAATTTGCGACGCAACAAAAGATCTTAAATTATCATAGCAGTATATAACGATCTTTTGATCACGACCATGAACAGCTAAACAGTCACGAATAAAATTAATTGATTTCCTAGACTTTATATGCTTTAAAGGAATATTGATCGCTTTTAACAAATGATATTTCATGAATTCTTCTGGTTGACGAACATCAATTAAAATAACAGTAGATTGATTCATTAGTAATGATAAACTCTTGTTACTAATAATATTAGAATCTAATATTCTATTAGAATGACTATTATCTATCAAATTTTGATTTTTTTTAGGTACTATTTTCAATATTTTAAAAGATGAATTTAGTAGATTATATACTAATAAATGACCACTTAAAATACTTCCTGTACCTAGTACAATTTTAATTGCTTCTACTGCTTGAAACATACCGATAATACCAGTTGTGATACCTAAAACGCCGAACATATCACATTCTTTAATATTTAAATTCAAACTCTGTGGATATAGATCAGGATATAAAGGTCCGCTTTTATAATTAAAGACACTTATATGTCCTTCAAAGCCTTGGACAGCTCCATAGATGTGTACTTTATTTTGCAGATAACATGACTTACTAATCAGATATCTAGCTTGAAAATTATCCGTTGTGTCTATTACTATATCATAGTTTTTGATAATATCTTTCAAGTTATTATCATTTGCTAGAAATGGATATACACAAACAGAGCATTCTGGGTTAATCTCCTTAATTTTATTATAAGCTACGTGAACTTTAAGCTTACCAATATCTTTATTATTATATAAAATCTGTCTATGTAAATTCGAGTAAGCTATTATATCATTATCTACAATGCCTAAATAATTAACACCAGATGCAGCTAAATAAATAATACTAGATGCAGCTAATCCACCAGCGCCAACAAATAAAATTTTGGCTGCTTTTAATCTTTTCTGTCCGCTATCACCAATATTATCTAAAATCAAATGACGAGCATACTTTTTATATTCTGTTTCTGAGAGAGAGGTATCCATTATAGGATAAAACATAAAAATAAATATCCACTATAAAAATATAAAACTGATATTATTTCATACTTATGAGTACTCTATATACAGAGTATAATAATTTTATTTTTACTTTTTTAAAGTTTTAATGTATGTTTTTTATATACTACGCCTTTAGTTCAGTTGGTAGAACGCAGGTTTCCAAAACCTGATGTCGAGGGTTCAAGTCCTTCAAGGCGTGTAATACAATTATTATATTACTAATATAAGACAAAAAATAGGGCTTGAAAGAATATAAAATTCAAAACACGAGCATATCCTTAATTTTACATTATTAGATTAAGTACTATATAATAAAGCCATATAATTAATAATAGGAAATAATTAAATAGATATTTTATGGGTAAAAAACTTGTAGGGCTTGTTAAGTTAGCTTTGAATGCAGGTAAAGCTACGCCTGCTCCACCAGTAGGGCCAGCATTAGGGCAATATGGAGCTAATATTGTCATGTTTTGCAAAGAATATAATGCTAGAACAGGAGATCAAGTTGGTCTAGTAATACCCGCTGAAATTTCAATATATGAAGATCGTAGTTTTTCTTTCATTTTAAAAACTCCTCCAGCTGCTATTTTACTTAAAAAAGCTGCTAAAATCCAGAGTGGTTCAGGACAACCAAATACAAAAACAGTTGGATCTGTTTCCATCAAACAAATACAAGAAATAGCTGAGGCTAAATTACAAGATTTAAATACTCAAGATATAGACAAAGCTGTAAAGATTATTCAAGGTACAGCAAAAAACATGGGTATTAGTATCAGTAATTAAGTAAAAAATTTAATATAATAATTAAAAATGAAAAAACACTCACGTCGCTTTAATACACTTGTCAAAAAATTAGAAAAAGATAAGTTGTATGCACCCTTAGAGGCTTTACATTTAATGAAAAATTTATCTAATGTTAAATTTACAGAAACAGCAGAGGTACATATTGTACTAGGATTAAACCCTAAATATGCAGATCAACAATTAAGAGCAACTGTTATATTACCTAAGGGAACAGGTAGGATTATACGTGTAGCTGCTGTCACTCAGCATAATAGAATTCATGAAGCTAAATCTGCTGGAGCAGACTTAGTTGGAGGAGAAGACTTAATTGATGAAATCAAAAAAGGTCGTCTTGATTTTGATAAGCTTATAGCTACTCCAGATATCATGATGTCAATAGCAAAATTAGGTAAAATTTTAGGACCTAAAGGACTGATGCCATCACCAAAAGCAGGTACAATAACTAACAACTTAGTAAAAACAGTTAAAGAATTTAAAGCTGGCAAGCTAGAATATAAAATTGATCGAAACGGTATACTTCATATTCCTTTTGGGAAAGTTAGTTTTACTACAGAAGATTTATATATTAACTTAATTGCTTTACAAGAATCTATAGAGAAGAATCGTCCTCAAGGTTCTAAAGGGAGGTACTGGAAGTCTGTCTATATCGCTAGTACAATGGGTCCTTCAATACCTTTAGATATTAATCTTTTACGTGATAGCCATTTATGATAATATAAATAAGTACAAAGTTTAATTTATTTAAATGTAAAATTTATAATTTATTGATATGAGTACGAAAACTGAAAAGATTATAGCAGAACTAAAATCACTGACTCTATTAGAAGCAGCTGAATTGGTCAAGGAAATCGAACAAACATTTGATATTGATGCATCGCTTACATCCCAAACTCAAGCGATTGTAATGCCTACAGAAACAGATAATTCTAACAAAAATGAAGTAGAAGAAAAGACAGAATTTGATATTATATTAGAAGAAGTACCAGCGGCTAAAAAAATTGCTATCTTAAAAGTCGTTAGATCTATAACAGGATTAGGCCTAAAAGAAGCAAAATCATTAGTAGAATCTACACCTAAAATAGTCAAAGAAAGTACAACTAAAGAAAACTCTGAAGAGATAAAAAAACAGCTAGAAGAAGCTGGAGCTAAAGTTTCAATTAAATAAAAAATATTGAATCATAACTATTCAGTTATGATTCAATATCATGATACTATTTAAAATAGTCCTAAACTAATTGCTTTAGACAATGGCATAGTTGCACCAATACCTAACCAAATTGCAACAAGAGTTCCAATAAGAAAAACTGTGGTAGCAATAGGACGTCTAAAAGGATTTTGAAACTTATTCACGCTTTCAATAAAAGGAACAGTAATAAGACCAGCAGGTACCGACGCCATAGATAAAACACCTATTAACTTATTTGGTATTACTCTAAGTAAATTAAAAGTAGGAAAAAAGTACCATTCTGGTAATATTTCTAAAGGAGTAGCAAAAGGATTAGCAGGTTCTCCTATAACTGAAGGTTCCAAAATAGAAAGACCAACATCACATGCTAGTATACCTAAAATAACAACTGGAAACATATATAATATATCATTAGGCCATGCTGGCTCTCCATAGTAATGATGTCCCATGCCTTTAGCTAATTTTGCACGTAATTTGGGATCGGTTAAATCCGGTTTTTTTATAATTGACATAAATAATTTCCTTAATACTAAATTTTAGTTTATTAGTTTATCAACAACAAAACAAATAATTATATAGACTATAAAGGGCCTGATATGCCTTGTTTACGAATCATTAAAAAATGCATTAACATAAAAACAGCTGTCAATAGAGGCAGTACAAAAGTATGCAAACTATAAAATCTAGTAAGGGTACTTTGGCCTACACTGACTCCTCCTCTTAATAATTCTACTATACTTGTTCCTACTACAGGTATAGCTTCCGGTACGCCTGTTACAATCTTAACTGCCCAGTATCCTATTTGGTCCCATGGTAAAGAATAACCGGTTACCCCAAAAGAAACTGTTAAAACAGCTAATACAACACCTGTAACCCAAGTTAGCTCGCGAGGTTTTTTAAAACCACCAGTCAAATATACACGAAACATATGTAATATCAACATAAGTACCATCATACTAGCAGACCATCTATGAATTGACCTGATTAACCAACCAAAATTAACATCTGTCATAATATATTCTACAGAAGAAAAAGCTTCAGCTACAGTAGGTCTATAGTAAAAAGTCATAGCGAAACCGCTAGCAACTTGAATTAAGAAAGATGTAAATACTATTCCACCAATACAATAAAAAATATTAACGTGAGGTGGCACATACTTACTAGTTATGTCATCTGCAATAGCTTGAATTTCTAAACGTTCTTCAAACCAATCATAAACTTTTCCCATATTAATTTGTTAGTAATATAAAAAACTATGCATTTAAACTACCTCATACTTTACTAAATCAATATAATTATAACATTTATTCTTTTTTTTAACTATTTTTTAGCTATTAAATAATTTTATGATCACGTAAATAACAAAAAAAGGAGAAATAGCATATTAAAATTTTCTTTTTAGAAATATACTTAATTAATAGCTTATCAACTAAGTCCTTCATAATTTTATTAACTGTAATGGGATTACTCCCTGTAATATAACTAATCGTTTTTTGTGATAACTCAAAGGGTATTGCAATGTAATGTTTATTTAAAACTCCAAATTCTCGACATAAAAATAATAACAATTGAACTACTCTGTATTTTACAGATTTATGTAGTAATATATATGATGAATTCTCATATTGTTTTAAAGTATAACGAAACAAATCTATTAATCTAAATACAGTTGATAAATATTTAAAATTACTGATAAAATCTAACCAAAAAAATTTAATTAAGTAAGTATTTTCTAATGCAATAACCTTATAATAAGTATAATCAGAATTAAAATTAAAATCAATTATACTATTGCTATTTAAAATAGCTAGAAAGAAAGACTCACCATTAGTAAATATTTTCATTATATAAACAGTACCATAAAAAACTATTACTACCGGATTGTCATGAATAGGACGTTGAAATACTAAAGCATCACCTTTCTGTAGTTTATATACATAAAAAGAAGTTTCTGATTCTAAAAATAGTTGCATCCATTCATTATACATAATTATTCCTAGTTGACCTTAATAATATAATTATTTTTACATGTTCATGATGAAAAAAAAAATACTTCTTATCGATGACGATATAAGTTTACTGAATTCAGTAGCTTCTTACCTTATATCTGAAGGTTTTACAATAGATGTTACAACGAATGGAGATGAAGCATTAACAAATTTACATATGATCCGACCTGACTTAATAATTACTGATATTATGATGCAGAACATGAGCGGTTATGATTTAGTTAAAAAAATACGTTCGAATAAACAATGGGGTCGAACTCCGATAATTTTTTTGACAGCAAAAGGTATGACACATGATCGGATTTTAGGATATGATTTAGGATGTAATGCATACATTGCTAAACCATTTTATTTAGAAGAATTAATATCTATAATAAATAATATATTTAAATACGTAGACACTTTGCAAGAGAATACAAATAATAAAGTTGAAAAATTTAACCATGAGAAACAAAATTCTATTTTTAATTCTCTAACTCCAAGAGAATACAATATCCTAATATTAGTATCAAAAGGTTATACCAATAAAGAAATTGCAGACAAACTTCAATTAAGTACAAGAAATATAGAAAAATATGTAAGTCGTTTACTAAACAAAACAAAAACAAGAAACCGCACAGAACTAGCAAAATTAACTTTGTTAAATTATTTGAATCAACAAAAGGGCGAATGACGGGACTCGAACCCGCGAATAGTGAAGCCACAATCCACTGCCTTAACCTCTTGGCTACATCCGCCACAATTAAAAAATATAATACTGAAGTATAATACTTTTTAATAAATAAGTCTACCATTTTCACAGATTTTATAAATAACATACGAAATCTATCACATGAATAATTCATATAATACAATTTTTATTAATGGACAAGCATTTAATTGTCATGTATCTACATCACTTAAAGAGCTATTAATATATCTAGAATTTGAACTTCATTCAATTGTTGTGGAACATAATGAACGCATTATTCGTCTTACAGAATTAGAAAAAACTTTTTTAAAATCTCAAGATAAAATAGAAATCATTACTATTGTTGGAGGAGGCTAAATATTAATAGATTTCTCTTCTAGACACAGATAATCTAGCTTGTTTCATATCAATATGTATAATTTTGACTTTAATTTTATAGCCAACTTGAAACACGTTATTTATATTTTCTATATATTTAGAGCTTATTTCGGATATATGTAGTAATGCAGGTATACCGTAAACAGTAATAAATATACCATATTTCTTAATTTGCATAATTTGCCCATAGACCATCATACCCACTTTTAATAAGTCAGAATACAAATCAAGTAGGGCTAATTTGTGACTTAGTATAATCTTGTTATTTTTTTCATCAACTAATAAGATTTTGCATGGTAGATGACGTTTAACCATAAAATCGTAGGAAGTAAATTCGATCAAATGAGATCTGGGTATAAAACCCTGTAATCCTTCTAGGATTGTTATAATTCCTCCTTTATTTATATTGAATATAGGTATATATAAAATTAGGTCCTCTGATTCTAGCTGTCTAATACGTTTCCAAGCTCTTATATAATTTAATCTTTTAATCGATAGCAATAACTGATGTTTTTCCTTATCATAAGCGAAAATGAAAAATTCCCTTGTAGTATTTACTAAACAGATTAAATCATATTGATTGTAGCTTGAGCTTAAAACAATTTCCTCCAAAGGTAAATAACCTGCAATATGCACGCCAACATCTACAAGAAAACCTTTAGATTCTTGATAAAAAATTGTTCCAGCAATAATATCACCCGGATGTAAATTATAACTATATTGAGTTAATATAGCACCAAAATCTTTGTCTGAAAAACTTCTTGAACTTATGTTTTGCATTGTAACGATTCTTAATAAAGAATTAATAAGATATAACGATTAAAAATAAATATGTATAATAATATTATTTATAAGTAAACATAGGTAGTTGCAAATTTTACTACAAATTTGAGGAAAGTCCGGGCTCTAACTAGTAACAATATAGCTGTATAATAAACAGTGTAGGTAACTATAAGGAAAGTGCCACAGAAAAAAACCGCCTAATAAATAAGCTTAGGTAAGGGTGCAAAGGTACAGTAAAAGCGTACCAGAAGTATTATTGTAATACTTGCTAGGCAAACCCCATATAAGAGCAAAGTAATAAACTAGATATTTATCATATGTTTATATGAAAAAATGATACTTTATTGTTTATCATTCATTACTGCAAAGAGATTATATGTAAATATAAATATAAGATTAATAACTACCCTTAGTCAATTCAGCCAATACACAATTTGTATATATCTGAAAATTATTAAGAACAAAATCCGGCTTATGATTTACTTTAAAATACCAAAATAACTATATTAATTTGATTTATAAATTAATGCATTTTATATTGATTCAATAACTTTTCTATTTGTATATCAATAGATTTGATATCATCAGAATTTAATGTTCTATCATAGGCTCTGTAAACTATACGTAAACCAACACTATAAAAAGAGTTTGTAGATTTATGTTTATACTGATTAAAAACTTCTATTGATTCAATCAAATTATTATTTGAGTTTAATATTGTTTCTCTGATCAGATCAATACTAGAAGATTTCTGTACAGTCAAAGAGATATCTCTAGTTAAACTAGGGTAATTAGAATAAGAAGCAATAATAGAATTTATATGATTAAAAGATCTAATAGAGCTTATTAATCTCATTAAGTCAAATTCAAATACATAGGTACAATTATTATAATTCTTACTTAATTTACCGAATATACCTATTTCTTGATTACATTTATTATAGATGATTGCTGTTTGATTAATATCTAAAATATTCATTAAATTAATGAATAATTTACTTCGCTTTAATTTAGTTACTTTTTTCCACGTTACTGGAACCTGTAATCTATCTAAAAACTCTTCCACTATACCTTTAGCATGAAACCAACTTAATGACTGCTGTTTATGAGACCATGACTGCCGTAGAAAAACAAAGTTAGAAATTAATCCAGACAAACATAAAAATTCAAGTTGACTTGTGATATTTAGATCTTCTAAGTCTAACAAATTCGATTTAAAAACTTTACCTATCTCAAACACTTCAATATTATTGTTACCTTGCCTTAAATTATATTGTTGATTAGAAATTAACTTTGTCAATAAATTACTTCTCAAACGAGATTGATCTTGAACTAAGGGGTTACAAATTTCAAGTTCTCTTGTCTGATAATTCATATTCTGATAAAATATAGAATAATCCAAAAAAGAATCATTTTGAACTTCATTTAAACCTAAAAATCGAAGCAAATAGCGAATTTTATATATTCTACTTGTAAATATATTTTTGAATAAAATACTTTCACTATAATAAGTATTTAAAGGCAACTTACTAATAAAATTATTAAAACCATAAATACGACCTATTTCTTCAATTACATCTATAGGTCTCGTAATATCATTTTGCCTATGAATAGGTACTTTTATTCTAAAACAACATTTTACGTTATCATAGGTTGTAAAAAAATTCAAATTATTGAGTAATTTAATGATTTGTTCTACGGTTAAATAACGATATAAACCGTTTCCAATATAACCTAAAATATTATGTATCCTGTTCTTTTCAAGAAATATTACAGAACCAGTAGAATAAAATTCATGATATCCATAAAATTTACCTAAAGTAGCAAGTCCAAATGAACCAAGCAATTGAACTGATTCATAAAATGCATTCATAAAATCGGATCTTAAACCTTGATTTAAAATCTTTCTTGACAAATCTCTGCTTAGATTTGATTCAATCTGTATATTTTTAATATATTGCTTATTCAATATTTGCCCAAGAATAATTATAGAATTAGTTAATTGATCACACTGAAGATCATGATTTATATTAAAACCAATAGTCGACATTATAAGATCATCATACTTTAACACCTCTAATTTAATATGACGCGAATGCAATTCGGTATCACGGTCTTTGGTTAAATTAAACAAAGAATATTGCAAAGGCAAAGAAGTTATTTTGTTCTTATCAAATACCTCTATAGATTGCCCCCATTTTAAATATATATATTGCGGAATATCCATTAACAAATTCAAAGGCTTAATATTTTGATTACTCAAGTAATATTGAAGCCATAGAGGAGATGAATTATTATGGAGATATTTCATATGAACTAAAGATAAATCTGACAAAGAGATACTGCTCGATAGGTTAAGAGAATTAACACTCATACCTACAGAAGCTTTATAAAACTTGTATAACAAAGTTCTATTAAAAAGAGAGCTTATTTCTCTACTTAAACCAACTACAGTTAGTACATCTTGTCTATTAGCTGTTGTTGTCAAATCAAATAATATATCATTAGTATTTGGATTACGAACAATATTGTCTACTTCAAAACCTGATATATTTAATTTATCTACAAGAGTAGTAAATTTTACACCACGTAAATCTACAATTTGTTGAAGCCATCTTAAAGAAAATCTCATATATAAAAATACTGAATATAATAAACATTCATAATTTAATATTATTAGTATACAACTTTAATATCAAGTTACACTTATTTAGCTTTTGTAAAAGAAAGCTTATTGTCGTTCGCATATTTTTCCATAAAACGCATAAAACGATCCCATTCTTGTGGGCTTTTTATAAGATATAGAGCTTCTATAGCTTGAGGTTTACCATTAATAAACTTAGCACTTACATCTCTAGTCATTAGTTCACCTTCATCATCTTTTAGATACATTCCTGTAATATCTCCTTTATCTTGCATACTAGATTGCAAGATATCGGGACTATTAAAACGAAATGTTGCCGTCCCTTGACTTCCATCTCTTGAACGCGTTAAAGAAACATCCGCTACTACTGTTTCATTAATTCCTCTAATAAACTGAATAACAGCCATAAATAATTTTCCTGATTTTTTAAACAATATATCAAATTCTATCTTAAAAAATTACCTAAATTTAGTAATTATTATAAGTGATAATAAAATTATAGCTAAGGAATCTAATTATAATTCATAAATTAAATTATAAAAATATGATTTTTAAAAATCAGTTAATACTGATAAGATTTACAATTCTTTTTCTGAAACTAAATTAATGAAGAAATATATTAAAACTTTTTTATAAACCTGCAGTTATACATTAAAATGTGTTATCATTACTTAATATCAAAGGTAATAAAAAAATTGACTTGCTTTATTAAATGTTTGAACGATTTACAGAAAAAGCAATAAAAGTTATCATGCTTGCTCAAGAAGAAGCTAGACGGCTAGGCCACAATTTTGTAGGTACAGAACAAATTTTATTAGGTTTAATTGGTGAAGGTACAGGAATTGCCGCACAAGTCTTAAAATCTATGAATGTAAATTTAAAAGATGCACGCATAGAAGTTGAAAAGATTATTGGTAGGGGTTCTGGATTTGTTGCAGTTGAGATACCCTTTACTCCAAGAGCAAAAAGAGTTTTAGAACTTTCTCTAGAAGAAGCCAGACAGCTTGGTCACAACTATATAGGGACAGAACATTTGTTAATGGGTTTAGTCCGTGAAGGAGAAGGTGTAGCTGCAAGAGTACTAGAAAACCTAGCTGTTAACGTAGCATCTATTAGAACAGAAGTTATACAAATGTTAGGGGATAATACAGAAAATAATACAAATGGGAACAATAATACACAAACAAGAAGTAAAACTCCTACACTAGAAGAATTTGGATCAAATCTAACTGAATTAGCAATAGAAGGTATATTAGATCCGGTAGTTGGAAGACAAAAAGAAATTGAGAGAGTAATACAAATTCTAGGGAGAAGAACAAAGAATAATCCTGTTTTAATTGGAGAACCAGGAGTAGGAAAAACAGCTATAGCAGAAGGTCTAGCACAAAGAATAGCAAATAAAGATATACCTTCTATATTAGAAGATAAACTAGTTGTAACACTAGATGTGGGATTACTTGTAGCCGGAACAAAATATAGGGGAGAGTTTGAAGAAAGGCTAAAAAGAATTATGGATGAAATCAAATCAGCTGATAATATCATATTAGTTATAGATGAAGTTCATACTCTGATTGGAGCTGGCGCAGCTGAAGGAGCTATTGATGCAGCTAACTTACTCAAACCAGCGTTAGCTAGAGGAGAGTTACAATGCATAGGAGCTACAACACTGGAAGAGTACCGCAAACATATAGAGAAAGATGCAGCATTAGAAAGACGCTTTCAACCAGTTTTAGTTGGAGAACCAAGTGTAGAAGAAACTATTGAAATCTTATTTGGCTTAAGAGATAGATATGAGAAACATCATCAATTAAAAATGTCGGATGAAGCTCTAGCAGCTGCTGCTAAATATGCTAATCAGTATATATCTGATCGTTTTCTACCAGATAAAGCGATTGACTTAATTGACGAAGCTGGCTCAAGAGTAAGGCTACTTAATTCTCAGTTACCTCCAGCAGCAAGAGAATTAGATAAAGAACTTAGAAATGTATTAAAAACAAAAGATGAAGCAATAAGAGCACAGAAATATGAAAAAGCAGAACAGTACCGAACAAGAGAAATGGAAATTAAAGCTCAAATTGCTGCTATTGCACAGAGTAAGAAGAACGAGCCTAATATAAAAATTGAAGATCCTATAGTCACAGAAGACGATATTGCAGAGATTGTCGCTTTTTGGACAGGTATTCCCGTAACAAAATTAACTAAGAGTGAATCAGAAAAGTTAATGCACATGGAAGAAACACTACATGGTCGTATAATCGGACAGGATGAAGCTGTAGTAGCTGTTTCTCGAGCAATTAGAAGAGCAAGAGTTGGATTAAAAAATCCAAACAGACCAATTGCGAGCTTTATTTTTTCTGGACCTACAGGAGTAGGAAAAACAGAATTGACTAAAGCATTAGCTTCTTACTTTTTTGGCTCACAAGCAGCAATGGTGAGACTGGATATGTCAGAATATATGGAAAGACATACTGTTTCCAAGCTCATTGGATCACCACCTGGTTATGTAGGTTACAGTGAAGGCGGATACTTAACAGAAGCTGTCAGAAAACGTCCATATACTGTAATTTTATTTGACGAGATTGAAAAAGCACATCCAGATATTTTTAATCTTTTATTACAAATACTAGAAGATGGTAGACTTACGGATGCGAAAGGAAGAACAATCGATTTCAAAAACACTTTGTTAATCATGACATCTAATATAGGATCTAAAGTTATAGAAAAAGGAGGAGGGAGTTTAGGATTTGAACTAGGAGAATCACAAATAGAATCACAGTATAATCGTATTAAGTCTTTAGTCAATGAAGAACTAAAACAATATTTTCGTCCTGAGTTTTTAAACAGATTAGATGAGATTATTGTATTTAGACAACTAACTAAAGATGAGGTACGTGAAATAGCAGAAATTATGTTACAGGAAGTCTTTGAACGTATTAAACAACAAGAAATAGAGCTGGAAGTAACAGAAAGGTTTAAAAACCGATTAGTAGATGAAGGATACAATCCTAGTTATGGAGCAAGACCACTACGCCGAGCAGTAATGAGATTACTAGAAGATAGCTTAGCTGAAGAAGTTTTATCAGGTAAAATTAAAGCTGGTGATAGCGCAGTTGTAGATGTCACAGATGAAGGGAAAGTGACTGTATTGTTAGGCGAACAACTCGAGATTGTAAAACCTTAAAACAAAATACAACAATATGAATTGTATTCATATTGTTGTATTTTGTTTTAAGGTATATATTGCCAGGAACCAGATTTGAACTGGTGACACGAGGATTTTCAGTCCACTGCTCTACCGACTGAGCTATCCCGGCTTATGCTTTACGGTATAAAGCATAACACAAATGCATCTATATTGCAAGAAACAAGTACAAAAAAACAAGTTTGAAAATATAATTATTACATTATGAATTCATATCAATAAATGTATTATTAAATGGTGTAAATAATAACTTACAAGAACCAGTTGAACCATTCCGATTCTTACATAACGAAATATCCACAATATTAGACATATTCGTATCTTGAACAGATTTCGATAATATAATAACAATATCTGCATCCTGTTCAATAGAATTATGTAATATGTAACTATTAGAGCATAATAACATATAATTTGGTTCTTCAATATCAAAAACTTGTAAATAATCACAGTATAAATTAGAAGAAATATAAATATACTCAAAAGTATATAGATACAAATCGGATGAATAATTCGTCACGCATATTTTATCTTCTGAAAGATGATCAAATTTACACCAGCTTACTTTTAAGTATAATTTATGGTTGTGCGTTAAAGTTAAAGTAAAAATAGGAAAACAAATACTGAAAGAATATTCTAATTTAAAACTACAATTGCAATATTTAAATATATTAAATAAGTTCTGAATTAGAGAAGAATTAATTAGATTGCTTTGAATAGCAACTCGAAAATTCTGTAAACTATTTATGTGAAACATATTACTAGAATTTAGATTTAAATGACAATTATTTAATAAACAACCGCTATCTCTCAGATCAGATAATAAAGGGAGTTTATTTACTCTAGTTTCAATACTTCTATTTAGCTGAGATAAAATAATTACAGGTATATCTAAATATTGTGCTAATAACTTTAATTTTCTTGTTATATAACCCAACTCTTGTGTTCTTATATTATTATTAAAACCTTCTACCTGAATTAATTGCAAATAGTCAATCACAACTAATTGAACGCTCTTAGTTTCTTGATACAATAATTTTGATGTATATTCAATATAATCAATAGACATATTAGGTGTATCATTAATGTATACATTATAATTCATTAAATCACGACAAATTTGATTTAAGCTATACCATTCATCAATAGTAAGATTACTAAAAGAAATATTTTGAGTAGAAACGCCTGATGCAATAGCAATAAATTTACTAACTATTTGTAATTTTGACATTTCAAGACTAAAGAAACATATACTTAGTGAAATAGAAGATATAATATTATATATTATATTAATAACAAAAGAGGTTTTTCCAACTGAAGGACGTCCAGCAATTACGATTAAATCACCGCCTTGCAGAGTTTGTATAAATTGATCTAATTGTTGAAAACCAGATAACAATATCTTTTGGTCACGGGAAGATTCAACCACGCTTAAATTATCATACTTTAACTGTAGAAGTAAATTGCCAATTAAATCACTAAAAGTCATCAAATTTTCTTTAGGGATTTTATATACGGTAGATTCTAAATATTCAGATACTTTATTATATATCTGATGACTTGGTAAATCATTAATATTAGCCAGTTTAATTACGTTATATCCATATTGGATTATAAGACGTTTTGTATAACTATTATTAATTAAAGTCATTAATTCTTGAACGTATATATAAGTACTAATAGATGGCATAAAAATATGACTTTGTCTCATTAATTCAATAATTTTAAAAACTCCACCTATATTATCCAAAATTTGTGAGTGATTCAAAAAATACAACAATTGTAAAATATCTATTTTTTGAGCTTTATGAAGAATAACTAAACTATTATATATCAATTTATGAGATTCTACAAAAAAGGAATCTGATTTAAGAAAAGGCATAACTTGAGGAAAAATCATCGGATGAATTATAATAGTCCCCAACAAGATTTCTTCAGCTATATAATTTTGGGGAAGAGCTGAATCTAGAATAAAGCTATACATATAAAAATGAGTATCAAAAACCAGGCAATAAATAAATCGAAAAGTAACTAATAAATAGTCAAAATAAGATAGCGCCTCAATATATTAACACTTATAAAGTGTGTATTAACTAAAGAATAAGCAGAAGATGGAAAGTTCAAGAGATAATAATCAATTCTTATACATGTAATACAAAAACCTAACCAATAATAAAAACTCAAAGCTTTAAAATTATGAATTTTCACTTCTAGAAACATATTTGAAGTATAAAGTATCATACTAAGAAGTAGTACATTAAAGAAATACTTAGATAATATTAAATATGAGAAAGAAGAACTATAATTATAAATTATATATAAGTATAAATAATCCCTTGATACTATTTTATATGACAAATAGGCAATTACTAATAAGCAACTATGTTGAGAACTAACAAAATAATATTTATTAAGATCAAATTTTCGATAAAAATACATACAAATAACAAATAGAAATAATACAATTATATGATACTATAATATATGTGCATACTGTAAATATTATACTTAATATACAAAAAAGATTTAATAAAAATGTATCTAAAACCAAACAGAAAATTTTTTTTTATTAATGAGATAGAAAAAGAATTTGAAAAAAAGAGTATACCATCAATTGATGTAGGAGATAGCATAAAAATGTCTATTTTAATACAAGAAGGCAATAAACAAAGAATTCAAAATATAGAAGGAGTAATAATAGCAAAGCATAAATCACAGCTAAGTACAACTATCACTGTAAGAAAAATAGTTCAAAGCATTGGAGTCGAAAGAGTATATCTTATACATTCTCCACTGATACAAAACATTAAAATAATTAAAAAATCAAAAATAAGAAGGGCTAAACTGTACTATTTGCGATCACGTTCAGGCAAAGCAACAAGACTAAAAACAAAATTTAAATAATTATTTTTCTACTTGATATTACCTAGAAGTATGATAATATATTCTTGTACTGTTAGGATACATAGCTCAGTTGGTTAGAGTATCACGTTGACATCGTGAAAGTCACTGGTTCGATTCCAGTTGTATCCAAGAAAATACTATTTGAATCGAATAATTTATCAAAAAATAAAAAATACGGGTCGGTGCCCGAGTGGTTAATGGGGGCGGACTGTAAATCCGCTGGTTTTACCTACGTTGGTTCAAATCCAACCCGACCCAATAAAAAAATAAACTGAATCAAATAAAAAGCCTTTATAACTCAATGGTAGAGTATTTCCTTGGTAAGGAAAAAGCTATGGGTTCAATTCCCATTAAAGGCTATCTATTTCTACTTTTAACTGTAGTGTCGAAGAATTCTTATTTTTTGCTAGTTTAGATATTCCTATCATTTGTGAATTACTTTTACCAGGGGCTACCATAGGATAGCAATTTTCTTCTTCCTTCACCTTACAATTAAGTAGGCAAGGACCATCATGATTTATAAAGCGATGTAAAACTGTATTCATATCATGTCTGTGCTCTAATTGTAATCCCAAAATACCAAAAGACTGAGCCAATAGTACAAAATCAGGAGCTCCTTTTTCCATATTAGAATGAGAATATCTTTCTCCATAAAAAGCTTGTTGCCACTGTCTAACCATACCTTGCCATTTATTATTAATAATAATAATTTTTATAGGTAAGTTATACTGAATAATTGTAGCAAGTTCTTGTAAATTCATTTGAAAACTAGCATCTCCGCTAATACATATTACACTTTCAGAAGGATGAGCAACTTGAACACCAATAGCAGCAGGGAGACCATAACCCATAGTACCTAAACCAGAACTAGACATCCAATGTCTGGGTAAAACATTCACAAACTGAGCTGCCCACATCTGATGTTGACCTACATCAGTAGTAAAGTAAGATTCAGGCTGAATTTGAGACAGATAAAAAATAACTTCTTGAGGAGACAAATTACTCACATGTTTTGGAGTTAATAAGGGATATTGATCTCTCCACATAGCTATTCTATCCCTCCAAGAGCAAGTTTGTTGAGAATTAAAAACAAAATCAGGATTATTATTCACATAATTTAAAACTTGAGTAATAATATCTTTAACATCACCTAAAATAGCAACTTGAGGAACACGATTCTTACCTATTTCAGCAGGATCAATATCAATATGTATCACTTTAGCATTACATGCAAACTCATCTAACTTACCAGTAACTCGATCATCAAACCTAGCACCAAGAGCAATTAACAAATCACACTCACTAACAGCAAAATTAGCATAAGCTGTACCATGCATACCTAACATGCCTAAAGATAAACTATCATTTTCATCAATTATACCCTTACCCATCAAAGTGGTACATATAGGTATCTGAAAATAATATGCAAACTTCTTGATTACCTGATGAGCACCAGAAATAATAGAACCACCTCCTATATACAGTAAAGGCTGACTAGATTCATACAAAAGATTTAAAATTTTGATTATCTGATTATCTTTAGCTTTCATAAAAGGACGACAACCCAAAACTTGAATATTACTTAAATTAAAAGGTTCATAAAGAAACTTTTCTAGACCAACATCTTTAGGTACATCAATTAAAACAGGTCCGGGCCTACCATGTCTAGCAATATGAAAAGCTTCAGCAATTATTTTAGACATATCTCGAGGGTCCCTAACGACATAAGAATGTTTTACTATCGGTAAAGTAATACCAAAAATATCTACTTCCTGGAAGGCATCAGTTCCAATAAAAGGTCTTGAAACCTGGCCAGTTATCAATACTAAAGGAACCGAGTCTAACTGAGCTGTAGCAATACCAGAGACGAGGTTAGTTGCACCCGGACCAGACGTAGCAAAACAAACACCAACCTTTCCAGTAGATCTAGCATAACCATCTGCAGCATGGGAAGCACCTTGTTCATGACGACATAAGATATGCTTGATAAATCCCTGCTCTTCCCATTTATATAGCTCATCATAGATAGGTAAAATAGCACCACCAGGATAACCAAAAACATGTTTTACATTGTTTTTAATTAAACTATCCATAAGAGCGAATGCTCCTGTGACTTCTTGCAATTTAGGATTTAAATTTGTATTCATTGATATTATAAAATACTTTTTTATAAATTAATTAATTATAGTAATTTTGAAGCATTAATTTGCTATTGATTTGTATTTATTTCTTTTAATTGTATATATATATATTATATATGTCGAATTTTTAAATGGAAATATTTAAAAGCTACTTATATTTTTTTTTAATTTATACCTAGCATCTGCCTTAAAATCACTATTATAGTGCCTGTAAATATAAGCATTATAATGCTTATATTTACCCTTTTATTTTTCTTTTTTAAAAGCTCAAAAATTGTATAAAAAGTTGTCAAGAAAAATCCTGTAATTACCGAAATCAAAAACATTGGAAATCTATTTATATTATTTAAAAATTTATTCATGTTGATTATATATTAGTATTTTTATTCTTATGATATTATTGTAATTAATATTAGTGAATTATATAGTTTTTCTAAATTTTTTTAGTAACTTTGATTAGTTTAAATTAGATTAATAGGATGGGAAATGTTAAATAATTTTGAACGTATCAAGATATTGAGCGATGCTTTACCTTTTATACAACGTTTTAAAGGATGTACTATTGTTATTAAATATGGTGGTTCTACTATGAAAAATATTCCTTTGAAATCTAAAATTGTAAAAGATATTTTACTTTTGTCCTATATTGGTATAAAGGTCGTTATTGTACATGGTGGTGGACCAATGATTAATTATTGGCTAAAGCAAGTTAATATACAGCCGAAATTTGTTAATGGCATTCGTGTAACAGATAAAAAAACTATGGAATTAGTAGAAATGGTTTTAGCTGGTAAAGTTAATAAAGATCTTGTTACTTTACTTAATTGTTCATCTAATATAGCAGTAGGTTTATCATGTAAAGATGCTAATTTAATTGTTGCGTCTAGTTTTTTTCCTGATCAGCAAGATAATTATACTGGTCAGGTCTATAAAGTTAATATTGAAATCATAAATTTTCTACTTAACAGTGGATATATTCCAGTAATTGCTAGTGTGGCTTCAGACGAAAACGGACATACTTATAATATTAATGCTGATTCTATTGCTGGTGCCATTGCAGAAAGTCTAAGTGCTGAGAAACTTATTTTGTTAACGGATACGCCTGGTATTATGCTTGATATGAGTAATCCTTCAAGCTTGGTCAAGCATCTAAATATAAAAGATTTAGAAGATTTAAAGAGTCAAAAAATAATTTCTGGTGGTATGATACCTAAAGTTGATTGTTGTATTAAAGCTTTACAAAATAGTGTAGGTGCTGCTCATATTATCAATGGTAATATAGAACATGCCTTGTTACTAGAAATCTTAACATCTGGTGGTATTGGTTCTATGTTAGTATTATAAGTTTTTTGTCCAAGTTATTTTCAACTTTAATTTTTTTTATTTCTTTCTTATTATTATTATGTTATAATTTGCTGGAGTGAAGTTCTAGGGGCTCAGTAGCTCAGTTGGTTAGAGCAGGGGACTCATAAGCCCAAGGTCGCAGGTTCAAGTCCCGCCTGAGCCATTATTTTTAATATTGATGAATTACTCTTAATTTTAAGTATTGATAACTGGAGAGGTGGCTGAGTGGTCGAAAGCGCCAGATTGCTAATCTGTTGTATGATTTAAAATCATACCGAGGGTTCGAATCCCTTCCTCTCCTTTTTTATTTTATATGATTAATTTGTCTATATTGACAATTATTCAGTTAATATGAGATTATGGGAGTTGTACAATGGGATTGTAGTTCAACTGGTTAGAGCACCGCCCTGTCACGGCGGAAGTTGCGGGTTCGAATCCCGTCAATCCCGCTTATCTATTTAAAATTCTATGTTGTGTACAATTCTTTCTTTGGTACAGGTGTATACTCATTAATGATTCCTCTAAATTCTTCTCCATCAATAGTTTCCTTTTCAATTAGTAAATCTACTAATCTATCAATAATAATTCTATTGTCCTGGATTATTTTGATTGTCTCCCGATAGCATTCTTCTACTATATTATGTATTTGTCTATCAATTTTGATTGCAATTTCATCAGAGTATTCTGATGTGTTACCCATGCTTCTTCCAAGAAATGGGTTTGACTCTTCATTCTCTAAACATAATGGACCTATGTTTGACATACCAAATCTTGTAACCATTTGTCTAGCCATAGATGTTACTTGTTGTAAGTCATTACTAGCTCCAGTAGTTACTTCTGTATCACCAAATACCACTTCCTCTGCTGCTCTACCTCCTAATGCTCCCATTATTCGTGATAAAATTTGGGATCTCGATATTAAATTCTGATCTTCCCCTGGTGTAAACCAAGTTAATCCTCTAGCTTGACCGCGTGGTATTAATGTAACTTTTTGTACAGCATCATGATCCCTGAGAAGTGTACCAACTATTGCATGTCCAATCTCATGATATGCAATTAAACGCTTACTCTTACTATCAATTAACGGTGTTCCTTCCATACCTGCTACTATACGGTCAATGGATGCATCTATTTCGTTCAGTGTAATAAAGTTTTTCCTTCTTCGAGCTGTCAATATAGCTGCTTCATTTAGTAAATTTGCTAAATCTGCCCCGGAAAACCCAGGTGTTCTTCTAGCTATCATTGATAAAGATATACTTGGTTCCATTTTTTTGTTTTTTGCATGTACTTTTAGTATATCTAATCTGCCTTTAAAATCTGGTATTTCTACAGATACCTGACGATCAAAACGACCCGGTCGTAATAAAGCAGAATCTAGTATGTCAGCTCTATTTGTTGCTGCAATTACTATAACTCCTGTATTGCCTTCAAATCCATCCATTTCGGTTAATAACTGATTTAATGTTTGTTCTCTTTCATCGTTACCACCACCAATGCCAGTTCCTCTTTGTCTTCCAACAGCATCTATTTCATCGATGAATACGATACATGGAGCATTTTCTTTAGCTTTTTTAAATAAATCTCTAACACGTGATGCACCTACACCTACAAACATTTCTACAAATTCAGATCCCGAAATACTAAAAAAAGGAACATTAGCTTCTCCGGCAATTGCTTTAGCTAGTAAGGTTTTTCCTGTTCCAGGAGGACCTACTAATAACACTCCTTTCGGTATTTTAGCTCCTACAGCAGTAAACCTTTCTGGTTTTTTTAAGAATGTCACTACCTCTTCGAATTCTTCTTTGGCCTCATCAATACCTGCTACATCATTAAATACTATACCTGTTTTTGCTTCCATTTGGAATAAAGCTTTGGATTTACTAAATGACATCGCTTGTCCTGGTCCACCAGCCGAATTACTAGAGCGACGAAATAAAAATGCTAAACCCAGTATTAATAATATAGGAAATAGTAGATTTCCTATTAAGTTCCAGATGGCACTTGTATTTCTTGTTGGGTGTGCATCTAAATCAATGTTTGCTTTTTTAAGTTTTGTAATTAATTCTGGTGCTGTTGCGGGTAGTTCGACTCTTATTTTTTGAATTCTATTGCCTAGTTCAGGACCTACTGCTTCCACTATTGCTGTATGTCCACTATCGTATAAATCAACTTTTTTTATCCAACCCATATCTAAGTATTCTAGAAAGCGTCCATATGTCATTCGAGAACGTGCTATATTCGTATTTACTTCACTAGTAGTTGGGGCTAAGAATCCTTGCCAGACAAAAAAACCTATTACAATTATAGGTAAAGATAGTAATAGTAAAGTTTTCCAAGATAATTTCATTATTTCGAGCCTTATGTATTGATGATATTTAATTGAATGTAACATCTTTAAGATTTTTTAGGCAACTATATTATATGAAAACGTATTTTAATTGTTTATATAAGTTAATTTTTTTGTTTCTTGTGTGATTATATAATAATATTATTATATAATAAAGTGCTCATACGATTTTTTATGATAAAAAAAGGATCCTTGGTCAAAGTTCTTAGAAAAGAATCTTATTGGTATCAAGATGTAGGAACTGTAGTAAAGGTAGAGAAAGATATTAAGTATGCAGTTTTCGTACGTTTCGCTAAAGAGACTTATAGTGGTGTTAATAGTAACAATTTTGCTGAAAATGAGTTGATAGTTCTAGATTAATAGTTAGAATGGCAAGATAAAAGCATATGCTTTTATCTTGTCAGTTATTATTATTTATTTAGCTAGTTATATTTAACTGCCCAGTGCTGCCCAATCTACGTCGACATTTTCTAAGATAAGTGATGAATTATATATTTGTAAAATAATTAGTAAAAATAAGAAAAATAATAGCATAAATATTCCCATGATTGGAGTTGTTCCCCATCCTGGAGCTACTTTACCATATTCTGAATTTAAGGGTCTTAATATTTCTCCTAGTCTTGTTCTTAATGCCATAATACTTTAATCTGACTTTATATGTTCTATAATAATATTATTAGTAATATTACTAATAAAAATAACTTAATTGAATTTACATTTTGTTTATGCAAACTGCAACAGTTCTTAGTATCTTTATTTCTAGTTTACTATTAGGAATAACTATTTATTCGATATATACTTCTTTTGGTCCTATATCCAAGGAACTCAGAGACCCTTTTGAAGAACATGAAGAATGAACAATACAGTTTGATATCATCTAAGAGTATTTTATTTACATTGTATTTATGATTTTATGATTAATAGCTACTTAACTTATTTTATAAATTTAAGTAGCTATTCAATCAGACTTAGTTAATTTAATCTTTAATTAGCTTTTAATTTATGCTTATTTTGCTATTCTTGGAGGATCTCTGAAAAATATAGCAAAGAAGATAACCATTAATGTTCCTACTAATAGGAAAACATAAACTAGTGCTTCCATTTTGATCTCCTAATATCTCTCAATATATAATTGTTTATTTTTATACAGCACCTTGTTTTTTACTGCTTCTGTCGCCCAGTTTTTGAAATGCACCAAACTCTACTTGTTCTGTTACTTCTGCTCCTATGCCTGCAAATACATCTCTGAATATGGTTCGTGATCCGTGCCACAAGTGACCAAAAAAGAAAATTAATGCAAAGTTTGCATGTCCGAATGTAAACCATCCTCTAGGACTACTTCTAAATACGCCATCTGATTCAAGTGTTGTGCGATCAAATTCAAATACTTCACCTAATTGTGCCTTACGTGCATATTTCTTGACACTAGGTGCATCAGTAAAAACTTTACCGTTTAGTTTTCCACCGTAAAAGCTTACATTTACACCTACTTGCTCAATACTGTATTTCGATTCAGCTCTTCTAAATGGTATATCTGCACGTATAATTCCGTCCTTGTCAACAAGGATCACAGGAAAAGTTTCAAAAAATGCAGGCATTCTTCTAACTGTTAGTTCTCTGCCCTCTTTATCTTGAAATATAGGGTGGCCTAGCCATGCTTCTGCTATTCCATCTCCTTTATCCATAGGTCCTGCTCTGAATAAGCCCCCTTTTGCAGGATTATTACCTATATAATCGTAAAATGCTAGTTTATCTGGTATTTTTGACCAGGCTTCTTCGGGTGTTGCACCTTCGTTTAAAGAGTTTTCCACTCTCCTTTCAATTTCTTGTTGAAAGTACCCACTATCCCATTGATATCTTGTTGGTCCGAACAGTTCTATTGGGGTTGTTGCAGAGCCATACCACATTGTTCCACACGTAACAAAAGCGCTAAAAAACACAGCAGATATACTACTTGATAGTACAGTTTCTATGTTTCCCATTCTTAATGCCCTATAAAGACGTTGCGGGGGACGTACAGTAAGATGAAATAAACCTGCTAGTATACCTACCGTTCCTGCTGCTATATGATGTGATGCTACTCCACCCGGATTGAATGGATTAAAACCGTCTGGCCCCCAAGCGGGAGCAATAGGCTGTACTTTTCCCGTTATACCATATCCATCAGAGATCCATATACCTGGTCCGAATAAGCCTGTAGCATGAAATGCACCAAATCCAAAACATAATAAACTAGATAACACTAAATGAATACCAAATATTTTTGGTAAGTCTAATGCGGGTTCACCTGTTCTTGGATCTCTGAATAATTCTAGATCCCAGTAAACCCAGTGCCATATAGATGCTAGAAATAGCATTCCTGATAAAACTATATGAGTTATGGCAACACCTTCAAAGCTCCATAATCCTGGATTAGAAACGCTTTCTCCTGTGATACTCCATCCGCCCCACGAATCTGTAACTCCTAGTCTAGACATAAAAGGCATTACAAACATGCCTTGTCTCCACATAGGATTTAAAACTGGATCAGAAGGATCGAAAACAGCTAATTCATACAAGGCCATAGAACCTGCCCACCCTGCGACTAAAGCTGTATGCATTAAATGAACTGATATTAAGCGGCCTGGGTCATTTAATACAACTGTATGTACACGATACCATGGTAGTCCCATTAAAACACAATCCTCCTAGTCAAGAGATATAAAATTATTGCTTTTCTTATTATTATATATATATATATGAACTACATAGTAATTCATTATAACATTCTTGGCATAAATTAATGGAGTTTTAATCGCATTTGTATAAAATAATATTTTTAACTAAGTAGAAGCATGTGATAGTTATAAGTATTAAAAACCATATCGTATCTTGTATATTGAAGTTAAACCACACTGTTTTAATAATATGATTTTTATAGTCTATATCAGGTATATAGTAAAGAAAACGAATACTTTCTATTGCGTAAGTAAGTGGATTAATGCTAGCAATAACTTGTAGCCAGTAAGGCATGAATGATAGTGGGGCTAATGCTGTACTTGAGAATAAAGTCGGTAAATTAGCAATTAACATAACTGCTAAAAATTCTATATGTCCGGGTAAAATAAATGCTAAGCAAATACTTATGCTACTTATACTAAGTGTAATTAATAGTAGTATTATAAAAATAGTTATAGCTTGTTGAAAATTTAAATTCTTAGACTCTATTAGAAGGCTAGAAGCTATAATAAAACTTGTTTGTAAAGTAGTAATTGTTGCGATAAAAATGACCGAAGATAATATTAGTGAATCACGTGATTTTAATGGTGCTACTAACAATCTATTTAAGAAACCAAATTCTCTATCAAATATTAAAGGCAGGCCGGAATTTATAGCCCCTGTGAAAGACGAAAAAACGATAATTCCTGGACTCAAGAATTGATAATAAGTTTTGTTTTGTGTCAACAAATTTACAGGTGCGTTCTGGAATAATGCTCCAAACAAAATAAGCCATAATAGTGGTTGTATTATACCGGAAAATAAACTCGAAGGCCTTCTTTTAATTTGTATATAGTATCTTTTAACTAAGCAAAAAATTTCTTGATTTATAGCTTTTATGTGTGTTTTAGATGCAATACTATTTTTAGGCTTTATTGTTGTAATATTGTATTTTGTATTATTTTTTAGGTTATTTAACATCATATTTATTTAGAAATTGTTTATTTATAATAATAATCTTTTTAAGATATATTTTAATGATATTTAAATATTATATGGTTATTTATTTTATTTTATGATTTAATAATAGATAGTAGTTCGAATAATTTTAGCTCAGTATTAGAGGAGAAAATATTATGAATGAATCCTATAGTGTAACTTTGCATCTTGAAGATAAATCAACTGCGACTATTGAGTGTCCTGATAGTGTTTATATTTTAGATCAAGCTGAAGAAGCTAGTATTGATTTACCTTATTCTTGTAGAGCAGGTGCTTGTTCAACTTGTGCAGGTAAGTTAGTGAGTGGTAAAATTGATCAATCAGATCAATCTTTTTTAGATGATGATCAAATAAGTGAAGGCTTCGTTTTAACCTGTGTAGCTTATCCTGCAAGTGATTGTGTTATTGAAACACATAAAGAAGCAGATTTATATTGATAATATTTTTTATAAAACTCTAAGATTATGGGTAGAATACTGAAAATGCATTCTACCCATAATCTTAGAGTTTTATTTCAATATCGACACCAGATGGAATATTGAGTTTCATTAAAGAATCAATTGTTTGTGAAGATGGCTCATATATATCTATGATTTTTTTATGTGATCGTATTTCAAAATGTTCCCTAGAATCTTTGTCTACATGAGGTGAACGCAAAACACAATAAATTTTTCGTTTTGAAGGCAATGGTATTGGTCCCCTAGCTTTAACTTGCGTTCTACGAGCTGTCTCAATTATTGTTGTGCATGATAATCTTAGTAAATTATTATCATAAGCTTGTAGTTTAATGCGTATTTTATTTTGTTCATGAATTTTCATATATTATTTTTTATTACTCAAGAATTTTCGAAACCACACCTGCTCCTACAGTTTTGCCTCCCTCACGTATAGCAAATCTCATTCCCTTTTCAATGGCAATAGGATTAATTAACTTAGCACTCATTTTTATCCTATCTCCTGGCATAACCATTTCCGCCGCAGATCCATCATCTGCAGTAAATTGTGTAATTGTTCCTGTTACATCTGTAGTTCGTACATAAAATTGTGGACGGTAACCAGAAAAGAAAGGTGTATGTCTTCCACCTTCTTCTTTAGTTAGTATGTAAACTTCTGCTTCAAATTGCGTATGTGGTGTAATTGTTCCCGGTTTTGCTAATACCATTCCTCTTTCAATGTCTTTTTTTTGTACTCCTCGTAATAATATACCTATATTATCTCCTGCTATACCTTCATCTAAGGTTTTTTGGAACATCTCAAGACCTGTAATTGTAGTTGTGGTTGTTTCTTTTAACCCTACTATTTCTATTGTATCACCTACTTTTATGATCCCTCTTTCTATTCTTCCAGTAGCAACAGTTCCTCTTCCAGTAATTGAAAATACATCTTCGACAGCCATTAAAAATGTTTTTTCTACATCTCTTATTGGTGTTGGAATATATGCATCTACTGCATCCATTAATGAATGAATTTTGTCAACCCATTCGTTTTGTCCTCTTTGAATTGTATTATTTTCTGTGACTTTTTCTAAAGCTAGTAACGCTGAACCTGCTACGCACGGAATATCTTCATCTGAAAAATCATATTGTGCTAATAATTCTCGCACTTCTAATTCTACTAGCTCTAATAGTTCTTCATCATCCACCTGGTCTTCCTTGTTTAAAAAAACAACAATATTTGGAACTCCCACCTGTTTAGCAAGCAGTATATGTTCTCTTGTCTGAGGCATTGGGCCATCTGCTGCTGATACTACTAGAATAGCGCCATCCATTTGAGCTGCACCTGTTATCATGTTTTTTACGTAGTCAGCATGACCTGGACAGTCTACATGTGCATAATGACGATTTTGTGTTTCATATTCAACATGAGCTGTGTTAATTGTTATTCCTCTTGCTTTTTCCTCTGGAGCAGCATCAATCTCATCAAATTTTTTCGCTTTTGTGTCATTTGCCGCAGCCAAAGTTGCTGATATAGCTGCCGTGAGTGTTGTTTTGCCATGATCAACATGTCCTATTGTTCCAATATTAACATGAGGTTTTTTTCTTTCAAATTTTGCACGTGCCATGATTATTAATTTCCTTATTTTAGCTAGTAATTAGTATGGTTTTTTAATAGCGGTAGTGAGCAAATGCTTTATTAGCTTCAGCCATACGATGTGTTTCTTCTCTTTTTCTGATAGTGTTGCCACTTTCATTGGATGCATCTATAATCTCATTTGCTAATTTGAAGGCCATACTTTTACCAGACCTTGTATGAGCAAATCTAGTCATCCATCTAAGAGCTAAGTTAGTTCCGCGATATGCTCGTACTTCCATTGGTACTTGATATGTTGATCCTCCTATTCTTCTGCTTTTAACTTCTACTAATGGTGTTGCATTTCGTATGGCTTTTTCTAGTGTTTCTAAAGGATCACTAGATGTTTTTTTCTTTATTATATCTAATGCTTCGTAAACTATTTTATATGCTAATCCTTTTTTCCCGTTCTTTAGTATTCTTACAGTCAACAGATTTATTAGTTTACTATCATGCACAGGATCCGTATAAATTAATCTTTTTTTAGACTTATTACGACGAGACATATATAATTTTGTATTTTAGGTGTAAATATTGAACTTTTATGTTTTTGGCTTCTTGGCTCCGTATTTGGAGCGACTTTTTTTTCTGTCTTTTACTCCAGAAGCGTCTAAAATTCCTCTTACGATATGGTAACGTACACCAGGTAAATCTTTAACACGACCTCCTCTAATAAGTACGACAGAGTGTTCTTGTATATTATGTCCTATACCTGGTATATATGCAGTTACTTCGAATCCTGAAGTTAATCTTACTCTTGCTACCTTTCTTAAAGCAGAATTAGGCTTTTTAGGTGTAGTTGTGTAAACTCTTGTACAGACTCCTCGTCTTTGCGGACATCCTTTAAGAGCAGGAGATTTTGTTTTTTTACTGGCTTTTTGTCTTTCTGATCTTACAAGTTGTTGAATGGTCGGCATGTATGGTTTGTATATATATTCATATTTCATTAAATATCTTTCATATTATAAAGACTGTGATATAACCTGTCAAACAGTTTACTTTTGCTGAGTACATAACTTATTTTATTTTTGCATCGTTTGATTTTAGATTATATTTACGCATGAATTTTTCTACTCTTCCTTCAGTATCTATGATTCTTTGTGAGCCGGTGAAAAAAGGATGATTTCCTGACCATATATCTACATGTAATTCAGGTTCAGTTGAACCTACTGTCATTATATGTTTACCATCGCAATATACTTTAGTATTATTAAACCATTGTGGATGTATACCTTTTTTAGTCATGTATTCTTTGTGTGTGAATATTATTGAAATTATTAATATGATGTGTCTTTTTTTATCTTTTTGAATATTGTGGAGCTTTCCTTGCTTTACGTAAGCCATATTTTTTTCGTTCTTTTATTCTTGCATCTCTTGTTAAAAATCCTTCAGCTTTTAAGGTACTGCGATTTTCAGGATTCATCCTACATAATGCTCTTGCTAATCCTAATCTTATTGCGTTTGCTTGTCCTGTTAATCCACCACCTTCAGTTTTAACGTACATATCATATTCCTCATTTAATCCAAGAATTTTCAGGGGTGAATATGCGACCCTTAAATAATTAGGGCTGAATTGTAAATATGATTCACCCGGTAAGCCATTAATAATTAATTTTCCAGATCCTGGTACTAGGTTTACTCTTGCAATTGATGTTTTGCGTCTACCTGTACCTGAGTAAATTATTTTTGAATTTTTTGTTAGTGTAGTCATTTTAATGAATGATTAAATTAATTTTATTGTTTCTGGTTTTTGTGATTTATGGGGATGTGTAATATCTGGATAGATTTTTAATTGTTTAAATAATTGTCTACCTAAAATTCCTTTAGGAAGCATACCTTTAATGGATTTTTCTAAAATCATATTTGGTTTTTGATTTAAAACATCATTGAATGTTTTTATTTTTAATCCCCCTGGATAACCAGAATGTCTTGTGTATGTCTTCTGAAGCAATTTTTTGCCTGTAACATTAATAAGCTGTGAATTTATTAGTACTATGTATATTTTACTATTTATATATGGAGTAAAAGAAGTAGAATTCTTACCTCTTAAGAGTTTGGCTATTTTACTGCTAAGCCTACCTAGATTTTGATCTTTAGCATTAATAATATACCATTTACTATAGTTATTTGTTGGAGCTATATATGTTTTATTCATAACTAATATATTAATTTATCTTACTTTTAGTTTTACGATAATTAGCATTTTCTTCTCATATTGAATATATTATTAAATTAAGCATTAGAAGTATTTTTTTCTTTTGGTAGTCTGATTCCAAGTTTATTTTGCAATGCTTCAATTACTTCTTCTGCAGACTTTTGACCAAAATTTTTAATTTCTAATAGTTCTTCCTGTGAATAATCTAGCAAATTTGATATGGAGTGAATTTGAGCTCTCTTAAGACAATTGTAAGCTCTAACAGATAATTGTAGTTCTTCGATTAGTATTTGATTAATTTCTTCTTCATATTTATTTTCTTCATTTTCTACATGTTGAAAACTTAGATCAGTAAGAGGAGAGAATAAATTATTGAGTATTTGTGCACCCTGGCTAATTGCTTCTTGTGGTGATATGCTTCCATTTGTCCAAACTTCTAAAGACAATCTTTCTTGAATCAGTGTCGAATTGATTTTTTTCTCTTCTACTATGTAATTAAATTTGCGTACTGGCATAAATACTGCATCAATTTGTAAAAAATCTATAGATTTTTTATCGAAACCTTTTCTTGTAAGTTTATATCCGCTTCCTTTTTCAATACGAAATTCCATTTCAAAGATGGTATTATTACAAATAGTAGCTATATATTGTTGTGGATCAATAATTTCAATGTCTGGTGGTACTTCAAATAAACCTGTAGTGATTATAGCAGGTCCTTGCAATCTGATTCTGCCTATTTGAGGTTTATCACTATAACTTTTTAATATTACTTCTTTAAGGTTAAGTAGAATTTCTAAAATATCTTCTCGTACTCCTGTAATTGTTGAAAATTCATGATTAATCCCAGCAATTCGTACTGCTACAATAGCAGTACCTTCTAAATCTGATAGAATAGTTCGTCTTAAGGAATTACCTACAGTTATAGCTTGTCCTTTGTTAAGCGGTTCTAAAATAAAGCGACCATATTGTTGGCGTTTACTTTCTATTTTTGATTCTACACATTCTATTTGAAAGTGGGTCATACAAGATTTCTCAGTATATATCATGATGGTAAGCACTAAAATAGTGATGGGATTTAAACACGCCTTTTCTTAGGCGGTCTACAGCCATTATGTGGTATAGGTGTAATATCTTTAATTAAAGTAATATTAATGCCAGTTGCTTGCAGCGCTCTTATAGCAGTTTCACGCCCTGCACCTGGTCCATTTACTAGTACTTCTGTTTGTCTTATTCCTTGTTCCATTGCTTGTTTAGCTGCTTTTTCTGCAGCTATTTGTGCAGCGAAAGGTGTTCCTTTTTTTGTACCTTTAAATCCATTTGCACCTGACGAAGACCAGGATATAGTAGACCCTTTCAGGTCTGTAATTGTAATAATAGTATTATTAAATGTTGATTTTATATGCACGATACCATTAATAATATTTCTTTTTTGCTTTGTTTGTGTTTTTCTTATTTGTCTAGCCATACATGATGAATGTATAAATGTATTGTAGTATTTTTATTTACGTGGAGCTTTTTTCTTGCCAGCCATTGTCTTTTTAATACCTCGTTTTGTACGAGCATTAGTTCTAGTATTTTGTCCTCTTAAAGGAAGTCCCAGTTGGTGTCTCTTACCTCTGTATGAACCTATGGTCATCAGTCTTTTGATATTCATAGATTCTGCTCTTTTTAAATTTCCTTCTACTTCATAACTACTATTTAGTATTTGTCTAATAAGTATAATTTGTTCATCGCTTAGCTCATTTGTCTTAAGATTGCGGTTGATTTGCAGCTGTTCTAAAATTTTTATGGATTTTGATTTACCTATTCCATAGATATATGTTAATGATATTTCTATTCGTTTATTTTTGGGCAAATCTACACCGACTATTCTTGTCATTTTTATTTCCTATTATATACGATTACCCTTGTCTTTGCTTATGTTTTGCATTTACACAAATTACTATTATTTTTCTATGTCTACGTATTATCCTACATTTATCACAAATTTTTTTTACAGATGGTCTTACTTTCATTAATTTATTAAACATCCTTATTTCTAGTTTTGTAGTTTAATTCTTCTACTTATTCCATTATATTATCATATTGTTGAGAGATTATATATGTTTGAATTTGTTTGGCGGTGTCAATAGCTACACCTACTAAGATCAACAAAGATGTTGTGCCTAATCCTTGTAATAAGCTTGTATTTGTTGTTTTAGCTATTAAAGAAGGTATTAAAGCTATCATGAATAGAAACATCCCCCCTACTAAAGTCATTTTGTCGAGTATTCGTTTAATATATTTACTTGTATCTGATCCGGGTCTAATTGATGGTATGCTGGCACCCATTTTATTTAAATTTTCTGCAATATCTTCTGGATTTAGAACTAATGATGTATAGAAATAACTGAAAATAATTATTAAGAAGCCATAAGCTGGTAAATATAAAGTATGGCCAGGTAAGAATAGACTGATTACACCATTAATTTTAGATGTTTGTAAATTATCTGAAAAATATATAGGTAATGTCATCGTAGCAGAGGCAAAAACAATTGGCATGACACCACCTTGATTCAATTTTAACGGTATATAGCTTTGAGGATTTAAAATATTAATTTTACTTAATTGTTTTGCTGACACAATTATGATTTTTCTTTTACATTCTTGTATAAGAATATTTATCATTAAGAGACTTATAAATAATACAAAAAAGAAACATCCGTTTATGATCGTTTGTTTATCATAAATATTGATTTTATAATTCTGTAGGTTTTTGGGAATACCTGAAATGATATTCTGAAAAATTAATAAGGATGATCCATTGCCTATTCCGTATTCTGTAATAATTTCGGCACACCACATGACAATTAAAGAACCTGTACTTAATGCAACAATACAGTCTATCATGAACTGGTAATTCCAATTAAAAACATAAGGTTTAATCCATAGAGATATGCCTATACTTTGTATGATGCTCCAAATAAGTGTAAAGTAGCGTGTTATCTGTCCTATTTTTTGTCGACCAGATTCTCCTTCTTCTTTCTGCAAATTTTCTAGTTCAGGTATAAGTTTTGTTAATAGTTGCATCATGATTGATGCATTAATATATGGTACTATTCCTAAAGCAAAAATTCCGATTGTTGAAAAGCCTCCACCTGAAAAAATGTTTAAAAAATTTATCAATCCATTGTTATTAACATTATTACTTAATGAGTTATGGTCTATGCCTGGTATGGGAATAAATATTCCTAATCGAGCTAGAATAAGTAGAATTAACGTAATCAATAGTTTTTGTTTTAATTGTGTTGCGGCTTTCATTAGATATTGATATTAGCTGTATGACTAGATAGTATAAAGTCTTTCTATATTTATATCTCTACTTTTTGCTGTGTTTTGAAATGTTCTTAACTGGCTTAAAGCATTTAATACAGCTCGTGCATTATTTAATGTATTACTAGATCTTAATTGTTTCGCCAAAATATTTTTAACTCCAGCAAGTTCTAAAACTATACGTGTAGAACCTCCTGCAATAACACCTGAACCTATGGCTGATGGTCTTAAAATAACTTTGGCCGCTCCTGATATTCCTTCTATTGGGTGAGGTATAGAATATGATCTTGTTAAAGGTACATTAATTATATGTTTTTTGGCATCAGTTACACCCTTTTTTACAGCTCCTATGACATCACTGGCTTTACCGATTCCTACTCCTATTTGTCCTTTTTCATTTCCGACAATTAGAATAGCTCTGAAGCTTAATTTCTTTCCACCTTTAACCACTTTTGTTACTCTCTTAACCTGTACAACTTTCTCTTCCCAATTGTACTCTTGCTCTTTAGTTTTAGTTGATTTTTTTTTCATAATTTTGTTAAAGTATAATTCCCGCTTCTCTAACAGCTTCTGCTAATGCTTTAATTCGACCGTGATATATTTTATCCCGGCGATCAAATATTGCCTTTTCAACTCCTAATTCTTTTGATCTTTGAGCGATATTTTTTCCTATATCGCGTGCAGCATTACAATTATTTGCTAATTTTGTATTTTGCTTATTTGTATTAGCTAATGTTGAGCTGCTTGCAATAATTTTGTTGTTAGTGTCATCTATAATCTGTGCATAGATATGTTTGTTCGATCTAAATATACAAAGGCGTGGACGATTTTTTGTTCCTCTGATTTTTTTTTTCATTACTATATGTTTACCAATAAATTATTATTTTCCGGCTTTACCTACTTTTAAATGGATGATTTCATTCAAATATCTGATCCCTTTTCCTTTATATGGTTCAGGAGGTCTTATTCTTCTGATTTGAGCAGCTATTTCTCCTACTTGTTCTTTTTTGATTCCTTTGATAGTAATATTTATACTATTTTCCACTTCTATAGTGATATTTTTTGGTGGTTTTATAGTCACTATATGGCTGTAACCTAAATTAAGGATTAAATCTCTTCCTTGCAATTGCGATCTATAACCTACACCTTGAATTTGTAATTTTTTTTCAAATCCTTCAGATACTCCTATTATCATGTTATTTATTAGAGTTCTAGATAATCCATATAGTTTTTGTGCTTCTTTATTTTCTTTACTTGTTTTATATAAATATAATTTCTCATTTTTTATATCATGCTTAATTTCAAGTGATTTATGTACTTTATATGATAGTTCTCCTTTAGGACCTTGTATTTGTACTTTATTGTCTATGATTTTAACATTGGTATTCTGCGGTAAATTAATCGGTTTTTTTCCTATTCTAGACATTATTGTTTGATAATAATTGGTTTTACCATATATAACATAAAATTTCTCCACCTAATCCATAATTTCTAGCATGATGGTCAGACATTATCCCCTTTGACGTTGAAATTATAGCTATTCCAATGCCTCCAAGAACTTTAGGAAGTTCTTTATAATTAGCATATACTCTTAGACCAGGTTTACTTATTCTTTTCAGTGAAGTGATAACTGGTTTTTTTCTTTTACCTTTATATTTTAGTGATATAAGTAGATATTTACCGTTGTGTTCTCCTACTTCTTCAAATCTATAAATAAAACCTTCTTCTTTTAATACTTGAACAATATTTCGTGTAATTTTAGTCGAGCATACTTGAACAATTTGATGCTTTGCTAAATTTGCATTTCGAATACGGGTTAGCATATCTGCAATTGTATCATTGATCACGTTTTAAACTCCATTAATTGCAATTGATTTATATCATATCAGATAAAAGGCATACCAAACTCTTTTAAAAGTGCAAGACTTTCTTCGTCGCTTTTAGCTGTTGTTACTATTGTAATATCTAGTCCTCTGATTTTATCTACATTATCATATTTGATTTCTGGAAATATAATTTGTTCTTTTAATCCTAAATTATAATTACCTCTTCCATCAAATGTTTTAGAGCTAATGCCTCTGAAGTCTCGAATTCTCGGTAAAGCTAAATTGATTAACTTGTTAAGGAAAGCGTACATTTTATCTTTTCTTAAGGTGACCATAAGACCAATAGCTATATTTTCTCTTATTTTAAATCCTGCTATAGCTTTTTTAGATTTTGTGATTTTAGGCTTTTGACCAGTAATAGCTGCTATTTCATTTATGTTTTTCTCAAGTATCTGCTTATTATTTGCAGCTTCTCCTAAACCTCGATTAATTGTGATTTTGACAAGTTTAGGTATTTCATGAATATTTTTATAACTAAATTGTTTTTGTAAATCATTACAAACTTTATCATTGTAAAGTATTTTTAATGTATTTTCCATACTGTAATATAATTATATAGTTATTATTGATTTTGAGTGGTGTGATTAGTTGTAAAACCGGGACTTATAATTTTTTCAAAAAGTTTATTTATTGATTTTGTTTGTACAGTATGACATTAGAAATATGAATAGGTTTTTCAGTTCGAATAATTTGTCCACTACTATTGTCTTTTTGTGCTTTTAAATGTTTTGTAGCTATATTTAAATTTTCAATAATTAATTGATTCTTTTTGGGTAAGACTTGAATTATTTTTCCTCGTTTTCCTTTTTCACGACCAGATATTATCCGTACAGTTTCTCCCTTTCTCAAATGAATTTTGACGTTATTTTTTTTAATTTTCATTATACGACCTCTGGAGCTAATGATATTATCTTCGAAAAGTTTTTATCTCGTAATTCTTTTGCTATAGGACCAAATACTCTAGTGCCACGTGGGTTATTCTCTTGATTTATTATAACTGCCGCATTATCGTCAAATCTTATACTCATTCCATCATCACGTCTTACTGTTTTTTTAGTTCTAACTATAACGGCTCGAATAATGTCAGATTTTTTTATGGGCATATTTGGCAATGCGTCTTTAACGACTCCAATTATAATATCTCCTATACCAGCATAACGAGGATTATTACTTCCTAGAACTTGAATACACATGATCTTTCGTGCACCGCTGTTATCGGCAATGTTTAAGTAGCTTTGTGTTTGTATCATTTTTCTATTATTCTTTCTATTAATATCCAGCGTTTTTTCTTACTTATAGGTCTATGTAGCTGTATTTTTACAATATCACCCATATAACATTGGTTATGTTCGTCATGCGCATAATATTTATTGGTTTTTGTAATTATTTTTTTATATTTTGCATGTGGTATTCTATTTTTTACAGCTACAGTAATAGTTTTGTTCATTTTATTACTGATTACTCTTCCAATCGCATGTTTTTTACACATCATCTGAATCCTTTTGTATTGTTAATAATTGAGCTAATTCATGCTTTTTATGTTTAAATAAATGTGGTTTAATATTTTGTCGAGTTGATCGTTTTAATTTTAAATCAAATATTTCTTTTTTTAGTTCTATAATTTTTTTCTTGATTTCTTGCTGTGTAAGTTCTTTAATATCTTGAATTTTTGGTAAAGGCATAAACTATATTTTATTTTTTTGTTATGAATTTTGTTTTTACGGGCAGCTTATACGATGCTAATTTCATAGCTTGTTGAGCGGTGTGTTCAGGTACCCCAGCTATTTCAAATAAAATATGTCCTGGTCTTATAACTGATACCCAGTATTCTGTTGCACCTTTTCCAGAACCCATTCTGGTTTCGGCTGGTCTAGCTGTGACAGGTTTATCTGGGAAAACTCTTATCCATAATTTTCCACCTCGTTTTACATATCTAGTAATCGTTCTTCTTGTAGCTTCTATTTGTCTTGCTGTTAGCCATACAGGTTCTAAAGTTTGTAATGCATATTCCCCAAATGCAATATTATTTCCTTTACTGGCTTTTCCTTTCATCCGACCACGATGTTGTTTACGAAATTTTGTTTTTTTGGGACTAAGCATATTTTTAATTAATCTTAATTAAGTAATATATAATCTAATCTTGTATTTTATGCGTTATTATTTTTTCTCCTTTAAATAACCATACTTTAACGCCTAATATTCCATATATAGTATGTGCTGTTTTATATGAATAATCTATATTTGCTCTTAGCGTTTGTAATGGTACACGACCTTCTCTAACCCATTCGCTCCTTGCTATTTCAGCGCCATTTAATCTACCAGAAATTTGAATTTTAATTCCTTGATTTTTAGCCTTTTGAGATCTTTGTACAGCTTGTCTTATTACTCTTCTAAAAGCTATTCTTTTTTCTAGTTGTTGTACTATAAATTCAGCTATTAATGCAGCTTCTTTATCTGGATCTGTGATCTCTATAAGATTAATTCTTATTTGTATATTTCTAGTTAATATATTTTCTAAGTTTTTTCTTATGTTTTCTAAACCATTACCCATTTTACCTAAAATAATACCAGGTCTAGCAGTATGTATGTGTATCTGAATTTGGTCAACTTTTCTATCTATATAAATTAATGCAATGCTTGCATTGTATAATTGCTTTTCTATGAAGTTTCTTATTTTATAATCTTCTTGAGCTAGTTCCGGGTATGATTTCATTTTGGAAAACCATGAAGATTTATGAGCTTGTGTAATACCTATTCTAAATCCTAATGGATGTGTTTTTTGTCCCATTTTTTATATATTATTATGATCATTAATTAATCGCTAAATCGATTGTAATATGGCATGTTGGTTTTTGTATGCGAAATGCTCTTCCCTGTGCCCTAGGCTGAAATCTTTTTAGTTTCGGGCCTTCATCAGCGAAAGCTTTCTTAATAATCAGATTTTGTTTTTTGTATTTTGAATTTAAGGGCCTGTTTCCAGCTGATTCTAAAATTTTTTTTATAGTTTTGCAGGGTTTATATGGCATGAATTCGAGTATTAGTATTGCTTCTTTATAGTTCTTGCCTTTAATTTGATTTAAGACTCTTCTTGTCTTTTCTGTCGATAACCTTAAGTATTTTCCTTGTGCTTGAATTTTTTCAGTTGAGTTAGTCATATATTTATTTTCTTGTTTTTCTGTCACTTTTTACATGGCTTTTAAAGTTTCTAGTTGGTACAAATTCACCGAGTTTATGACCTATCATTTGATCAGATATGAAAACAGGAAAAAATTGCTTTCCATTATAAACAGCTATTGTATGTCCTATCATCTGTGGTATGATTGTTGAAGACCTTGACCAAGTTTTCAGAGCTTTTTTCGAGTCTTTTTGGTTTAATTTTTCTATTTTTTTTAGTAGTTTATATTCTACATAAGGACCCTTTTTGAGAGATCTAGACATAATAATTTAAGTTTGTGTTTACTTTTATTTTCTTTTACGTAATATATAACGACTACTATATTTATATTTTTTTCGAGTTTTTCTTCCTAAAGCAGGTTTGCCCCATGGTGTAACGGGGTGAGGTTTTCCTATTGGCGAACGTCCTTCCCCTCCTCCGTGAGGGTGATCTATAGGATTCATGACTACTCCGCGAACTTTAGGTCTTTTGCTCATCCATCTATTTCTTCCAGCTTTCCCTATAGTAATGTTACCTGCATCGATATTACCAACTTGACCTATTGTAGCAAAACATTCTTTTCTAATTAGTCTAACTTCATTTGATGGGAGTTTTAGAGTTATAAAAGCCCCGTCTTTTGCTAATATTTGTGCATACGTACCAGCTGCCCTCACTATTTGCCCACCTTTCAATGGATGTAATTCTATGTTATGAACGGCTGTTCCTAAAGGAATTAAATCTAATGGTAATGAATTGCCTACTTCTAGGGGAGCCTTAGTTCCTGAAGTTACTATTTCACCAATTTTCAATGATCTTGGATGTAAAATATATCTTTTTTCACCGTCTGAATAGTGTAATAGTGCTATTCTTGCATTCCGATTTGGATCGTATTCTATACTCGCGACAGTAGCTTGTATATTATACTTTTTGCGTTTGAAATCAATTATTCTATATAGCTTTTTGTGTCCTTTACCTCTATGTCGTGATGTAATAACTCCTCTATTGTTACGCCCTTGAGAACGATGATTTTTACCAATGAGTGATTTTTGTGGTTTATTAGTTGTTATTTCATCAAATGTCGATATAGTTCTATTTCTTGTACCAGGTGTGTATGCCTTATATAAACGAATAGTCATTTAGTTAATTTTATATATTATTATAATTTCAATTAATTATCTACAAATAAATCAATTTTATACTCATTGTGAAGCTTGATAATAGCTTTTTTATATATTTTTTTGTAACCTATATATTTCCCTATACGCTTTTTTTTAGGTTTGATTCTTAATGTATTAATTTTCTTAACTTTAACCTTAAATAATTCTTCTATAGCTTGTTTAATCTTTGATTTTTTAGCTTTAACTTCAACTGCAAAGTAATATTTATTATCTTCTATCATTTGCGTTGTTTTATCTGTTAATATTGGATATTTAATTATATCAATTAACGTTAATTCTTCTATATTGTTATTCATTGTATATTTTATTAATGATATCTAAGGCATCTTTGTCTATTATAATTTGATTTGCTTTTAGTAAAGATATTACATTTAAATGGTTAGCAGCTAGTAGTTCTACATGTTTTAGATTACGAGTAGAAAGATGTAAATTATGTGTTTTTTTACTTACTATAATTAAAATGTTGTTTTTTATGTTTGTGTCTAACTTGTATTGTTTTAATGTATTTACTATTAGTTTTGTATTTGGCTTTTCTATCCTTTCTACAAAATTTTCTGTTACGATAGTATCTTTGAATTTATTTTCTATAATAATTCTCAATGCTAATTGTTTTTCTTTTTTATTGATTTTTTTGGAACATTTTCTTTTTTGTGGTCCAAATATTACTCCTCCTCCTCTCCATAGAGGCGAACGGTTTGAACCAGCTCTCGCTTTACCAGTACCCTTTTGTTTCCATGGTTTCTTACCTCCTCCACTAACTTGACTACGTGTTTTTGTGTTTGCATTTCTATCTCTAATTAGTTGTTGTGTCAGTGCTCGATGTAATATATAAATATTATTTTTATCTTGTTTACTTAAGTTAAGTGTTATTTCTTTAGTATTTTGTTCTGTTTTATCTTGAGAAGATATTATAGAATAGGTTAATTTCTTTTTAATGTTCATAAATTTATTTTTGATGAATACTAATAATGTTACCAGGCTTACCAGGTATTGAGCCTTTCACAATAATAATATTATGATTTGCTTTAATATCTATAATTTTAAGATTTTGAAGCGTTACTTTCTGTCCACCCATGCGACCAGCCATTTTTTTTCCAGCGAAAACTTTCCCTGGTGTTGTACCCGCACCAATTGATCCTGGTTGTTTATGATTTTTAGAACCATGTGACATAGGTCCTCTACTGAAATTATGTCTTTTTGTGCAGCCAGTGAATCCTTTACCTATACTTTTACTAGAAACAGAAATATCATGATTAATATTTAAATCTTGAACTGTAATTAATTTGCCTATTTCGAAACTTTCTGTTGAAGTTACTTTATATTCTTTTAAGAATTTTAAAGGAGGTATATTATATTTATTTAGGTGACCAATCTGAGCTTTATTAAGTTTATATGGCTTTACTTCTATATATCCTATTTGAATAGCTGTATACCCATGAGTTTCTATATTTTTGATCTCAGTGACTATACAGGGTCCTAATTCTAAAATAGTGATTGGCAATGCCTTGCCTTCTTGGTCAAAGATTTGAGTCATACCAATTTTCTTACCTAATAGCCCGATTTTCATGTTTACTTTAGCCTCTGTAATTGTGAAAATTTTCTTTTATATATTTTTATTTTATATATCTATTATCTGTTAATTTGTTTAAATTTTCAAGTTTCTGACTATATGACTAAAAGTTATTAATTAATTTAGTATATCTAAAATTTAATTGTGTTATGACTTAAGTATGAAATAAACTAAAAATATATGTAAATAGTTTCATCTAATTATGATTTTTCTAGAGCACTTTCTATTTAGTTAATAATTTTATTACAGATATTATAAAGATAAGTGCGGTAATTACCACTTTACTCGATCTTTAATCTAGTGCAATATATAATTATAGAAATCAAATTATATGTAAAGCAGTATTAAAATATATCAAGCTAATTTTTTTGAGAGGTAAATTTATGGCTAAAGTTGTTGGAATTGATTTAGGTACAACAAACTCTGTTATAGCTGTTATGGAAGGTGGTAAGCCTACCGTAATACCTAATAAAGAAGGTTTAAGAACAACACCGTCTGTTGTCGCATATACTAAAAAACAAGACAAATTAGTAGGACAGATAGCTAAACGGCAGGCTGTTATGAATCCAGAAAACACTTTCTATTCTGTTAAAAGATTTATTGGGCGCAAAAAAGACGAATTAGGTAATGAATTACGACAGTCATCTTATAATGTAAAAACAGACAGTAATTTTAATGTAAAGTTACAGTGTCCAGCTTTAGGTAAAGATTTTGCTCCTGAAGAAATATCTGCGCAAGTTTTACGTAAATTAGTTGAAGATGCTAGTACATATTTAGGTCAACAAGTTACTCAAGCAGTTATAACTGTCCCCGCTTATTTTAATGATTCGCAACGTCAAGCAACAAAAGATGCTGGACAGATTGCTGGTTTAGATGTTCTAAGAATTATTAATGAACCTACAGCAGCATCCTTATCTTATGGTTTAGACAAAAAAAATAATGAAACTATTTTGGTATTTGACCTTGGAGGAGGTACGTTTGATGTTTCTATTTTAGAAGTGGGCGATGGTGTTTTTGAAGTTTTATCTACATCTGGAGATACTCATTTGGGTGGAGATGATTTTGATAGAAAAATTGTTGAATGGTTAATTCATGAGTTTGATAATGATGAGGGAATTAATTTAGGCAAAGATAGGCAAGCTCTGCAACGTTTAACTGAAGCTGCTGAAAAAGCTAAGATGGAATTATCTAGTTTATCTCAAACAGATATTAACTTACCTTTTATTACTTCTACCGATACAGGCCCCAAACATTTAGAAAAAAATATAACTAGAGCTAAATTTGAATATTTATGTCAAGATTTAATTAATCGTTGCGAAATACCTGTTAATAATGCTTTGAAAGATGCACAATTATCATCAAGCGATATTGATGAGATTGTTTTAGTTGGTGGTTCTACAAGAATTCCTGCTATTCAACAACTAGTTAAAAAAATAATAGGTAAAGATCCAAATCAAAGTGTTAATCCTGATGAAGTAGTTGCAATTGGAGCAGCTGTTCAAGCTGGTGTTTTAGCAGGTGAGGTTAAAGATATACTTCTACTAGATGTGACGCCTTTATCTTTAGGCGTAGAAACTCTTGGAGGAGTAATGACTAAGATAATTGACCGTAATACTACAGTACCTACAAAAAAATCTGAGATTTTCTCAACGGCTGTTGATAATCAACCTAATGTTGAGATTCATGTTCTACAGGGAGAAAGAGAGTTTACTAAAGACAATAAAAGCTTAGGTACTTTCAGATTAGATGGTATTATGCCTGCACCTAGAGGTGTACCACAGATAGAGGTAATATTTGATATAGATGCTAATGGTATATTGTCTGTTAAGGCTAAAGATAAAGGTACAGGTAAAGAACAATCGATTACTATAACCGGTGCATCTACTTTACCTAAAGAAGAAGTAGAGAAACTAGTTAAAGAAGCAGAAGAAAATTCAGAGCTCGATAAACAAAAACGAGAACAAATAGATCTTAAAAATCAAGCAGATGCTTTATGTTATCAATCTCAAAATCAAATTAATGAATTAAAAGATAAAATTAATGAAGATGATAAGCAAAGGGTACAAAAGTTAATTGATTCTTTAAAGCAGTCTATTCAGCAGGACAATTATGTAGAAATTAAAAATATACAAAATCAATTGCAACAAGCAATGATGAATATAGGTAAGCAAGTTTATAGCTCAACTCAAGAAGAAAATAAAAAAACAGAAGATGATTCTGTTATAGATACTAAATCTAAGGAAGCTTAAAATAGACAAGCGGGTAACGCGATTCGAACGCGCGACATCAACCTTGGCAAGGTTGCGCTCTACCACTGAGCTATACCCGCTATAATATATTATTAAATATGATGGCAAAAAAAATCTACTTTGTCAAATTTTTGATACTATGTATACTAAATAATTATCAATATTTTTATATACATAGTAATAACTAATTATTAATTAACAAAAGAAGTTACGAAACCTGTTATTAATACTAATCCAGTCCATATACCAGCACTGGTATAGATTAAATTTTTAGATTTTTCCCATTGTCCAGGAGATGCGAAAGTGACAGGTATGCCTACTACAAGGAGAGTAGAAAATATTACTAGTATGAACACTAAAAGTTGAATCACAATGGTCATAATTTTTCCTTTTACATTTCTTAATGTTTTAATTGCATTACTTAAAGATGGATTTATATATAATATATAATTATATATTGTGACATACAATTTATCTATCATTGTAAACTGTTTTTTAATTTATATGCACTTTCTTATTAGTGTTAACAGTTTAATATTTATGTTTATCTAACTACTGAGATCAATTTATAAGAAATATAAAAAAAATAACATTAGAATGTTACTTTATCTGTTTATATTAGTATTGATATTGAGTATGTATGTATGAGTGATAGATGAATACACGGACTAATTATAAAGAGGTTTATTTTATGATGACAGCATTGATGATAGCAAAATTACCGGAAGTTTACTCGATTTTCAGGCCTTTAGTTGATATATTACCAGTAATCCCTGTTTTTTTCTTGTTATTAGCTTTTGTTTGGCAGGCGGCTATTGGTTTTAGATAGAGCAAGCAATATTATTTCAACAGATTTTTTTATATTTTTATGGTAGAACCTCTTTTATCTGGCATAGTTTTAGGATTAATCCCCGTAACATTATTAGGTTTATTAGTTGCTGCTTATCTACAGTATCGTAGAGGTAATCAGTTTGGGCTATAAGTTTATGTCACTAATAAAATAATCGATATGTTAATTATATTTATATAAATGTTTTGATACAACATTTATACAAATATAATTGTAACAATTGTTTTATATTCTACCAACTTGCTTTTATAACACCAGGTAGTAAACAATTATGTGACATTTCTCGTAAAACATGTCTAGATAATCCAAAGTCTTTATAAAACCCACGACTTCGACCCGTTTTCCAACATCTATTTCTTCTACGACAAGGTGTACTATTCTTAGGTAATTTTTGTAATTCTTTTTGTAATTCTATTTGTTCTATAAAATTTAATTTGTTGCTCAATTTACTTTTTATTTTTTTTCTTTCTGTATGATATTTTTGTATTAGTTTTTTTCTTTTTATTTCTCTTGCAATCATGCTTTTTTTAGCCATTTTTATTATATTTATTAAATAGTTTTATCGAGGACTTAAAATTATTCTAATCTTAACTAAAAAAAAATTATATTGCAATAAAGAATTCCTGCTTAAATATCAATTACTTAAGCAGGAATTTAACAATAATTTTATTTAAATTTGCTAATTAGCCAAATTTACCTGATGTAGACGCTATTACAAATGCTGCGTACGTTAAAATATAACCTACAGAAAAGTGTACTAATCCTACAAGTCTTGCTTGTACTATAGATAATGCTACTGGTTTATCTTTCCATCGAACTAAGTTTGCAAGAGGTGTTCTCTCATGAGCCCAAGCTAATGTTTCTATAAGTTCTTGCCAATAACCACGCCAAGATATTAGAAACATAAATCCAGTTGCCCATACTAAATGTCCAAACAAGAACATCCATGCCCATACAGATAGATTATTCATCCCATAAGGATTATACCCATTTATTAATGGAGATGAATTAATCCATAAATAGTCTCTAAGCCATCCCATTAAATAGGTTGAAGACTCATTGAATTGGTTTACATTTCCTTGCCAAATTGTCATGTGTTTCCAATGCCAATAAAATGTTACCCATCCAATAGTGTTAAGCATCCAAAATACAGATAGATAAAATGCATCCCATGCTGAAATATCACATGTACCGCCTCTACCAGGACCATCGCAAGGAAAGCTATAACCAAAATCTTTCTTATCAGGCATTAGTTTTGACCCTCTTGCATCCAAAGCTCCTTTGACTAATATCAGTGTTGTAGTGTGTAAGCCTAATGCAATTGCATGGTGAACTAAAAAGTCTCCTGGTCCTATACTTAGGAATAAAGAGTTACTATTACTATTTATTGCTTCTAGCCATCCAGGCAACCATACATTACTGCTAGCTTTAGCTGCTATACTTGATGAAGAAGACAACAAGGTATCAAAACCATAAAGTGCTTTTCCTGAACTTGCTTGTATCCACTGTGCAAAAACAGGTTCAATTAGTATTTGTTTTTCTGGTGTTCCGAAAGCAATCATTGTGTCATTATGGATATATAAGCCCAGTGTATGGAAACCTAAGAATAAGCATACCCAACTTAGATGTGATATTATGGCTTCTTTATGATCTAAAATTCTAAATAACACATTGTCTTTATTTTCTTCTGGATCATAATCTCTAATAAAGAAAATAGCACCATGAGCAAATGCGCCTACCATCAGAAAACCTGCTATATATTGATGATGCGTATATAGAGCAGCTTGTGTTGTAAAATCTTTAGCCATAAATGCGTATGGAGGCATTGCGTACATATGTTGAGCAACTAATGATGTAATTACACCCAATGAAGCTAAGGCTAATCCAAGCTGCATGTGTAGTGAGTTTGTAATTGTTTCATATAATCCTTTATGTCCTTTGCCTAGTCTTCCACCCGGTGGACGATGAGCATCAATTATATCCTTAATATTGTGCCCAATCCCCCAGTTAGTTTTATACATGTGACCTGCAATTATAAATATTATTGCAATTGCTAAATGGTGATGAGCCATATCAGTTAGCCACAAGGATTGACTTTGTGGATGAAAGCCACCTAGAAAAGTTAATATAGCTGTTCCTGCTCCTTGGCTTGTACCAAATATGTGATTTGATGTATCTGGATTTGATGCATAAATGCTCCAGTTTCCAGTAAAGAATGGTTGCAATCCTTCAGGATGTGGAAGTGTATAAGTAAAGTTGTCCCATCCTACATGTTGGCCACGAGATTCTGGAATAGCTACATGAACCAGATGTCCTGTCCAAGCTAATGAGCTTAATCCAAATAATCCTGATAAGTGGTGGTTTAACCTTGATTCATTATTTTTGAACCATGATAAGCCGGGTTTGAATTTAGGTTGTAAATGAAGCCAACCAGCAAAAAGCATAATTGCAGACAGTACTAGTAGAAACAGTGATCCGTTATATAAGTCACTATTAGTTCTCATTCCTATCGTATACCACCAGTGATAAATACCAGAGAATGTTATATCTACTGGATATGAAGCACCACCTTTCGTAAATGCTTTAACAGCTGTTTGTCCAAAATGAGGATCCCATATTGCATGAGCAATAGGTTTGATTTTTGTGGGTTGAGTTACCCATTGTTCGAAGTTACCTTGCCAAGCAACATGAAATAAATTGCCTGATGTCCATAGAAAAATGATAGCTATATGACCAAAGTGAGAAGAGAAAATCTTTTGATATAAATTTTCTTCTGTCATTCCATCGTGGCTTTCAAAATCGTGTGCTGTAGCTATCCCATACCAAATTCTTCTAGTTGTAGGGTCTTGTGCTAATGCCTGGCTAAATTTGGGAAATTTTGTTGCCATTTTTTTTATTTTCCTGATTTGATTTTTATCCTACTGATATAATTCTGGCTAAAAAGAAAGCCCAAGTTGTTCCTATTCCTCCTAGTAAATAGTGAGCCACACCTACGGCTCTGCCTTGTGTAATACTCAATGCCCTTGGTTGAATAGATGGAGCTACCTTTACCTTATTATGTGCCCACACGATAGATTCTATAAGTTCTTGCCAATATCCACGTCCACTAAACAAGAACATTAAACTGAATGCCCATACGAAATGAGCTCCTAAGAAAATTAGTCCGTAGGCTGATAAAGCTGATCCATAAGATTGAATGACTTGTGATGCCTGGGCCCATAGAAAGTCTCGTAGCCATCCATTGATTGTAATTGAACTTTGGGCAAAATTACCTCCTGTAATATGTGATATTGTTCCTGAAGGCGTAATACTTCCCCAAACATCGGATTGCATTTTCCAACTGAAATGAAATATTGCTATAGATAATGAGTTGTACATCCAAAAAAGACCCAAAAATACATGATCCCATCCCGATACTTGACATGTACCACCTCTTCCAGGACCGTCACAAGGGAAGCGAAATCCCAAATTAGATTTATCCGGTATCAATCTAGAATTACGAGAGAATAGAAATCCTTTGACTAAGATAAGTACTGTTACATGAATAGTGAATGCATGAATATGGTGTACCATAAAATCCGCTGTTCCTAGGCTTATAGGCATCATAGCAATTTTATTATTAACTGCAATGACGTCTCCTCCAAATGCATAGCTAGCTGTTGCTAATGCATTTGGGCTAGTATTAGTTGGAGCGAGACTATGAATATTTTGTATCCACTGTGCAAATATAGGTTGTAATTGTATAGCTGTGTCTGAAAACATATCCTGAGATCTACCTAATGCTCTCATTGTGTCATTGTGTATATACAGTCCAAAAGAATGAAATCCTAGGAAAATACATACCCAGTTGAGATGAGATATAATTGCATCTCTATGTCTTATAATCCTGTCTAGTACATTGTTGTAGTTTTGTGCTGGATTATAATCCCTAACCATGAATATAGAAGCATGTGCTCCTGCTCCTACAATACAAAAACCACCTATCCACATATGGTGTGTAAAAAGAGAGAGTTGTGTTGGGTAATCAGTTGCAATGTAAGGATATGGGGGCATTGCATACATATGATGAGCTACAATAATACTTAATGAGCCCATCATAGCTAAATTTATAGCTAATTGCGCATGCCAAGAGGTGGTTAGAATTTCATAGATACCTTTATGGCCTTCTCCCGTAAATGGACCTTTATGAGCTTCTAATATTTCTTTCATGCTATGTCCAATACCCCAATTTGTTCTGTACATATGACCGGCTACTAAAAATAGTACAGCTAGAGCTAAGTGATGGTGTGCTATGTCAGTCAGCCATAAGCCTCCCGTAATTGGATTCAAACCTCCTTTAAAAGTTAAAAAATCAGAGTATTCATTCCAGTTAAGAGTGAAAAATGGTACTATTCCTTTGCTAAAACTTGGATATAGTTGACTTACTAATTCTCTATTCACTAAAAATTCGTGTGGTAGAGGTAATTCTTGTGGAGATACACCAGAATCTAATAGTTTATTAATTGGTATTGAAATATGTATTTGATGTCCTGCCCATCCTAAACAGCCTAAACCGAGTAAACCAGCTAAATGATGGTTCATCATAGATTCAACATTTTGAAACCATTCTAGTTTTGGTGCGGCTTTATGGTAATGAAACCAGCCCGCAAAAACCATTAAGCACGCCATAAATAGTCCTGCTATAGCTGTCACGTACAATTCAAATTCTGTTGTTATTCCAGATGCACGCCAAAGTTGAAAAAATCCAGATGTGATTTGTACTCCTTGAAATCCTCCTCCAACATCACCGTTTAAAATTTCTTGACCGACAATCGGCCAAACAATTTGAGCACTTGGTTTAATTATCGTGGGGTTACTAAGCCATGCTACGTAATTAGAAAATTTTGCTCCATGAAAGTACATTCCACTCAGCCATAAAAATATAATCGCTAACTGACCAAAGTGTGCACTAAAGATTTTTCGTGAAATTTCTTCTAGAGAACTTGTATGACTATCGAAGTCGTGAGCATCTGCATGTAAATTCCAAATCCAAGTAGTTGTTTTAGGACCTTTAGCTAAGCTTCTTGAAAAATGGCCAGGTTTTGCCCATTTCTCAAATGATGTAGCAACAGGATCTCTTTCTACAGTAATTTGAACTTTTTTTGTCTCTTGCTCTTTTGAGCTAATTGTCATTGAGCTTCTCCTATTTATTCTAATAAAATACAATGAGACAACTGAATAAAAAAAACATTGTTTGAATATTTTTTACATACTTCTCTTTATTTTAAAGATATCTTGACTATTAAATTTCGAGTTATGCAAGTAATACAATTGAGCTTTTATCACCAAATTATATTATATATTATAAATATAACCTATCTATTACCTCCGATCTGTTAACAATAGTTAAAATCTAAGATAAATAAGTTGTATTAATAATTTATAATGTTTTTACTTTCATTAGTGCCTGACCACAATCAACAATTTCTCCATCTTTAACTAATATCTCAACAATCTTACCATTAACTTCAGCTTCAATTTCATTCATTAATTTCATTGCTTCGATTATACAAACTATTTGTTTTTTGCTCACTATGTCGTTTTTTTCTATAAATGGTGGATCATTTGGTGCCGGTGATCTATAAAAAGTACCAACCATTGGTGAAACTATTGTAGAGTAGCTTATGGATTCTTGTGATTTTGTATTGGTTTTATGGGAACCTATGTAGTTTATATTGCTATTCGCTTCTGAAATTTTAACTGTCTTTCTTAAAGACAGGTTTGAATATTTAGGTTTTATGATTGTAGAATTTGTATTAAAAATAGTGTTATCCTTATTAACAAGTAATGCAAATTGTTTACTTACTACATTGAGGTGACGTATTTTATTTGTTTTAATCGAGTATAGTATTTTTCTTAAATCTTTTACTTGAAAGTTCATATTCACTATATGCTCTCCTATAGTATATTTTATAGTTTATAACTAATATTTTATATTACTTTACATGTTTCTAGTTGATTCTTTTTGTATTTTTTAAAATATTTTTATTTATGTTTGTTTAAACATATCACAAGCTTGTATATTATAGATACTTATGATTTATTTTTTGCATTTAAATTTAAAAAATACTTGATATATAAGAATATGAACCATATGTTTAATGTAAATTTTATCTATATTAAATCTAAAAATATAAGTTTTATTAATCGATTAATCAATAATGTTAATAGCAGATGATTTAGGTCAACTATTAGAAATTTTGCCTGATTTTATCAGATACCCTTTGCAAATTCATTCTCAAAGAAAAGTACTAATTGAAGTTGTAATGGATCTAGGCAGAAAACCAGAAGCACGTTTTCCTAAAGGTCCAGAGTATTTATCTAGCAAGATTATAACTTGGCAAGATTTAGATTACTCTATTAAACGTACAGGAAACTTTAGCGGTGATAATCGTGCTGGCATTGAAAGAACATTGCATAGAATTAGCTCTATTAAGAATAGACAGGGGAATATAGTTGGTTTAACTTGTCGAGTAGGTAGAGCAGTCTTAGGTACTATCAGTATAATTAGAGATTTACTAGATACAAATCCTTCTATACTATTATTGGGTAAGCCAGGTGTTGGTAAAACTACAGCTATTAGAGAAATTGCTAGAGTATTAGCAGATGAAATGGAAAAGAGAGTTGTTATAATTGATACTTCTAATGAAATAGCTGGTGATGGCGATATACCACATCCTGCTATTGGCAGAGCTAGAAGAATGCAGGTATCAAGACCAGAACTGCAACATCAAGTTATGATTGAAGCTGTAGAAAATCATATGCCAGAGGTTATTATAATAGACGAAATAGGAACAGAGTTAGAAGCTCTAGCTGCTCGTACAATAGCTGAAAGAGGTGTCCAATTAGTTGGTACAGCTCATGGTAATTATCTAGATAGCCTAATCAAAAATCCAGTTTTATCTGATTTAATTGGTGGTATACAGTACGTCACTCTTGGAGATGATGAAGCAAAAAGACGAGGATCTCAAAAAAGTATTTTAGAAAGAAAAGCTTCACCTGCATTTCAAGTAGCTATAGAGATTCATGATCGTAACAGTTGGATTGTTCATGAATCAGTCGGTCAAGCTGTTGATCAATTATTACAAGGAGTGAATCTTTGGGTTCAGAGACGTAAATTAATGTCCAATGGTTCAATTTCTATTGAGTGTGAAGAATACTTACCTACGACTTTTGTTTCCAACACAGGTCGTTATCATTCTAAAATGAATATTAAAAATTTAAGATCTAGTAGTTTTACTACAAATTTAGTTAATATAAAATTGTCTCCAGATTATCCTCAAGAACAAAACAGTGAAAAATTACAAAAAGCATCTTATAAATCAAGTTTTTGTAGATCTTCTATAGAAGATGTTTGCAGTATACGTGTTTATTTGTATTATATTAATAATGCACAAGTTCAAATGATAATCAATTCTTTATACTTACCTATTATAATTACACGAGATATTGTAAAAGCCGATGTAATTTTGTCTCTAAGATCAAATTTTAAACATAATACAAAATTAAAACAAGTAGCAAAAACAAGACAAATAAGTATATATACAATATGTAGTAGTACGTCTACAAGTATCAAACGTGCTCTAGTTAAAATGGTTAATACTAATAAAGTCTCTAATTATGATTGGAACCTTGCACTGCAAGATAGTACACCAATAGAGTTAAAAACCTTAATAGAAACTAGAATGGCTATAGAAAAAATTGTCAATGGTAAACAACAGTCTGTGGAATTACTTCCCCGAGATGTAAATTTACGTAAATTACAACATAAGTTAATCAACTTTTATAATCTAAGGTCTCGAAGCTTTGGAGAAGAACCTAATAGACGATTAAAAATTTACCCTAAGTAGTATTAAATGCAATTATGTAATTTATCATAATTATGTTTTTAACAATTATAGATACAGGCTATTTTAATAACTGTATGATTCTATTCATAAAGTAAGGATTTATTATGTCATTACCTCAATCAACATCTTCTATTTTTGATAAAGTTCAAAAAATAGTTGTTAACCAATTAGGTGTAGATAAAAAAGAAGTTACTAAAGATGCTGATTTTGTTAAATTAGGCGCAGATTCTTTAGATACAGTTGAGCTTGTTATGGCTCTTGAAGATGCATTTTCTATAAAAATACCAGATGAAGATGCAGAAAAAATAGCTAATTTAAGTCAAGCTGTAGAATTTATACAAGATGCCATTAATAAGCAGAAAGAATGATTTACTCAACGAAGTAAACGGAGAGGGTGGGATTCGAACCCACGGAACCTAATGGTTCATCTGATTTCAAATCAGACGCAATAAACCAACTCTACCACCTCTCCTAAATTAGTTTAAATTCTACAAATTATAATATAGCATAAGTAAGCTAATAAATACAATTTTGTATTGTAAACTTACTTATAAGTATATATTGGCTTTGTATTTAATATTACATATTAGATATTATTCTATAATTCATGGAATAACATAAATTCTATTCGTATGTAGCTTTCCCTGTAAATTTTCGTTTTACTGGATCTTCATTTTTACCTATTGAATGGTTGATACTACCTACACTCATTCTGCCAGGATTTGATTTTTCTGGAAATACACCATCTTTTGGATGTAAGTATTGCACTTCACTGTTTGGAAAAATTCTATAGATTTTAAAATCATTAATTTTAAAATTTATTTTTAATTGTGTGCTCAATGCGAGGCATTGTTCTTTTCTAGCTAAATATAAAAGATTATTGCCTTCACGCATTATAGCAGCTCCTCCCGTTGGCATTTCAAAAATCTGTTCTTTTTTGCTAGTCCATGTAATCGCATATTTCTCTTCTGTTTCTGCAGATCTTAACCATCCACCCGTGCTGCCTCCAAAAGTGGGTGATGGCATTTTTAAATCAATTGTATTAGTCATAAAAATAATTAAAATATTATAGGTGTATAAAGTATACTAGATATAAAGGGTAGTACTAACTATAGTCTATATTGCATGATTTGCGCTCAATAGATAATAAAGCTTTATTTTTTACTTATATGGTTTATATGGTTTCAGTATAGTACTTATGATAAATTTTTTAGTCTAGATTTAGATTATCTAATAGTTAACATAACATTTGACGAAGGAACAGTTGGCAATAAATATAAGCTAATTAAGTGAGAACTTAATTTAATATAAACAGGTATTTTAATAAGTCTTTTAATAAACCAATTTGTATGTGTTTTGTCTATTTCTATAAGTTTTCTATTCTCTGCAGCACATTTGTCGAGGGTTTTAAAGAATTTAGGTTCATCAACATCTAAAGCAATAGGAAAAATTCTTGATGCACTTTCGTTAGTTTTTCTGATAACTTGTATATCATACTGTCTTGCATCTAAACCTATAGATTTATAAAAATCTGATCTTTGAAAGTCGTTTAGATACATGGTTGCAAACACGCTTAATAAAAAAAATCGACACCAAAGTTTTGCTTCTAAATTATTTAACAATTTTGGTTGTGATCTTAGTAACGCTGCAAAGAAGTCTCCATGACGATTTTCGTCTTGACACCAGTTTTCGAAAAATTTAAAAATTGGGTATATCCTATGTTCAGGGTATTGCTCTAAATGCCTATATATCGTTATATATCTCCAATAGCCAATTTTCTCTGATAAGTATGTTGCATAAAAAATAAATTTAGGTGCAAAAAAAGTATATTTTCGGCTTTTGGTTAAAAATCCTAAATCTAATGACAAGTTAAAATCACTCATAGCTTTATTTAAAAAACCAGCATGCCTTGCTTCATCTCTAGACATAAGTAGAAAACATTCTGCAATTATAGGGTTTGTCTTTTGTAGTTTCCTTGAGAGCTCTTTATATAGTAAAAAGCCTGAAAATTCTGCTGTACATGATCTTTCTAAAAATTCAATAAATAATGCCTTCGTCTTACTATTTAAATTATTCCATGATTTCTCGAATTCTTCATCTCGAATAAAATGTTGTTTATTGTAGTCTGCTCTAAATTCTTCTAGTAAAGCTTTAAATTCTTCTATGTTAGATGAAATGTCTAATTCAGACATTTCATTAAAGTCTGTTGTATAAAATCGTGGGGTAAGTAGAGTCTCTTTTGCAGGTATTTTAGATAAATTTTGACTAGTTTCCATAATTTATAATTAATTTAATTTTTATATATTATGTAATTGATATATAATATATTATTATTGTTATACTAACCTTAACTTTAATGTAGGTTACTTATAATTGTAAAAAATTTACATTTCTTGATTTTATACAATCTATTATTACTGAATATAGATAATTTTTCTGCGTATTTTTTAGTATAATTAAATTAATTTCATGATATGAATTGCTGAATTATGATTTTATAGTTTACTATACAAGTATAGGAGTTTAGAGAAAATGTTAGATATTATTAGTCTTGGTTGGGGAGCTCTATTGGCTGTATTTAGTTTTTCAATAGCATTAGTTGTATGGGGTCGAAATGGTTTTTAACTTATAATTTTTTAGATTATTAATTTATAATATATGTATTTGATGGAGTGATAAGATAGTGGGAGGAGAAATTTTAATCGCTGGTGTTGTAAGTTTTACATTAATATTACTTGGCTTATTTTTAGGATTTATTTTACTTAAAGTTCAAGGTGAATAACTATTTGCAGCTTTTATTAGCATAGTTGTACTATTTATCATATTTAATTCTAAAACTTGGTAAATAATATATATAAGAATATGATAATCATATTCTTCTTATTTGTATTTGTATATATTTTAGTTTGATAGTAACAATTATATGAAATCTTTTTGGTATATACTCGGATTTGTAACTATGGTTTTAATTTTAATTAATAACCCTAAATATACAAGCTTAGGAGGGTTTTCAAGCGAATCAACAGGTTTAAACTTTACTCGTAGCACACAAAAAAACTTGCAAATTCTTATTACTATCAATATATGTTTATTTTTAGTTTGGACTATACTATATGTCTTATCATCTAATATGTATTAATATAGATATATTATATATAATATAAGACTGGAAAAACTTATGTCTCTTTCTAAGAAAAAATGTCCTGTTCCTTTTGATCAACAGCCTTTAAATGAATATATTTCTTTAAAATCTTCTTGGTTTTTTTCTTGGTCTACTCTATCTTTAGATAGGTACTTGATTAAGCTTTTAACAATTTTCATTTTTGTTTCTCTTAGCTTAATGCCTTTACTTTTGTATATAGTATCAAAAACTTACAGCATTTGGAAAATAGTATTTTTCAATATATTAATAGCTACTATTATTCTTTTGCTTATTTTTATACGTTTATATTTAGGATGGTCTTATATAATTAAAAGATTAATTAGTGCTACTATCTTCTATGAAGAATCAGGTTGGTATGATGGGCAATTATGGGTTAAAAGTCCAGAAATTTTAACAAAAGATCGTATCATAGGACTCTATGAAGTTATGCCTTTTCTGTTCAGAGCAAAATATGGCATAATTGTAAGCCTAGTTGTAATTTTTTTAGAAAAAGTGATATACTCATTGCTATTAACATAGCAATCATATTATTATTGAGTTTTAGCCGCGGGGTAGAGCAGTCTGGTAGCTCGTCGGGCTCATAACCCGAAGGTCAATGGTTCAAATCCATTCTCCGCTATTATATTTTCAACTATTGCATATAGTACTTAAATTAATGTATGATATGATGTTGTTTTATTACTTTTATTTTATACAATAGATAATATAAAAATACTAAACGTTATAATAAAAAGTGTAGTATTAAACATGGTAACAAATAATAATGCTGTTAGAGTCGGTCAAAAGGCACCCAACTTTTCTGCCACTGCTGTATATGATCAGGAGTTTAAGAAAATAACATTATCTGATTATTTGGGTAAATATGTAATATTATTATTCTATCCTTTAGATTTTACGTTTGTTTGCCCAACTGAGATTACTGCTTTTAGTGATAAATATAAACAGATTCAGGATTTAAATGCAGAAGTTTTAGGTGTATCTGTTGATAGCGAATATTCGCATTTGGCATGGTTACAAATGGAAAGAGATATAGGAGGGCTAGGTAACCTTAATTATCCATTAGTTTCCGATTTAACAAAAGATATTAGTAGTTCTTATAATGTCTTGACAGAAGAAGGTACGGCATTAAGAGGTTTATTTATTATTGATAAGTATGGAATTATACAATGTTCTTTGGTTAATAATTTAGATGTTGGTCGTAGTGTTGATGAAACTTTAAGAATTCTTAAAGCTATACAATATGTACAATCTCATCCAGATGAAGTCTGTCCAGCAAATTGGCAACCAGGGCAAGCTACTATAATCAGCAGTCCTCAAAAGTCAAAAGAGTATTTTAAGTCTATATAATTGAATAATAGACAAAAATTAAGATTTGGATAAAAGCTTTTTCTTTAAAATATTTAACATAACTACGTGTTGTAAAGCTTTATTCTATATTAATAAGTTATTTTCATAAAATGGCATATTTCTATTTAATAGGAATATACAAGACCATTGTATCTTGGTTAATATATATTTATTAGGAATAATACGTATGTCTACTAACTTAGCTCAACAATTACGTGAAGGAACAACAAAAGCTCATAGTATGGCTGAAAATGTCAGCTTTGTTAAATCATTTCTAGGCGGTGTAGTTGACAAAAAAACTTATCGTAGATTAGTAGCTAATTTATTTTTTATTTATAGTGCATTAGAAGAAGAAATAGAAAAAAATTACCATAATTGTGTGATTAAAGCTATACATTTTCCACAATTGAAACGTAAGGTCAGTTTACAAAAAGATCTTGAATATTATTATGGTCTAAACTGGAAAGAACAAATTTATCCCTCTTTAGCAACTCAAACATATATTAAAAGGATTCGTAATATAGGTGAATACCAACCTGAGTTGCTTGTAGCTCATGCTTATACTAGATATATGGGTGATTTATCTGGAGGACAAATATTAAAACGCATTGCACAAACAGCTATGAATCTATCTAGTAGCAATGGAACTGCATTTTATAATTTTCAAGATATTGAAGATGATAAAAAGTTTAAAACTATATATCGTGAAGCGTTAGATAGTGCTCCTATTGACCAGCTGCAAGTAAAAGCAATTATTGCTGAAGCTAATCTTGCATTTAATCTCAATATGAAAGTTTTCCAAGAATTGAATTCGAATTTTATTAAAATTATGGGAATGTTACTATTAAGTGCAGTTACAAGTTTAAGACGAAAATTTATGTAAAAAAATATTTTATCTATTTATTGTATTATTATATTTTTACTTTTGTGATTTTAATAATACACATAATCTTATCTTCCATGTAAGATTTAATTTATTCCTATATAAATTCTTAATTAACGAATTGATATTACTAATTAGTATTTGTATTTTTCGACTATCTAATTGGCTTATAAAATTTATGTATAAATTAAAAACCTCTAAATCAATAACTAAAAGATTTAAATTCAAATCTAAAAATAAGATATTACGGCGCATGGCTGGTCATAACCACTTATTACAAAAAAAATCATCCAAAAGAAAACAAAAATTAAGAAAAGTTCTTACTTTAGAAAAAGTTGATAGATCAAGCTTAATATTTAAAATGCCTTATGTACATTAATAGTATACTTTATGACAAGAGTTAAAAGAGGTAATATTGCCCGCAAAAGACGAAAAAAAATCTTAAAACTGGCAAAAGGATTTCGAGGTTCTCATTCAATTTTATTCCGTACAGCTAAACAACAAGTATCAAAAGCTTTAAAATATGCTTATATAAGTAGGAAAAATAGAAAGCGCAGCTATAGAAGTCTGTGGATAGTACGTCTTAATGCTGCAGTTAGACCTTATGGAATTACTTATAATCAATTTATAGAAAGACTCAAAAAAAATAGTATAGGCTTAAATCGAAAAATGCTATCTCAATTAGCTATTTTAGATCATTCTGCGTTTCAAGTCATTTTAGAATCTTGTGAACTGAGGTCCTAATTTAGAACAGTATATTAATTTATAAGTTAATATACTTAAATATTATAATTCTATGATTAGTTAAAAAAAATAATAAAGTTTTGATTAAATATGCTAAATTTAGATTTTTATAATCACTCAATTATTATATATACCATACTATGGTAACTAGTTTGATATTATTTTTATTCAAAACCTGGTGCTAAGAATTATATTATTCAATTTAGCACAATCTATTTATAATATAATGATTAATATAAGTTAAGTTTTTTTGAGCTAATATGTTATTTATTTTACTAAGAGCTTGTATTGATGCTTGAATGTGTTCTTGAGCTAAATCATATGCTTTTTGAATGCCATTACTGTTTTTGATAATTCTTATAGCTTTGTCAGAGTCTTGATTTTGCTGAAATTCTCTTGCAATAAGTTTATAAAGTTCTGAATTTTCTTGTAGAGCAAAAATAAGTGGAGCCGTTAAATTTCCATTTTTTAAATCTAGTCCCGCAGGTTTTCCAAGTGAATCTGTGGAGCCTATTATATCTAAGATATCATCCACAATTTGGAAAGCTAAACCCAAATGTTTTCCATATAAGTATAATTGATGTTGTGTATTTAGTGTTGTTCCACTCAATATAGCAGCAGCTTTACAGCTAGAGGCTATTAGCGATGCAGTTTTATAAAAAGATTTTTCTATATAATCATTCATCGATATTGTTTCATCAAAACATGTTAAACCTTGTCTTACCTCACCTTCTGCAAAATCAGTAATTACTTTAGAAATGGTTTTAACCACTTCTAAATTATTTAAATTTGCCAGGTACCATGAAGACTGAGCAAATAAAAAATCTCCTGCCAATACAGCTATTTTAGTACTAAATGTATTATGTACTGTATTGACTCCTCTTCTTTTTTCACATTCATCTATTACATCATCATGTACTAAACTAGCTGTATGTATTATTTCTGTTATTTCAGCAAGTCTTTTGTGTTCCGGGAATATCTCCAGTGTTTCCGTAGTTGATAAGGCTACTAATAAAATAATAGTAGGTCTTATTCTTTTTCCTCCAGCGCTAAATAGATGTTCTGCTGCTGCATATAGTATAGGATGTTTAGCACTCACCATTCTTTTTAAATTTTTTTCTAAAATTACTAAATCTTTTTGTATGTTCGGTATTGCTTTAGGTATTATGGTCATGTTAATTAGATAATATACGTGAAATATAAATTCAAACAAATTATTATAACTATATTACTTTAAATATTTATTTAATTAGAATTGTTTTTTAATTGATATATGAAAAATCTTAATGTATTATTATTTGTGTACCTATGTTACTTATCTATTCACGATGTTTTTTGATCTAGTATCTAACCTGTTACTGTTAATATTTGAATTAATTATAGTATTGAACTAAATGAAGAATAAAATTACTTTACCATCAAATGTATTTAGTGAGTATGAAATAAATTCTCAGGTCTTACTTTCTCTTTATCAAGATATGCTCTTAGGTCGTTATTTTGAAGATATGTGTGCTCAAATGTATTATAGAGGTAAGATGTTTGGTTTTGTTCACCTTTACAATGGTCAAGAGGCTGTATCAACTGGAGTTATAAAATCTTTGCAAAAAGATGATTATGTTTGTAGTACATATCGAGATCATGTTCATGCTTTAAGTAAAGGTGTTCCAGCAAATTTAGTTATGGCAGAATTATTTGGTAAAGAAACAGGCTGCAGCCGTGGTCGCGGTGGCTCAATGCATATCTTTTCAGCGCCTCATAATTTTCTAGGTGGTTTTGCTTTTATTGGTGAAGGTATACCAATTGCTACAGGTGCGGCTTTTCAAAGCGTTTATCGAAAACAAATTTTGCACGATCCTCAACCTATGCGTGTCACTGCTTGTTTTTTTGGAGATGGAACAAGTAATAATGGACAATTTTTTGAATGCTTAAATATGGCTGTTCTGTGGAAATTACCTATTATTTTTGTGGTAGAAAATAACCAATGGGCAATTGGGATGGCTCATCATAGATCAACTTCATTACCTGAGATACATAAAAAAGCAGAAGCATTTGGGTTGCCTGGTATAGAAGTAGACGGAATGGATGTTTTGGCCATTCGCGAAATTGCTTTAGCCGCTATTAATAGAGCAAGATTTGGTCATGGTCCTACATTAATAGAAGCCCTGACTTATCGTTTTCGTGGGCATTCTTTAGCAGATCCAGATGAATTAAGATCTATTAATGAAAAAGAAGCATGGTTAGCTCGTGACCCTATTAAGCGTTTAAAAAACTATATTTTAGATCATGCTTTATTCTCAGAGCAAGAAATTGAAGATGTAAATTTAGCAGTAAAGACAGAAATAAATAAAGCTGTTGAATTTGCTATATCTAGTCCTGAACCAAATGTCAAAGACTTAAAAAAATATTTGTTTGCAGATTAATGATATAGATATATTAAATTATAGTTTTGGATGAATTTAATCTTATGACTACAACTTTTATGTTTGATGCTTTAAGAGAAGCTACTAATGAAGAAATGCACAACGATGATTCTGTATTCGTTTTAGGAGAAGATGTAGGTCATTATGGCGGGTCTTATAAGGTTACTAAAGATTTACATTCTAAATATGGCGATTTAAGAGTTTTAGATACACCTATTGCTGAAAATAGTTTTATGGGTATGGCTATTGGTTCAGCTATTACAGGTTTAAGGCCTATAGTTGAAGGTATGAATATGAGTTTTTTATTGTTAGCTTTTAATCAAATTTCTAATAATGCTGGTATGTTACGCTATACCTCAGGAGGGAATTTTCAAATACCTATTGTTATACGTGGCCCAGGAGGTGTTGGTCGACAATTAGGTGCAGAGCATTCACAGAGGCTAGAAGCTTATTTTCAAGCTATACCAGGACTTAAGATTGTTGCTTGTTCTACTCCTTACAATGCTAAAGGTCTATTAAAATCTGCTATTAGAGACAATAATCCTGTAATCTTTTTTGAACATGTTTTGTTATATAATTTAAAAGATAAATTACCAGATTATGAGTATTTTCTGCCTCTGGATAAAGCTGAGTTAGTTAGGACTGGATCAGATGTTACTATTGTAACTTATTCAAGAATGCGTCATCATGTAATGCAAGCTGTAGCAAAACTTGTAAATTATAACTATAATCCTGAAGTAATAGATTTAATTTCATTAAAACCTTTAGATATCAATTCTGTAGCACAATCTTTGATGAAAACACACAAACTAATTATAGTGGAAGAATGTATGAAAACAGGAGGTATTGCTGCTGAAATAATAGCACAAATTAATGATAATTATTTTGATTTTTTAGATGCTCCTATAATACGACTTTCTTCTCAGGATATACCAACTCCTTATAATGGTAAATTAGAAAAAGCTACTGTTATTTATCCACAACAAATTATTGAAGCCGTTAGAAGTATAGTATAGTGCTTATATACTTTTTAAGTATTTATGAATAAGTAAGTAGATAACACTTACTTATTGAATTTTTTATATTGCTTATACTTTAAAAATTAATTTCAGCTGCTTGTACTTTTTCCCATTGTTTTTTCTTTAACACGAAAAATATTTGAGCTATTGTTACGGTAAAGAAAAATATTATCATACCTTTAATTCTTGAAGGACTTTGAAGTACTATTTCTGTTTCAGTTTGCCCAAATCCTCCTACGTTTGGATCATCCGTTAAATTTTGATTAGCTGAAACTTTACTACCTTCAGATATTGCTAATTTTAATCCTGGTGGTATATTTTCGATGTAAATTTCTCCGTTTTCTTTTTCAAAATCGACCTTGTATCCACCTTTTTCTAGAGATACTATATTTTTAACTTTTCCATTGTTTGATGATATTATCGGGTTATTATTAGATTTATCTCCTGTTGGATAAACTTGTCCTCTTCCTCTATTAGCTCCTATATAAATCGGGTATTTTAAGAAGTGAACATTTTTATCTTTACTAGGGTCAGGTGATAAAATAGGGAAGATTATTTCTTGGTTTTTATCTCCTGGTAAAGGACCTACTAATAAAATATTGTCTTTTGTTGTGCTATATGGTTGTATATATACATTTTTTGTTTTTTCTTTTAATTCTTCAGATAATAAATTTTTCGGAGCTAATTTAAAACCTTCAGGTAAAATTATAACAGCACCGGTATTCATGGAACCTTTAACTCCATTTCCTAAAAGCTGTTTACTATCTTTGTCATATGGTATTTTAACAATTGCTTCAAAAATACTATTGGGTAATATTGTTTTGGGTGTTTCAATCTCAACAGGCTTCTGTGCTAGATGACAATTTGCACAAACTATTCTTCCAGTTGCTTCACGTGGGTTTTCGTACCCCTGTTGTGCATATATAGGAAATGCTGGGGTTTTTATGGGTTGAATAGCAATTAAGTTTATAACGCTAATTAAAACCAGTAATATAAATCTAATATTCATATAATATTATTTATTATAATTGTGAGTAATGTGACGTAAGACGTAATTTTTAACTACTATATATCTATACTTATTTATAATAACATTCTATATTTATTATTTTTTAATAAATTCTATCATAATATGTTCAATTTATTTATTTAGAATTTTTAGTATAAAAATTCCACTGCTATATAAAGCTAAAATAGCTAAAGACATAATAATTTGTGTTACTGGATCTGTGGATGGTGTAATAATAGCTGAAACTATTGTTGCGCCTAAAATAACATATTTCCAGTATGCATACATTTCTGCGGAGGAAAAAATTTTAAGTATGCCTAAAATTATTTGAATAACAGGAATTTGGAATGCAATACCTGTACTAAATAATAGTAGTAACATAAAGTTGAAGTATTGTTCGAATGACCATATCGGTTCTACAACTTCGCTACCGTAACTAATTAAAAATTTTAGTGCTGCAGGTACTAAAATTATGTAAGCAAAAATTATACCACTAAAAAATAGAATGATTGATGTTAATAGTACAGGGATTATAAAGTTACTTTCTTTTTTAGTAAGCCCCGGTAAAATAAATAAAGTTATTTGATAAATAATAAAAGGGCTACTTAGCAAAAATCCTGAGTACAAAGCTACCTTAATAGAAGTAAAAAGGTATTCTCCTGGTGCTAGTTGTAAAAATTTTACTCCTATTGCTGGTTGTTGTAGTATATATGAAATATTTTTCATATATACAAAGCATGTTAATGTAATTATTGTAAAGACAAGAGCAGCGAGAAATATACGTTCTCTCAGTTCTTCTAGGTGTTCAAAAATAGACATTTCCGTGTTAGAATTTATTTTTTTGTTCATTTTTGTATTTTTTTCATTTATCTCATTAAGACTGATAAGTATTACAAAGTTTATATTTATTCAAGGTAGATGTGTATTTTACATATATTATAAATATAAATTCATATCCTAATTATAGATTTTGCTTCAATAGAGTTAAATTAAACTTTATAAAGTTATCACATATATTGAATTATTGATATTAGATGTAAAATGTTTTACAAAAAACTTAAGTATAGTATTTAATCTAGGAGATAAATATTTTATGAGTGTTAATGCAACAAGTGGAAGCCCCTTAGTATACCCGCAGCTTTTTCGTACAGCTTCAATTTCTGCAATAGTACAGGCAGAACAGCAAGATCGATTTTTACAGTTAGGTGAACTAGACCAACTTATTACATTTTTAAAGTCGGGTAATAAGCGCCTGGAAGTAGCAAATATTTTAACTAAAAATGCAAATTTATTAGTTTCTAAAGCATCTGATAAAATATTTGTAGGAGGATCAGCTATTTCTTATTTAGAGAGACCACAAGCATCATTTTTATCTTCAGATCAATCGGGTGTAAAGAATCTATCAGGTGACGTTCAAAACAATTTCTTAGCAGTTGTTTCAGCAGCTTTTAGTACTAGTGATTCATTACCAGCTGGTTTCAAGCCTATTAATATAGTACGTTATGGAACTAGTCGTATGAAAAAGTCATTACGTGATTTAGATTGGTTTTTGCGATATTTGACTTATGCTATCGTTGCAGGCGATCCTAATATTTTATCTGTTAATATTAGAGGTTTAAGAGAGTTAATAGATAATGCATGTTCTAGTGCCGCTGCAATAGTTGCCTTGAGGGAAATGCGTAAAATTGCATTAAATATTTTTAATGAAGATGTTCAAGGCCAAGAATTAGTAAAAGAATATTTTGATGTTATTATTACCGAATTTGATCGATCAGCTTTAACAGATAAGTTGCGTAGACGAGATTCGACTGATTTACAAGGTTTAAGGTTACCTCAAATATATAATAAAGCCAGTATTGTAAAACAGCGTTTTGTTATGAAGACCAGTTTATCTTCTGGAGAAAAAGATAGTGTAATTAAAGCATGCTATAGACAAATATTTCAAAGAGATATTGCGAAGGCATATGGGATAAATTTCAGAGATTTAGAATCACAAGTTAAAAACGGTACTTTATCTATTAAGGAATTTGTCCGTTGCCTAGGTAAGTCTTACATCTATCGTAAGCAATTTTTGCAGCCTTTTGTAAATAGTCGTGTTATTGAATTAGCATTTAGACATTTTTTAGGTAGAGGTGTTAGTTCATTAGAAGAATTCAAAAAATATTTTGCAATTTTGTCGTCTAGAGGTTTAGAGGGCTTAGTAGATACTATACTGAATAGTAATGAATATGCAGACTATTTTAGTGAAGAAACTGTTCCATACTTACGTGGTTTAGGTGAAGAAGCGCAAGAAGCACGTAATTGGGGTGCCCAAATTAGCTTACTTAATTACAGTACAGCGTTTAGGAAAATACCACAGTTTGTGACCTTATTTGCTGATTATAAAGCTAATCTTCCAGATCAACATCCTTATGGTTTGAGTAATGATCCGTTATTAATACAATTTGGCGCGATTTTTGTTAAAAATCGTGTTAACTTACGTAAAAAGTCATCTTTTTTTGGTAAAGACACACGACGAATTTTACCTAGAAGTGGTCCTGGTATTTACAGCCAAATAAGTAGCCCCAACTTGCGTAGTAAAGATTTAGGTTCACTAGGACCTAAAATATTTCAACTTAATCTGTCCAATGACACTAATATAAATAATCCACAGTTAGAAAATAATACAGAACAAGTGATAAGAGGTTCTTATTTAAGAGTTTTTGGTCGTCTTATCTATCAATCTGAACAAGTTACAGTCAAAAAAATTGAAAATTTATTTAGGGATAAACAAATTTCTGTTCGTGAATTCATTACGAGATTAACTAAATCATCTGTTTTCAGATCAATGTATTGGGACAATTTATATATTTGTAAAGCTATAGAATATATACATAATCGATTAATAGGAAGACCTACTTACGGTAGAAAAGAAATTAATAAATATTTTGATATTGTTTATAAACAAGGTTATTATAAAATGATAGATGCTATGGTCAATAGCCTTGAGTATATTGAAACTTTTGGTGATAACATTGTTCCATATGAGCGTTATACAACCTCTACTGAGCTAGCTACAAGAAGTTTAAAGTCAATTAATCAAAATCAGAAATATGACATTAGTATAGCTTCAAAGTTTTTTAAACAATCATTGTCAGATTTTAACTTGACTAAGCAAGGTAAAATTATGCAAAAAATAAATCAGGGTGTTAGTATAAAAAGAGATCAAAAAGTTATCTTCAGTGTTGATCCTTCAATGGATTCAGGTAATATGTTTCAAATTTTGAGAGCTATATATCGTCAGATTTTTGAAAGAGATTTGAATTCATTTATTATAGGCGATGAATTCTTTAATTTGGAAAAAGCATTTATTAATCGACAAATAACAGTACGGCAATTAGTAGAGAAATTGGGATCTTCTGCTTTGTATGCTAAAGAATTTTATCAACCTTATCCTAATACAAAAGTTATTGAAATAGGTACAAAGCATTTTTTGGGTAGAGCACCTAAAAATCAAGCAGAGATAAGATATTACAATCAGATTTTAGCATCTCAGGGACTAGCATGTTTTATATCTGTTTTAGTTAATAGCAGAGAATACGACATGATTTTTGGTATGAATACGGTACCTTACCGTCGTTTTCCGACTTTACCAGCTGCTAATTTTCCAAATACGGAAAAATTGTACAATAGTTTAACAAAGCAAGACAAATCAATTGTTATACCAAGCTTTATAACCTTTGCTGGTAACCAGTAATTAGTAAATTATGGCAGTTAAGATGATATCAAAAGCTTTCTTGCTTTAGTACTTTCTAAATATATTTTTTTTGTACTTACAAGAAAAGATTTTGAATACATTTTTATGTTATCTTGAATAAAGATCTAAATTATATTTTATTGTATAAATAGTTATAGACTATAATATTATTGGAGTTTTATTTAATGAGTATTATTACTAAATCAATTGTTAATGCAGATGCAGAGGCTAGGTATTTAAGTCCAGGAGAATTAGACAGAATAAAAAGTTTTGTACTATCAGGTCAAAGACGTTTACGAATAGCACAAATTTTAACAGATAATCGTGAATTAATTGTCAAGCAAGGTGGTCAACAGTTATTTCAAAAAAGACCAGACGTGGTTTCACCTGGAGGTAATGCTTATGGAGAAGAGATGACAGCAACATGTCTGAGAGATTTAGACTACTATTTAAGATTAGTAACTTATGGTATAGTAGCTGGCGATGTAACTCCGATAGAAGAGATTGGTTTAGTTGGGGTTAAGGAAATGTATAATTCTTTAGGAACTCCTATATCTGGAGTTGCTGAAGGTGTACGTTCCATGAAGAACGTTGCTTGTTCTTTATTATCTGGAGAAGATTCTGCAGAAGCAGGATTTTATTTTGATTACACTCTAGGCGCAATGCAGTAAAAAATAGAAATTAATGTTAAGAAATAATTTAAGGATAATTAACAACTATGCAAGATGCTATTACTTCTGTAATTAATGCAGCTGATGTACAAGGTAAATACTTGGATGATAATTCTTTAGATAAACTTAGAGGTTATTTTCAAACAGGTGAATTAAGGGTTAGAGCTTCAGCTACTATAGCAGCTAATGCTGCAACTATTATTAAAGATTCTGTAGCCAAAGCCTTATTATATTCAGATATTACTCGACCTGGTGGTAATATGTATACTACAAGAAGGTATGCAGCTTGTATACGTGACCTAGATTACTATCTTCGTTATGCTACTTACGGCATGCTAGCAGGCGATCCTTCTATTTTAGATGAACGTGTTTTAAATGGTTTAAAAGAAACGTATAATTCATTAGGTGTACCTATTGGTGCAACTATACAAGCCATACAAGCAATGAAAGAAGTAACTTCTAGTCTAGTAGGTCCAGATGCAGGTAAAGAAATGGGAGTATATTTTGATTATATTTGCTCTGGTTTAAGTTAATATAATTTTTTAATAAAAAAATTGAAAATAAATCAGTAATCATAGTTTTGATTGCTGATTTATTTGTATATCTTGTCAATTTTTTAGTTATTTAGTACATTAGCAGCTTGTATTCGAGCACGAGCTCTTCTTAAATTTTGCGTAGCCTCAATTTTATCTTTATCATTTTTAGCATCATTTAGCATTTTACTAGCTTTATCTAAGTTTTCTTGAGCTGTTTTTATGTCTATTTTTGATACTTCTTCTGCTCCATTTACTAAAATAGTAATTTTATTATTTTTAATTTCAGCAAATCCTCCAAGCAAGATTATAGGTTGCCACTCTTTTTCGATACGTACACGCATAACTCCTATATCTATTGCTGTAAGTAGAGGAATATGTCCTTTTAAAATACCTACTTGTCCAGTACTGCTAGGTAAAATTACTTCTTCTGCATTTGCATCCCATACAGTTCTATCAGGGGCAATAACACGTATTTGTAATGTCATGTTTGTAGATTTTTATTATTTTAACTTTTCTGCTTTACTTATAGCCTCTTGTATATTACCTACTAAGTAAAAAGCTTGTTCCGGTAAATCATCTAATTCTCCATTTAATATCATATTAAATCCCTTGATGGATTCTTCTAATGAAACATATTTTCCTGGAGATCCTGTAAAAACTTCTGCAACGAAGAATGGTTGTGATAAAAATCTTTCTATTTTTCTCGCTCTTGCAACAGTTAATCTATCATCTTCTGAAAGTTCATCAAGACCTAATATCGCGATGATATCTTGTAATTCTTTATATCTCTGTAAAGTTGATTTTATTTGTTGTGCTGTTGAGTAGTGTTTTGTTCCTACGATAGACGGCTGTAACATTGTTGATGTAGATCCTAGTGGATCTACGGCAGGATAAATACCTTTAGCTGCTAAGTTTCTTGACAAGACTGTAGTTGCATCTAAATGGGCAAATGTTGTTGCTGGAGCTGGATCAGTTAAGTCATCTGCGGGAACATATACGGCCTGTATTGATGTAATGGATCCATCTGTTGTAGATGTAATTCGTTCTTGCAAAGCTCCCATTTCTGTTGCTAGTGTTGGTTGGTAACCAACAGCAGATGGCATTCGTCCTAATAAGGCTGATACTTCAGAACCGGCTTGCACAAATCTAAAAATATTATCTATAAATAGTAACACGTCTTGTTTATTGATATCTCTAAAATATTCTGCCATAGTTAATGCAGTTAATCCTACCCGCATTCTTGCTCCTGGTGGTTCATTCATTTGCCCATATACTAAAGCTACTTTTGATTCTGTTAAGTTATCTGCATTAATAACTTTTGATTCTTTCATTTCTTCGTATAAGTCATTACCTTCTCTAGTTCTTTCTCCTACTCCTCCAAATACTGATACTCCTCCGTGTGCCTTTGCTATGTTATTAATTAGTTCCATAATAAGTACAGTTTTACCTACACCAGCTCCACCAAATAATCCAATTTTACCTCCTTTTCTGTAAGGTGCTAGTAAATCGACAACCTTAATACCAGTTTCAAATATAGAAGGTTTTGTTTCTAACTGAGTAAACAAGGGAGCAGCTCTGTGTATTGGTAGCGAATCTTCAGATTCCACATCTCCTAAATTGTCTACGGGTTCTCCTAGTACGTTAAAAATCCTACCTAGTGTAGGTATTCCAACTGGAACTGTGATAGGTGCTCCAGTATCAGTTACTTCTATACCTCTTTTTAAACCTTCAGTAGAACTCATAGCTACAGCCCTAACCCTATTATCTCCTAGTAATTGCTGCACTTCACAGGTGATTATACTGTCTGGACCTTTAACTTTTAAAGCATTAAATACTCTCGGCAATTGTCCACTTGGAAATTCTATATCTAATACAGGTCCTATAATTTGCGTTACAGATCCTTGATTTTTTATACTTACCATTTGTAATTTAACTTAGTGTAATTTAATTTTAGTAAATCAATATAATTTCTTTAACGATTTTTATTTGTATATATCCTGGTGATCATAATTTAATTATAGATGGAAATAAGATTTTTTAACAATAATTATTAAATACTGAAATTTTGGCATATTAGTTTTTACTTAATCTACCAGTAGTTTTTAACCAATTTTGAGCTTCTATGTAATTGTTGGGAGCTAAATAAATAGCTTGTTTCCAGTATTCTGCTGCTTTATCAAACATCGATTTTGATATATCATCATCTTGTTTATCAGCAGCTTTTAATCCTTGGTAATGATATATAATAGCAATATTATTAAATGCTTGTGGTAATCGAGGATTTAATTCTAAAGCTTGGTGATAGTATTCTAAAGCTTTTGTATGTTCACCATTGCTTGCATAAATTAGTCCAATATTATATATTATATATGATCTATCATATGGATCTTCTTCTAATCCTAGTGCTTCATAATAATTTTCTAAAGCTTCAGCGTATTCTCCCTCTGATTGAGCTGACATTCCATCACGATAATAACAAAAAGCTTGCTTTTCTTCTTTAGTTGTTGGAAGTATTTTTAAAATTATATCTGCTAACACAGTAAAAGTTTTATCGATAAAATTATCATTTTTTTGTAAGCGAGGCATAGTGTTTCCTTATATTTGTTTTTAGTTAAATATTATTATAATCATTCATAAGATGTATTGTAGTTATGATTTTTGTAAAAGTAACAAATTAAGTTTTATATATTTTTTAATAAAATATTTATTAAATGGTTGTTGATATTGGATATCAATTCAATGTATGTTGATTATTAAGGAGGAATATCTCATTGAGTTATAATTATAATATTGATTTTAGTTATTGTATGTCTATAAAAAATAGCAATGTTTTCTTACTTAAGAACCCAAAATTTATTCATAATTTTGAATTTAATAATCTTTCGCTAGATCGAGAGTTACCATCATCTTTAGATATGATAGATTCTGTTCAAAATTCAAATTTTGATACGAGATTTGATAAGAAAACGAGAAGTTTATTTAAGCAAGACAATAAATCGAAATCTAAGAAAAAAAAGATGGTTGAAAGTGATTTAGATCAAGATAATCTTTTCAAGAAGAAGAATAAAAGTAAGGTTACAGTGAATACTCAAGATGATTTAGTTAATAAAATTGAAGTACCATTCAAATCTAATAAACTAAGAAAGAAAGAGAAAGTTAAGCAAAAATCCAATATCAATTCTTATGATAGTCACATAACTAATGGTCTTTCATCAGGATTTAATACAGTTACTGACAATATAAATAAGTATGTACTTATAGATAGTCCTTTAAGCATTGAAGAATTATCTAGTAAACTCCAAATACCACCCGCAGAAATCATCATGGGCTTATTTCTGCAAGGTATTTCTGTAACTATTAATCAAATAATTGATATATCTATTGCTACGCAAGTAGCTGAAAAATATAATTGCATAGTCCTGAATCAAAATCATGAACAAGAGTCGGAACAATCTGATAAGTTACAGGAAATTAGCTCTGCTGCAAATATTAATAGAGCTCCAATAGTCACGATTTTAGGGCATGTAGATCATGGTAAAACAACTTTGCTGGATGCAATTAGAAACACTAACTTTGCTGGTAATGAAATAGGTGGAATTACACAAGCCATAAGTGTTTATGAGGTTAATTGGTTACATAACTTATCTAATAAAAAGTTAATATTTATTGATACACCAGGTCATCAAGCTTTTTCTACCATTAGATTACGTTGTGCTCAAATTACTGATATAGTAATATTGATTGTCGCAGCCGATGATGACTTAAAGCCACAAACTATTGAAGTAATTGATTATATCTTGTCAAAAAAAATTCCTTGTGTTGTAGCAATTAATAAAATAGATAAAGTAGATATAAATCTTACGAGACTAAAAAGTCAATTAGCTGATTATAATATTACAAGTAAAGATTGGGGAGGAAAAATTGAATTTGTTGAAATTAGTGCTTTAAAAAAAATAAATATCGACAAATTGTTAACAAGTATTTGTTGTTTAGCAGACTCAATTAATTTAAAGGCTGATCCGACTCAGTTGGCACAAGGCATTATATTAGAAGCTTATGTGGATAAAACTAAAGGAATAGTTGCAAATATGGTTGTTTTAAACGGAACTTTGCACATTGGAGATGTTATAGTCTCAGGTAATTCCTACGGTCGTGTGAAAAAAATTATAAATAGCTTAGGTAATGAATTAGTGGAAGCTGAGCCTTCATCTAATTTAAAAGTATTAGGTTTTTATTCTATGCCGACAGTAGGAACTTATTTTCACGTAGTTAATAATGAAAAAGAAGCAAAAAAATCAGTTGCAAGGATTCGTTCATCTAGTATTACTAAAAATACCAAAAATTTACTAAAATCCAATTCTAAATTTTATAATACTAATACCAAAAATTTGAACTTAATTGTCAAAGCAGATACTCAGGGGACGATTGATGCTATAATAAATTTACTTATGCAAATTCCTCAAAAGAAAATTCAATTAAATATACTAACTGCCAGTCTGGGAGTTGTTTCTAATACAGATTTAGATTTAGCGTATAGTACTCAAGGTGTAATAATTGCATTCAATATTGATATTTCTACTAATATACTAAATGCAGCAGAGAAATTAGATATTCCTTTATATAAATTTGTGCTTATATATGATCTTATTGATCATATAACCAATTATATGTTGAATCTTATTGATACTGAATATGAAAAATATTTAATTGGTCAAGCAGAGGTTCAAACTACATTCTCAGTTAATAAAGGAACTGTAGCTGGTTGTATAGTCAAGTCAGGTAAATTGAAAAAAAGTGCTTTTATGCATGTTTATCGTAATAATCATTTAATTTACGAAGGTGTAATTAATTCACTAAAACGTATGAAGAATGATACAGATGAGGTGAACGTAGGTAATGAATGTGGTGTTTTATGTGAAGCTTACCATCTTTGGCAACCAAAAGATTCTATTAAAGCTTATGAATTACATGAAAAACCTAAGACTTTATAAAAATATAATTATGTAAGCTAAAAAAAAATGCGATAAAAAATATATTAATATTTTTTATCGCATTTTTTTTAATCTTTATTTACGAAAGGAAGTAATGCAAGTATACGTGCTCGTTTAATAGATTTAGCTAGTTGCTTTTGTTGTTTGACTGTTAAACCATTAGAGCGCCTAGAAATAATTTTGCTTTGATCTGTGATAAATTTGCGAAGTAAATCTATATCTTTATAGTCAATTTTCTCATCTGATCTAATATTTATATTTTTTTGTTTATAGAATATCATTTAATTTCTCTGAATTTGGTGTGTTTATTGCAATTAGGACAGAATTTCATTAATTCAATTCTATTGGGTGTATTTTTTCTGTTTTTTGTACTACTATAACGAAATGTACCTGGTTTTCTTTTATTTATACTAGTTAATTTTTGACACGTACACTCTAGTGTTATTATTATTCTTGCTCCTTTACTTTTACTCATTGTGTTTTCTTAGTTTATAGTCATGATTTAAAATTAGTTATTTTATAACTACGTTTATTCTATCATGTTCAATTAAGTTTATGCATATTTTTTTGAATGATACATTTCTACAATATTTATAAGTTTTAGTTCAGAAATATATGTTTATATATTCTTGTTTATTTTTATAGATTAGTGATATAATCCAATTATATTTGGATCAGCTATATACATTTAGATTAAAATTATAAGGTAATATAAGTATGTCTAAAAATTTATCCGCTATTAAAAAAAATCAAGTATCTTTACGTAACAGGTGTAGAAATAAAAGTTATAAGTCTGCTATTAAGACATTGACTAAAAAATATATTTTAGGCTTGAATAACACATCAAATAGCTATCATAATAATGATCATTTATTTCAACTATCAATTATATATAAAAAAATAGATAAAGCTATTAGTAAAGGAATATTGCATAAAAATAACGGGGCTCGTAAAAAATCTTTACTCGCTAAAGCGACGAAAAATGTAATGTTTAACAATGATAATCTTTAAATCTATATAATATATTATTTTAATTGTTTCAGCTAAATTCAACAAAACAAAATTAGAACTATTTTTTCAGTAAATACTTTTTTATTTTCACCCTTAATATATTGAATATATTATTATTACCTTTGGTAGTATATTTGTATTCAGTAAGACTTATTATGTATTTAAATTTTTAGCCTTTATAAGAAATTTGTAAATCGTGAGGTTATTAATGTTACAGCAGACGATGCAACAATGTATATTTCCTGACTTAGCAGCTATTCAAAAAGAAAGTTTTAAGTCTTTTTTATTAGTGGGTTTATCTGAAGTACTAGATTCTTTTCCTATTATTATTGATCCGACTGGCAAATTAGAACTACAGTTTTTTGGTAAAGATTATAAATTAAAATTTCCTAGATACAGTGTAAGGAAAGCTAAAAGTAGAGACAGGACTTACAGTGCTCAGATATATATACCTGCAAAATTAACTAGAAGAGATACAGAATTACTTAAAGAAAATGTCTCAACTGGTAAAAACTTACCATATCTTTTTAATTCTCGAGATATTAATAGAAAATATAGAAAAAGACCTGTATTCATAGGTGATCTTCCTTTGATGACAAATAGAGGTACTTTTATTATATCTGGTACAGAAAGGGTAATTATTAACCAGATAGTAAGAAGTCCAGGTGTATACTATAAAAAAGAATTAGACAAAAATAATAAACAAGTATATAGTTGTAGTCTGATTTCAAATCGTGGTTCCTGGTTAAAGTTTGAAATAGATGCTAAAGCCCAAATTTGGGCCAAAATCGATAAAAATCATAAAGTTAATGCATATATTTTTTTAAGAGCTATAGGTTTGACAAATGAAGATATACATAAAAGACTAACAAAATATAATTATTTGATTAATTCTTCATTGAATTTCTATAAAAAAGAGCTTAGTAAAGATGTAAATGATATTGATATTGAAAAAATAACAGAAGAAGAGGCTCTAGTTATTGTTTATAGTAAATTGCGCCCAAATGAACCTGCTACTTTGACAGTCGCTAAGCAAATGTTATACAGTCGTTTTTTTGATCCCAAAAGATATGATCTGGGTGAAGTAGGTAGACATAAAGTTAACCAAAAATTAAATTTAAAAGTTCCTCATTATTTTCGTGTTTTATCTCCAGAAGATATATTAGTATCTTTAGATTATTTATTAAATATAAAAGAGCAAAATATTGGAACTTTTGATGATATAGATCATTTAGGAAATAGAAGAGTTCGTTCAGTTGGAGAGTTGCTTCAGAATCAAGTACGTATAGGTCTAAATAGGTTAGAAAGAATTATCCGTGAACGTATGATGATTTGTGATCTTGATTCTCTAAGCTTATCTAACTTGGTTAATCCTAAGCCTTTAATGGCTTCAGTTAGAGAATTTTTCAGCTCTAGTCAATTATCTCAATTTATGGATCAAACAAATCCATTATCTGAATTAACACATAAAAGAAGAATAAGTGCTTTAGGTCCAGGTGGACTCAATAAAGACAGAGCAGGTTTTGCTGTGCGAGATTTACATCCAAGTCATTATGGTCGTATATGCCCAATCGAAACACCAGAAGGCCCCAATGCTGGTTTAATAGGTTCATTAAGTATATACGCTAAAGTTAATAGATATGGTTTTATAGAAACTCCCTGTTATAAAGTTATTGATGGCCAAGTATTGAAAAAACACAAGTTTTATTATATAACTGCTGATCAAGAAGATTATTTACGCATAGCTCCTGCAGATATAACTTTAGATATTAATAATAATATACAAAATAATGTAATTGCTGTAAGGTATAAGCAAGAATTTATTACAGCTAGTATTAAACAAGTCGACTATATGGCGGTTTCTCCGATTCAATTTATATCTGCTGCTACTTCTTTGATACCTTTTTTGGAACATGATGACGCTAATAGAGCCTTAATGGGGTCGAATATGCAGAGACAGGCAGTACCTCTATTGTTTCCTGAAAAGTCTATTGTGGGTACTGGTTTAGAAGCTAAAATAGCAAAAGATTCGGGTATGACTATAATTAGTCGTACCAATGGAATAGTTAGTTATGTATCAGGAACTAAGATTGGTATTCAAAATAAAGAAGGTTATACTATACATTATAGATTAAAAAAATACTATCGTTCTAATCAAGATACTTGTATTAATCAAAGACCTATTGTATGGCCAGGGGAGAATATCTCTGTAGGTCAAACTATTGCTGATGGTGCATCTACAGATGGCGGTGAAATAGCTTTAGGCAGAAACATTATAGTTGCTTATATGCCTTGGAAGGGTTATAATTATGAAGATGCATTTTTAATTAGCGAACGTTTGGTATATGAAGATTTATATACTTCCATACATATTGAAAGATATGAATTGGAGTGTCGACAAACTAAGCTAGGTTCAGAAGAAATTACTCGAGATATTCCTAATGTAAGTGAAGCTTCAATTAGTCTACTAGATAAAAGTGGTATAATCTCTATCGGATCTTGGGTTGATGCAGGTGATATATTGGTAGGAAAAGTTACACCTAAAGGAGAATCTGATCAACTACCAGAAGGTAAGTTATTGAGAGCTATATTTGGTGAAAAAGCGCGTGATGTACGTGATACTTCATTGAGATTACCTAATGCTACCAAAGGTCGAGTTGTTAACATAAAAATTTTTAAACGTCAGAAAGGGGATGAGCTTCCACCAGGTACAAACGAAATTATAAGAGTCTATGTCGCACAAAAACGAAAAATTCAAGTAGGTGATAAGATGGCTGGTCGTCATGGTAATAAAGGTATTATTTCACGAATTTTGTCTGTGCAAGATATGCCCTTTTTGCCAGATGGTACTCCTGTGGATATCATTTTGAATCCTTTAGGTGTACCTTCTAGAATGAACGTAGGGCAGTTATTTGAATGCCTACTAGGATTAGCCGGCGAATACTTAGGTAAACGTTTTAAAATTATACCTTTTGATGAAATGTATGGTTCTGAGGCTTCTCGTACTTTAGTTAATAATAAACTTAAGCAAGCCAGTTTAATCTCCGGTAAATCTTGGTTGTTTAATAAATTATATCCCGGTAAAGTAATACTATTAGATGGTATAACAGGAGAACCATTCGATAATCCAGTAACAGTTGGTAAAGCCTATATTTTAAAGCTTGTTCACTTAGTTGATGATAAAATTCATGCTCGTTCTACAGGACCTTATTCATTAGTGACACAACAACCTTTAGGAGGTCGTGCTCAACATGGAGGTCAACGATTAGGTGAAATGGAAGTATGGGCATTAGAAGCATTTGGAGCAGCGTATACTTTGCAAGAATTGCTGACAGTTAAGTCAGATGATATGCAGGGAAGAAATGATGCTTTAAATGCAATAGTTAAAGGTAAGCCTATACCGAAACCCGGAACACCCGAATCTTTTAAGGTTCTTATGAGGGAATTACAATCTCTGGCACTTGATGTGGCTGTACATAAATTAGAGTCACTTGATAATGGTATTAAAACTAGTATAGAAATTGATCTAATGTCTGATGAACAAATAGAACAAACAAGTTCTATTTAAAATCTTAAACAAGACAATTTTGATGATTTTTACAATTCTAAAAGTTATTTCTACCTTATATCTAAGATAGATTAGTAGCTCTTATGAAATATGATAAGATAGTTATCAAACTATAATTTATTTTATTGACTTTTATTTTTAATTCATGACTAAATTTGATCACCATTTTGATTATGTAAAAATCAGTTTAGCTTCTCCTAGTAAAATACGAAGTTGGGGTGAAAGAATTCTTCCAAATGGCCAAATTGTTGGAGAAGTGACAAAGCCTGAAACGATCAACTATAGAACTTTAAAACCTGAAATGGATGGTCTGTTTTGCGAGCGAATTTTTGGTCCAGTAAAAGATTGGGAATGTCATTGTGGTAAATATAAAAGATTTCGTTATAAAGGCATCGTATGCGAGCGTTGTGGAGTTGAAGTAACAGAATCAAAAGTTAGAAGACATAGAATGGCATATATTGAGCTAGCTGCCCCTGTTACCCATGTTTGGTATTTAAAAGGAACTACTAGCTATATTGCCTTAGCTTTAGATTTAACTGTCAAAGATTTAGAGAAGATAGTATATTTTCATTCTTATGTAGTTATTAATCCAGGTAATTATCATAAGTTAAATTACAAGCAGCTTTTAGAAGGTTATGAGTGGAGAAATTTAGAAGAAAAATTATCTTCTTATTCCTCTAATATTTTTGGTATTGAAGTTGGTATAGGAGCAGAAGCAATTTATAAATTATTAGATAATATAGATTTGCAAAATACTGTAAATGTTTTAAGAGAAGAATCTTTAAAACCACCCAAATTATTTAAGAATCCATCTACAAAATTCAATAAAAAGATGAAGAGACTGCGCCTACTAGAAAATTTTCTTGCAACAGGTGCAAATCCTTCTTGGATGGTTTTATCCGTGATTCCTGTTATACCACCAGATTTAAGACCTATGGTTCAACTAGATGGAGGAAGATTTGCGACAGCTGATTTGAATGAATTTTATAGACGCATTATTAATCGTAATAATCGTTTAGCACGTCTTAAAGCTATTCTTGCTCCTGAAATAATTATTAGAAATGAAAAAAGAATGTTGCAAGAAGCAGTAGATTCTTTAATGGATAATGGACGTCGTGGTCGAACTGTTATTGGTGCTAACAATCGTCCTCTCAAATCTCTTTCTGATATAATTGAGGGTAAACAAGGTAGATTTAGACAAAATTTATTAGGAAAGCGGGTTGATTATTCCGGTCGATCGGTCATTGTAGTTGGCCCTAATTTAAAATTGCACCAGTGTGGTTTACCTAAAGAAATGGCGTTGGAATTATTTCAACCATTTGTAATTCACAGACTAATCCTACAAGGTTTGGTCAATAATATTAAAGCTGCAAAAAAGATCATCCAAAAGAATGAATCAATAGTTTGGACTGTATTGGAAGAAGTTATATGTGGCCATCCTGTTTTATTAAATAGAGCTCCAACTCTTCATAGATTAGGTATACAAGCATTTGAACCTATTTTAGTAGAAGGTAGAGCGATCAAATTACATCCATTAGTTTGTCCTGCATTTAATGCTGATTTTGATGGTGATCAAATGGCTGTACATGTACCTTTATCTTTGGAAGCACAAGCAGAAGCTCGTTTGCTAATGCTAGCACCGCATAATTTTTTATCTCCAGCAACTGGACAACCTATTTTAATGCCGAGTCAAGATATGGTTTTAGGTTGTTATTATTTAACCACTTATAATCCAGCAGCTATTAATAATTTCAGTCAATATTTTTCTAATTTAGATGATGTATTAATGGCATATCAACAAAATAATTTAAGTTTACATTCTTTAATTTGGGTTCGATTTAATGGTTTAGTCGATGAGACGTCTAACCAAGCCATGATTTCCTCAAGGCTAAATATTGATGGTACTATGACGAAAATATTTACTGATAGGATAGTAAAGTATAGTAATATTGGTCAGATGCTAGTTCAATATATTCGTACGACGCCAGGGCGTATTTTATTTAATAAAGCTATTAGAGAGTCATTAATTTGATTTTAAGTTTGATAATTTATTTTATTGTTTTTATTTGCTAATATGATACAAAACAAGTCTATAAAACCAGTGTTTTTAAATAAAGTTGTAGATAAATCGCAACTACGACAGTTAATTATTTGGGCCTTTAGAAATTACGGTATAGCGCGTGCGTCTAATATGGCGGATACTTTAAAAGATTTAGGTTTTTTGTATTCAACTAAAGCAGGAATATCTTTGAGTTTAGAAGATTTACGTATTCCTCCTTCAAAAAATAATTTACTTAGTATTACAATGCAGGTAATTAATGAAACTGATAATAAATATAAAAGAGGAGAAATTACAGCTGTTGAACGTTTTCAAAAAGTTATTGATACATGGAATAGTGCAAGTGATACATTAAAAAAACAAGTAATTAAGTATTTTATAGAAAAAGACCCATTAAATTCTATTTATATGATGGCATTCTCTGGTGCAAGAGCTAATATTTCACAAGTTAGACAATTAGTTGGTATGAGAGGTTTAATGGCTGATCCACAAGGTCAAATTATTGATTTACCTATATCGAGTAATTTTAGGGAAGGTTTAACAGTAACAGATTACTTCATTTCTTCTTATGGAGCTAGAAAAGGTTTAGTTGATACAGCTTTACGTACAGCTGATTCTGGTTATTTAACTCGTCGGCTTGTAGATGTCGCACAAGATGTAATTATAAGAGAAACTAACTGTAATACTGCAAAGGGTATTATACTTGAAGCTATGATAGATAATAGAAAAACTTTGATCTCTTTAAATCAGGCTTTAATTGGTCGTGTATTAGCAGAAGACTTGGTTGATGAAGTTAATTGTAAATTAATAGCTACGGCAAATACAGAAATATCACCTGAATTAGCTGAAAAAATTGTTACTTCAGGTATATCTAGTGTCTTAGTAAGATCACCTATTACATGTGAGTCTGTAAAATCAGTATGTCAGTCATGTTATGGATGGAATTTGGCACATGGTAGAATTGTTGATTTGGGAGAAGCTGTTGGTATTATTGCTGCTCAATCTATTGGTGAACCTGGTACTCAACTAACCATGAGGACTTTTCATACAGGTGGAGTTTTCACAGGAGAATTAGCCCAAACTATAATTAGTTCTTCTGGTTTTCAAATAGAATATCCAAATGACATAATCATAAGTGATACACGAACTCGTCATGGTGATCATGCTTTTTTAGTGGAAAAAGATATTAAGCTTAAATTATTGCATTCTAATAAAAAACAGACAAGCTTACCTTTAGTAAAAGGTTCATTATTATTTGTAAAAAACTTGTCTTATATAAAAGCTGGACAAATTATTGCTGAATACCCCATAAGCAGTAGAATTGTTACGGAAAAAGCTCAAAAATCTGTTTTAGCAGATTTTTCTGGAAGTGTTTGCTCAATGGATTTATATTTAAATGAAATACAAAATGAGCAAAAAACTTTTAAAAATGTTAATAAAGGTGGTATAATTTGGATCTTGTCTGGACATGTTTTTTCCATTCCATATGATACACAATTAATGATCTCTGAAGATGATTTTATTTATGAAAATCATTTAATTGGTAAGACTGAATTTGTTAGCCGTTATAGTGGAAGAATTCGTATTTCAAGAAAAAAACAGGATCTTACACAAGATATAATTATTATTACATCTTCTAAGACATATATTAATATAGATGTTTTAACAAAATTGTATAATGGATATACTAATTATATTCTATTAATTGATCGACAAGATCAATTTATTTTAAAGACTTTACCTAATCAAATTATTGTTAATCAACAGTTAATAGCAGAGTTGATTACTAATATTTACCGCACAAATACAGGAGGAATTATAAAGTATCTGGATTTATCTGTATCTGATAAAAAAACAGATATTTCTAATAAAAAAGATTACTATAATATTATTGATGGCGGTTATATATTATGGATATCAGAAGAGACACATGAAATCAATAAAGATATATCATTGCTACTGATTAAGCATGGGCAGTTTATAGATGAAGGTACAGAGATAGTAAAAAATATTTTTACTAATACTAAAGGTATTATTGATATTGTGCAAAAAGAAGGGATTGTTAGAGAGGTTATTATTAAGCCAGGTATATTATATCCATATTCTGGGAATTATGATTCTAAATCTAAATCTAGAGGTTTTTTAAGACCAGGTGAGATTATTGCTGATAATTTAAAAACAGATAAGTTAGTTTATTGGGAATATTTTTATATAAACAATCAAAAGTATATTTTGATCAGGCCAGTAATTGTATATTCAATTCCAAGCAAAACTGTAGATTTTAAATATTCTGAAGACTCTTTTAATAGTGATATATGTAGTTTAAAATTAGTAAAGCGTATTTATTTTAGAGATGGGGAAAGAATAAAATCAGTATCAGGTATAGATATTATAAAGACTTATTTAATAGCAGATTTAAATACAGATTGTTCCAATTTAACATGCACTTTACAAGTTAATACAGATACCGTGAACAAATCTATTTCAAGGATGAGAATTATCACAACAGATAAAGTATCCTTAAAAGTTAAAAATGATATAACTAGTATGAAAGATCTTTATACAAAAACTCGCTTGCTAGTGAAGAATAATGAATATGTAGAAAGCGGTACTATATTAGCACATACTGAGCTATTTTCTTTCTATCAAGGTCAAGTAGTTTCTATACAGCGAAATCAGTCCTCGAATCCACGAATTTTGTTAGTAACTTCCTTGGATACAAAAGTTTTTTCTATCAAAAAAAATCAAAATATTAAAGTAAACATAAATGATTTTGTTTATGCTGGAGATGAGATTGCTAATGGTATTATTTCGTATAACTCTGGAAGAGTGACTTGTATTACAGATAATCAAATTACTATTCGTATAGGACAACCATATTTAATATCTAAGGGTTCTTTTTTACATGTTAATAATTATGCCTTGATTCAAAGAGGAGAGAGTATTGCAACATTGATCTTTGAAAGATTTAAAACAGGCGATATCGTGCAAGGTTTACCAAGAATAGAGGAGATTTTAGAAGCCCGTAGAAAATCTGATGTAGTGTTTAATCCACATATGGTCTTAGATTCTAAATTTCGTGAATATTTAAATCAAGGTTTACATTTATATGATGCAACAAGGCTAAGTTTGTTAAGTTTACAACTATACCTAGTTAAGGAATTGCAATTAGTTTATCAGTCTCAAGGTGTAGAAATTGCTGATAAACATATTGAAGTTATCGTGAGACAAATGACTTCAAAAGTAAAGATTGAAAATGGGGGTGATACTCATCATTTGCCGGGGGAAATCATCGAACTGCAAAAAATAGAAATAACGAATAAATCTCTACGACTAGCTTCTAAAGAAGAAGCATTATATTATCCTATTTTGCTAGGAATTACTAAAGCATCATTAAATACAGAAAGCTTTATATCTGCAGCAAGCTTCCAAGAAACGACAAAAGTATTAACAGATGCAGCAATCTCAGGAAAATTAGATTGGCTAAAAGGCTTAAAAGAAAATGTTATCATAGGGCGTTTAATACCTGCTGGTACCGGTTTCAATATTTATAATAATACTCAATTTAATTACCAAAATAACGAACATTCTAATGAGAATAATTTGTTGTCACTGTCTAAAAATAAAAATGCTAAAGAACTAAATTTCGAAGATATCATTGTTGATGATAGAAATATACATATTTATTCTCAAAATAATAACTAATAATTTATCTTATCATTTTGATTGAATACGTTGTGTTATTATGGTTTACATATTAACATAAATTCTATTTTGGTCTTTTATTTAACTTTATCCATACTGTCTTTATATAATTATTTAATCAGTCATGTCAATTGTTTCATTAAGTGAATTACTAGAAGCGGGTGCTCACTTTGGGCACCAGGCTAGAAGATGGAATCCCAAAATGTTTCCATATATCTATACCGAGAGAAATGGTGTACATATTATAGATTTAGTCCAAACAGCTCAATTATTAACAGAAGCCTGCCAATTCATTCGCAATGCAGCTCAAGAAGGAAAAAAATTTTTGTTCTTAGGCACGAAAAGACAAGCTGCAGGAGTAATTGCAGAACAGGCTATACGTTCTGATTCTTATTATATTAATCAAAGATGGTTAGGTGGTATGTTAACTAATTGGATGACAATTAAATCAAGGGTTGAACGTTTAAAAAAACTAGAAACAGAGGAAAGCTCGGGCATAATTGATATTCTTCCTAAGAAAGAAGCTGCGATTAGTCGTAGAGAGTTAGAAAAACTAAGAAAAAATTTGAATGGTATTAAGAATATGAGTAAGTTACCTGATTTCATTGTGGTTGTAGATCAAAAACGTGAAACAACAGCTATTCAAGAGTGTGTTAAATTAGGTATACCTATTATTTGTATATTAGATACAAATTGTAATCCAGAGATTATAGACATTCCAATACCAGCAAATGATGATGCTATTAGATCTATTAAACTGATTATTAGTAAAATAGCTGATTCTATAATAGAAGGTACAAGTTATACTTCACATAAATAGATCTTTAACTATTATTACGTGGATTATATATAATAGTAGAATTACTTTTAAGAATTAGTTAGGGATGAATATGAAATGAAAATACAGATTTCTTCACATTTTGTTAAAGAACTGCGTAGTAAAACGGGTGCTGGTATGATGGACTGTAAAAAAGCCCTTCAATTAGCAGATGGAGATATGGAATTAGCTATAGAAACTTTACGTAAAAAAGGACTAGCATCAGCTAATAAAAAATCAACAAGAATAGCCAGTGAAGGTATAATAGACAGTTATATTCATACGGGGTCTAAAATAGGTGTTTTAATTGAATTAAATTGTGAAACAGATTTTGTTGCTAGACGTACTGAGTTCCAGCATTTAACTAAAAATTTAGCTATGCAAATTGCTGCTTGCCAAAATGTATTTTATGTGTCTACTAATGATATACCACAAAAGATTATTGATCGTGAGACAAGAATTGAGTCAGAAAAAGAAGATATTTTGAATAAACCTACTAACATAAAAGATCAAATTATTAACGCAAGAGTAGATAAAAGGTTGAAAGAGATGTCTTTAATGAGCCAACCATTTATAAAAGATCAAAATATTTTAATTGAAGATTTGATTAAACAGCATATAGCTTTACTTGGAGAGAATATTAAAGTGAGTCGTTTTCAAAGATTTATATTAGGCGAAACGTAGATATCAACTAATACGATAATATTTTTATTTTAAAACGTCTTGAAAATTTAACAATAAAGTTAAATAATGACTATATAGATATATAATTAATTATAATAGTATTTTTATTTGCTAAGATATTTAAAATAAAAATCTAATATCTTGAAATTATGTATACTGCTTATTAAAATTATAACTTTTATGGATTATACAAAATCAAAAGACATCTATACATTTTTGTCACTATCTGCTGTTGAAGTGGGCAAACATTTGTATTGGACACTGGGTAGTTATAAAGTGCATGGGCAAGTTTTTATAGTTTCATGGTTAGTGATAAGTGCATTAATAGCTCTTGCTTTTATAGGTACTAGAACACTGAATAAAATACCTGGAAAATGGCAGAACTTTATGGAATTTGTACTTGAGTTCTTGCAAGATATAGCAAAAAATCAAATAGGCGAGAATGAATATCGCGCTTGGGTCCCATATATTGCAACTATTTTTTTGTTTATTTTAGGCAGTAACTGGGCAGGTGCTTTGATTCCATGGAAATTAATTCACCTACCAGAAGGTGAATTAGCAGCACCAACTAATGATATAAATACTACAGTTGCTTTATCTTTATTAACTTCAGTTGCATACTTTTATGCTGGTTTAAGTAAAAACGGTTTAGGTTATTTTCTTCGTTACATTGAACCAACACCTATACTATTACCAATAAATATTTTGGAAGATTTTACAAAACCTTTATCTCTTAGTTTTCGATTATTTGGTAATATTTTAGCTGATGAGCTAGTTGTATCAGTATTTACTTTATTGGTGCCTATTTTCATACCTTTACCTGTTATGATTTTGGGACTATTTGCTAGTTCTATCCAAGCATTAATCTTTTCTACTTTATCTGCTGCTTACATAGGTGAAGCGATGGAAGGTCATGATGAACATTAAGTTCGAAATATTAATCTAACGTATCTCAATATTTAATTAGGTACAGTTTATTTGAAATCTGTTAATTTTCTATATATTCTAATTATATAAAACGATTTATGGATTCTATAATTTCAGCTGCCTCGGTTATAGCTGCTGGTCTTGCTGTAGGTCTTGCAGCAATTGGACCTGGAATTGGTCAAGGTAGCGCTGCAGCAAATGCTGTAGAAGGCATTGCTAGACAACCAGAAGTTGAAGGTAAAATTCGAGGTACATTACTACTAAGCTTAGCTTTTATGGAATCTTTGACAATCTATGGTTTAGTTGTTGCGTTATCTCTTCTATTTGCAAATCCTTATACAGGTTAAATTAGTTACTTACGCTTAGTTTTTTCTTCTATAATTAATTATAGAAATTTAAAAACTAAGCGTTTTATAAGGCTGTAGTTATGAAATTTTTGTTTAAAGTATATATCTAAAATTAAAACAAATAAAGAAATGAGTAATTTTTCATTTTTATTCTTTCAAATGTTAAGTACAGAAACTGAAGGAGGGTTGTTTGATTTTAATGCAACACTGCCTTTAATGGCATTACAATTTATTGTCCTAACCGTTATATTGAATTTTATTTTCTATAAGCCAGTTAGTAATGTACTTGATGAACGAGATGAATATATTCGTAATAGCTTAACTACTGCTTCTGCTTCTTTATTAAAGGCTGATGAATTAACCACAACATATGAACAGCAGTTAGCAGAATCAAGGAAAAAAGCTCAGGATATTATTAAGGTTGCTCAGGAAGAAGCACAGAAAATAGTATCTATTAAAATAAAAGAAGCTCAGGCAGAAGGAGAAAAACTGGTTTCCGAAGCATTCGATCAACTAAGTATACAAAAAGAAAATGCTTTAAAAACATTGGAAACACAAGTAGATACTTTAAGTGATTTGATTAAAGTAAAGCTACTAAACGATTAATATCTTTGTTCATTATGATGATGATACAATTTTATTATTATTTTAAATAATTTGTAATAGTGCAATATAAAGAAAAGTTTTATACAACTCTGTAATATGATTATAAGTTTTGGTACAGATATAGATATTAGTTTTAATACGAATTTTTTAGAAGCTAATGTTATTAATATCTTATTGTTATTATTCGGTCTTATATATGTCCTCAAAGAGTTTTTAGGTTCTATACTTACTGCTAGACAAGAAAAAGTTTTGTTGGCTATACAAGAATCAGAAGAACGTTTACAACAAGCTAATTTAAGGTTGAATGAATCAGAGAAACAGCTAGCTCAAACTCAAGTAGTAATTGCCCAAATCATACAAGAAGCAGAGCTAACTGCTCGAAAAGTTAGGCAATCTATATTAGACCAAGGCAAAGTAGATATAAATAAGTTGATATCTGCTAGTAAAGCAAGTATTGCAACGGCTGAAATTCAAATTAAACAAGAAATTCAGCTTCAAATTACTTCCTTAGCTATAAAAAGAGTTACTATGCAGTTACAGAATCAAATAACTCCTACCCTTCAAACTAAAATTATTGATAATAATATTGCTCAATTAGGAGGTTATCTATGAGCAATCAAAGCTTTATGTCTAAAGTTGCTGTACCTTATGCAGAGGCTCTTGTAGAATCAGCTAGTAGTGCTTCTGCATTAGATAAAATAAATCAAGATTTATGTCTGATTGCTAAGATTTTAAATGAATCACAAGAATTAAAAACATTTTTTTACAATCCTTTGTTTACAACAGAAGCTAAAAAAAATGTCGTAAATCAACTATTTACCAATCAAGTCGATAGTCTGGTTATTAGATTTTTATTTGTCTTGATAGATAGGCGTAGAATTACACTATTAGATCTTATTATTAATAAGTATTTAGAGTTAGTGTATCAATTACAATCCATTGTACAAGCAGAAGTAGTAACACCAGTAATGTTAACAGATATACAGCAAGATGCGTTAATGAGTAAAATCAAAAATATGACTAATACTAAAACAGTAAAACTTGCAATTAAAATAGATCCTATGTTAATAGCTGGGTTTATAATAAAAGTAGGATCCAAAACTATTGATACAAGTTTATATGGAAGACTAAAGAATATGACTACTTACTTGAATGCAGCCTCTTAAAAATAGATGTATTTTTACTAAAAATAACAATTCATAATTTTAATATGTTAAATATCAGACCAGACGAAATAAGCAATGTTATACGTCAACAAATCGATAAATATGAACAAGAAGTTGAAATAGCTAATATAGGTACTGTTTTACAAGTTGGGGATGGTATTGCAAGAGTATACGGCTTAGATGAGGCTATGGCTGGAGAGCTCCTAGAATTTGAAGATACAACTATCGGTATAGCTCTTAATTTAGAGAGCGATAATGTTGGTGTAGTTTTAATGGGTGATGGAAGAAATATATTAGAAGGTAGTTCTGTAAAGGCTACAGGAAAAATTGCTCAAATACCAGTGGGTGATTCTTTTCTTGGTCGAGTTGTAGATCCATTAGCAAGACCAATTGATGCGAAAGGTTTACCAAGCTCTTCAGAAACAAGATTAATTGAGTCTTATGCTCCCGGTATTATTGGTAGGCAATCTGTCTGTGAACCTTTGCAAACAGGTATTACAGCAATTGATTCTATGATCCCTATCGGTCGGGGACAAAGAGAGTTAATTATTGGTGATAGGCAAACCGGTAAAACTGCAGTTGCTTTAGACACAATTATTAATCAAAAAGGTCAAGATGTTATTTGTATTTATGTAGCTATTGGTCAAAAAGCATCATCTGTTGCTCAAGTTGTATCTAGTTTGCAAGAGAAAGGTGCTTTAGAATATACAATAGTTGTAGCATCTAATGCTGACGATCCAGCTACATTACAATATATTGCTCCTTATACAGGTGCTGCGTTAGCAGAATATTTTATGTATAAAGGCAAAGCAACTTTAGTTGTGTATGATGATTTAACCAAGCAGGCTCAAGCATATCGTCAAATGTCTTTACTATTACGTAGACCACCTGGACGCGAAGCTTATCCAGGAGATGTATTTTATTTACATTCTCGGTTATTGGAGAGAGCAGCTAAGCTTAATATGGATTTAGGTGGAGGAAGCATGACAGCTTTACCTATTATTGAAACACAAGCAGGTGATGTTTCAGCTTATATTCCTACAAATGTTATTTCTATTACAGATGGTCAAATTTTCTTATCTGGAGATTTATTTAACTCAGGTATTCGACCAGCTATTAATGTTGGAATTTCTGTATCACGTGTAGGTTCTGCGGCTCAAATTAAAGCTATGAAACAAGTTGCAGGTAAATTGAAGTTAGAATTAGCTCAATTTGCAGAATTAGAAGCTTTTTCTCAATTTGCTTCTGATTTAGATAAAACAACTCAAAATCAACTATCGCGTGGACAGCGTTTAAGAGAAATTTTAAAACAAGCACAAAATTCTCCTATTCCTGTTGAAGAGCAAACAGCGATTATCTATACAGGTATTAATGGTTATTTAGATGACATTGATTTATCTCAAGTTAAAGAGTTTATTGAAGCTTTAAGAGAAGATCTACGTAACTCAAAACCTGAATTCGGAGAAAGTATTCGAACTACTAAAAAATTAAGTGAAGAAGCAGAAGAGTTGTTGAAGCAATCAATTGAAGATGTTAAGCAAGCATTTTCAGTATAAATATTTTCGATATTATTAATATTAATGTGTAAGCAGCTTCACCAATTAGGATACTTTGATATATTGTTATCAAACATCCTAATTAAGCTTTCTATTTCATTTTAATGCTTCAATATATTTAAAATATTAAAGTCTTTATCCTTATTTTTTTACATATATTTTATATTTTACTAATTTTATTAATATATTCATAGCCATGTTTTTCTAATTTATTTGCTATTTCTGAATTGCCTGTATATATTATGTTTCCTTTATCCATAATATGTATATAATCAGGAATAATATATTCTAGAAGTCTCTTATAATGTGTAATTATAAGAATTGAGTTATATTTGTGTTTGAATTGGTTGATTTGTTTTGCAATGATTTTTAGTGCATCTATGTCCAGTCCAGAATCAATCTCATCTAATATAGCTAATTGAGCGTTTAATAAATCCATCTGTAAAATTTCATTTTTTTTCTTTTCCCCACCTGAAAATCCTTCATTTACATTTCTACTTAAAAAATGTGATTGCATCTCAATAGTTTTGCTTTTTGTATTGATTAGTTCAAAAAAAGTCAAAGGGTCTAACTCTTCATCTTGATTAGCTTTTCTATTAGAATTATATGCTAGTCTTAAAAAGTCTATATTATTTACTCCGGGGATTTCTACTGGATATTGAAAAGCCAGAAAAATACCTTTATGAGATCTTGTCGTTGCTTCCTCACGAGTTATATCTTGTTGATTTAATAAAATTTTTCCTTTTGTGATATGATATTTGGGATGTCCAGCAATTACTTTTGCTAAAGTACTTTTTCCTGAACCGTTTTTACCCATTATTGCATGTACTTCTCCTCTATTTATAGATAAATTAATACCTTTTAGCAGCATGTCTTTGTTGTTGACTGTAGCTTGCAAATTTTCGATTTTCAGTATTTGATGATTTGTCATTTAATTTTTTGTTATTTAGCCAATAGTTCCTTCTAACTTTAGGTTTAATAGTTTATCTGCCTCCATAGCAAATTCCATGGGTAATTCTTGTAATACTTCTTTGCAAAAACCACTAATCATTAAACTAACAGCTTCTTCAATATCAATACCTCTTTGTAAAAAGTAAAAGATTTGTTCTTCGCCAATTCTTGAAGCAGAAGCTTCATGTTCTATTCTTGCAGAAGGATTTCTAACTTGAATATAAGGAAATGTGTTAGCTTGACACGATTTTCCTAATAATAAAGAGTCACATTGAGAATAATTACGTGAATAGTTAGCTTTAGGACCTATTTTTACTAAACCTCGGTAGCTATTAACAGAATGTCCTGCTGAAATTCCTTTAGATATTATTTTGCTTTTTGTATTGACTCCGATATGGATCATTTTACTACCTGTATCCGCTTGCTGATAGTTATTAGTTAATGCTATAGATGAAAATTCTCCGACAGCATTCTTTCCTGTTAAAATACAGCTTGGATATTTCCAAGTGATGGCAGAACCTGTCTCTACTTGGGTCCACAAAATTTTAGAATTATTTCCTGAGCATAATCCTCTTTTAGTTACAAAATTATAAACTCCTCCTTCCCCTTCTGAATTACCGGAATACCAATTTTGTACTGTTGAATACTTTATGGTGGCATTGTTAAGAGCTACTAATTCTACAACAGCAGCATGTAGTTGGTTATTGCTGAACTGTGGTGCTGTACATCCTTCAAGATAACTAACATAGCTGTTCTCATCAGCAATAATTAATGTTCTTTCGAATTGTCCAGCTTCTTTATTATTAATTCTAAAGTATGTAGAAAGTTCTAGTGGACAATGTGTATTTGGAGGAATATAACAAAAAGAGCCATCGCTGAATACAGCAGAATTTAATGCAGAAAAATAATTATCACCCACCGGAACAACAGAACCTAGATACTTTTTTATTAAATCTGGGTATTTTTCTACAGCTTCGGTAATAGAGCAGAAAATAACACCAACTTCAGCCAGCTCTTTTTGAAAAGTTGTAGCTATAGATATGCTGTCGAATACAACATCTACTGCAACGTTAGTTAGCTTTTTTTGCTCATTTAAAGGAATACCTAATTTATTGAATGTTTTCAAGATCTCTGGATCTACTTCATCTAAATTTTGAAGATTTTTTTTGTATTTGGGACTAGAATAATAAGTTATTTTATCATACTCTATTTTTTTATATGTAAGTTTTGCCCATTGAGGCTCATCCATTGTTTTCCATTTTTTATAAGCATTGAGACGAAAATTTTTCAAGTATGTAGGTTCATTTTTTTTTGTTGATATACTTTCAACAATTTTTTCATTTAAACCAGGTGGTAAACTATCAGATTCAATATTTGTATAAAAACCATATTTATATGGTTGATTTATGAAATTGTCTATAGTCATATTATATATATAATTATTTTAATTGTTTCTTGTATAATTAATATTTTATAAAATTACATATTATTTAAGTCAAAGTTTTATCTGATTCACATTATTGATATATATAATCAATATATAGTATCTTGTGATTTAATTCTCTAGTATATAATACCGTAGATATTCTATAAATATCACAATATATATCTTTTAGAAACTTTGATATTAAATAAATCAATATATAGTACTGAAATTTTAATGATTTTGTGAATTTTTTCATTTTCATCGCAATTAATATACTTTGTATTTTTATTGCTGTATTCTCTAGTGCTTGTGATGCAAAAGTAGAAATAAAAATAATTCTTTTTATCATTCTACGTTCACAGAATCTAAATAGTTGAAAAAAAGAAAAAATAATATCTTCATATGTTGTAGTCATAAATACAATATTAATTGTAAAAAAATAATGTATTAAAATTGTCAGCATTCTTATATAAAAAATATATTTACTACAAATAAATATAGTATTCATAACAGTATAGTAAACACATGAAAATTGGATCACATAAGTTTTGAATATTAATTTAATTACAAAACAAAATGTAAAACTTAGGATAAATAATATATATAAAGTATGAAAAATAAATTGTTGATAATCGTTTTGTAAATTCTTTAAGTGAAAAAATGGAATTAAATGCAGAAATGTACTAAAAGCAACATATCTAAAGTAAGTATACGAAATAATAGATAAGTATATAAATAAAAAATAAACTTTATTATTCGAGTTCAACTTATGTAACCAAGTTTGCGGTGATTCAATGTATTGATCGAGTAGAAAGTTTTGTGATAAGTTCATACAATTTTATATTAATAGATATAAATATTTATTGCTTTTATAATCTCTATTATGTAAATATATAATACTAGGGTAGATGGCGGAAATGGTATACGCACCACATTCAAAATGTGGCAACTTACAGTTATGAGGGTTCAAGTCCCTCTCTACCTATATCTTGAGTTTTAATTTAAGATTATATTACAAATAAAATAATGATATGAGTTTATTAGTCATAGGTGCAACAGGAACTTTAGGAAGACAAATTGTTAGGCGAGCTTTGGATGAAGGTTTTCAGGTCAAATGTTTTGTTCGAAGCTTTCGTAAAGCAGCTTTTTTAAAAGAGTGGGGGGCAGAGTTAGTTTACGGAGATTTAAAGCTACCAGAAACAATACCTCTTGCTTTAATAGGTATTACAGCAATTATAGATGCATCTACAGCTCGAACTAATGATTTTTATAATGCTACCAAGGTCGATCTTTATAGTAAATATATTTTAATAGAGGCTGCCAAGAAAGCGAATATTAAGAGATATATTTTCTTTTCCATTCTTAATTCTGATAAATATGCTGAAATACCATTAATGCATATGAAAACAATGGTAAAAAATTACTTAATAAGTTCAGACATTGACTATACAATTTTTGATTTAGTTGGTTTTTTTCAGGGTCTAATTGCTCAATATGCATTGCCTATTCTAGATAATCAGACAGTTTGGATTGCAAATGATTTTAATTCAATTGCTTATATAGACACTCAAGATATAGCTAAATTAACTATTAAAAGTTTATCTACTATAAAAACTAAAAATAAAATTTTGCCTATGGTTGGTTCTAAATCCTGGAATTCAATAGAAATTATTGAATTATGTGAAAAATTATCTGGACAAAGATCTAAAATCTCTCGAATTCCTATTTTGATTTTATCTTTTCTTCGTCAATTAACATATTTTTTTCAGTGGAGTTGGAATATATCCGATAGGTTAGCTTTTACTAGAGTTTTAACAAGTAATAATAGTTTCAATACTTCTATGGATAACGTATATGATTTATTACAAATTAACAGAGAAGAAATAGAAAGATTAGAAGACTATTTTCAAGAGTACTTTAGTAAAGTTATGACAAAACTCAAAGAGATAAATTATGATCCTCTAAGTCAAGAAGATCAACCAGTAAACAAAGATAGTTTTTAATTACACTATATTGAGAATCATATTATGAATATCTTTATTTGTACTGCTTACTTAATAAGCCAACCTAAATTAATAAAAGTAAAACAGAAAGACTTATGCTATATTCTTATATCTTTATATAATTATCGAGATAATACCTCAAATATTAAAATTAAAGCGTTAGCAAGAGGAAAAGTTGCTAAGCAAATTTTTGATTTATATCAACCGAAACATACTATCGTTATTGAAAGTTCTATTTATATTAAAAAAAAACAAGCATTAGATAAATATAAAAAAGGATCAAAAATGATATTCATGAAAATTCATAAAATACATAATTCATATATTTAAACTGTATAATAAGCCTAATAAGCTTTTTAAGAATGTTGTTTAGTGAATATAATTTTCATGTACAATGTTATTAACTTACTTTAAATTTTTGCAATTAATTATATCAGGATATCTATCATGTTGACTTTAAAAATCTTTGTTTATACAACTGTCATCTTCTTTGTGTCTCTTTTCTTTTTTGGTTTTTTATCTAATGATCCTTCTAGAAATCCTAATAGAAAAGATTTAGAGTAATTTATATTATTTGATTCTGATGTAGTCAATGAGATATTCGTATCTCAGAAATAAAAGATATGGCTAAATATTTCTGATTTTTTCTTAAAATAGAAATAATTATCTTGAATCTAGGATTAATTAAATAGATGTACTCATAATATACTATGTTTTGTTTTACAGATTTAATTTTTATGCTGTTATGTGTATGAATTTTTAATCTGTAATACTTTACTTTGTCATTTGTGATTTTATGCACTGTATCAAATTCAGATTCTTCTTGTTGAAAAAATAGATAACATGCTTTTTGATCTTTGTTTTTGTCATACAGCTGATATTGGTATAACAGACGACTATCTATTTGTGTTTTATATATATTAGAAATTTGTTTGAATTTTAATTCTTCTTTATGGTAATTTATTTGTTTATTACCTATAATATAGTTTGTCCTTTGGCATATCCATCTTCCTTCTAATTGGTCTAAAATTTTATTGTATGTGTATGTCATATAATTAAGAAATATAATTTAAGTAAAGTTAATACCTATGTAGACATTTTTTTTATGTTTATCGTTTACAGGATATTCGATGAATATAATAGGCTTCTGCTTAAATGGTAAATAGAGATTAATACCTATGCTTTGCTGGTTATAATGTTTGTATAACAATCTTGAACTATATATATCAGGTAAATATGAAACTTTATACGATAGAATTTTTGTATAATTGATTATATAATATATAGCAATACATTGTAGTGGATATATTTCATATTGTATATTAAATAGATAACGTCCTTTATTAATTAATCTGGAATTATATATCTCCTGATTCTTGTTGTATTCGCAAGTATTTGAATATAATTTAATAGGTGTTAAATGTTTGATTATATCAAGTATATGAATTTTAAGTTTAAATTTTAAGATATTTTTATATATACTAGGTATAACTAATGGTAAATTAAATATAGTATCATAGTTGAATGTTATATATGGATGGAAATTCATTGTATAGTATGTAAATCTGCTTGTTTTTAAGTTAGTGTATGATAAAAACTGTAGGTACTTATTAAAATATTTTCCAATACTTGAATATATAGATTGTGGATACTCTAATGCCAATAGTACGTATAATACTTTTCTTTTAATTAACTTTGATACATTAAATATATGCTTATACTTACTTATCTTCATATTTTTATATGAGTATTGATAAAGGGATACAAAAGATTTTTCTTCATATTGGATTAAGCACTTTTGAACTATATTCAGATTATTTTTTAGATAGTATTGTAATCCAATCGTGAAATTTTCTGTTATAATTTTCAAATTTGACTCTTCTTTAATGAAAGGATTCGAATTAAGAATTTGTATATAATTCGAATTATATATGAATCTATAATTATATAAATTATAGTAACCATAAAATAAGTAACTATTAACATAAGTGTTTACTATTTTTAATAATGATAATTTTATGTTTATTTTAGTTGAGTTTAATGAAGTATTCATTTTGATTTGTAATTTTTGTATGAAATTCCAATTATATATAAATTGCAATGCGAAAGATCTTTTATATTCCAAAAGCATAGATGTATTGAGTAAATTTATTGAGTATTTAAACTGGGACATTTGGATTATATATTTAAGTTTTTTAAAAAAAATAATAATATTATATTTCAGTGTTTTCATATTATCCAAGCTATAAATGCTTTGTATTTCATTTTGATTTAAACTATATTTTATTTTAAGAATTAATCCTTTTGGAAGAGTATCTACATCATAAGTAAAGTTTTGTATTATTCCTTGTCTTTTTAAGAAGGATATACCATCTTCTAGTTTATAAAAATTTAATATCTTATTAGGCATAATATCAAGTCGCTTTAGGATAAAATCGTGCAATTTATGAATTTCATGTTTTTTTTTATATTTTTAGTTTTGCATTTAATTTGTATTCTATAAATTTTACCTTCATCAATTTTTATACTTACTTTATGAGTATAAGGTTGGCGATTTATATTTACCCTTGACCAGTAATAACCATGTGATATATACCAATTGTAGATTCTATGGATAATAGAATCGATTAATAAGTAATTTTTGGGTAGCCCTAATTGATTTATAAACAATCTTTTCAGGAATTTGATAGAAATTTTTAATTTTCTATATTCTCTAATATTTATTCTGTTTATTACAGGATATATATTTATATTAAATATTTCTTGTTTATATTTCGAATATAATACGATGTATTTATTAATAGATCTAATACAACCAGCCTTTTGTAATATATATATTTCTCCTTCTAAGGATGCATTATTAAAATTTATATGTCTGGTTTTATGATGTAAAGTCTGTTTAGAATGTTGTATTTTATAAAGTAAGTATTTATTACACTTATGTATTTTTATTTGTTTACTAACGGATTTAGTAGACTCTAATGTATGTTTACAATAAATATGAGATACCATTGCATACCAAGTTGTATAATGTATTTTCCTATCTGCACAAAAGAGGAAAGATAAAATTATAAGAAATAAATGAACAAGAATAAATTGCATTTAATATGTAATCCTAATTAACAAATTATATTTATTATGTTTTCTAATTTACTTAAGAATATTTTATTTTCACGATTTATACAATTTAATTATATATTAATTTGTGATATGTATTATATTACATTTATTATTGTTACTTATGAAATATTGGAATTTAAAAAAAATTAATCAGTCATCTTTAGATAAAACTGGTGTTATACCTAGATCAATTAGTAAACTTTTTGAAAAATTTAAAAAAGAGTTAGATCCGAATGCAGAAGTTGAAGCTATAGAAGAATTTAAGGTGGCCAGATATCAAACTATTGCATCTGTCAAGTATCTTGTTTTTTTGTTTATTATGCCTGTTCTGATTAATCAAGTTTCTAAAAGTTTTCTTTTTGGTCCTTTTATTAACTATTTATGGAATAAAGATGAACATATAATTTTTCTTAATCATTCTCAAGAAGAACGAGCTTTCGCAGAATTACAAAGATTCGAAGAAAAGTTACATTTTGAAATTCTTATCGGTAAAGTCGATAATCCTTCTTCGAATTTAATTAATTATCGAATGACAGAAAAAGCTTTAGAATTGGCTGTAGATTACGCTAATGAAAGTTCTTGTGCCATTAAAAATATTTTAGCAGATTTGTTATCAATTGCTATTTTTATTTCTATAATAATATCTAGCAAAAGACAGTTTTCGATACTGAGATCATTCTTAAATGAATTAATATATAGTTTAAGTGATACAGCTAAAGCTTTTTTAATTATATTATTTACTGATATGTTTGTTGGTTTTCATTCTCCTCATGGCTGGGAAGTAATTATAGAGATAATTCTAAGACATTTAGGTTTACCTGAGAGCAGGGACTTTATCTTTGTATTTATTTCTACTTTTCCTGTAATTTTGGATACTATATTTAAGTATTGGATATTTCGATATCTTAATAAAATTTCTCCTTCTGCAGTCGCAACTTATCACAATATGAATGAATAAAATACTTGATTTTTTATATATTTCAGTTTAATATTGTATTTCAAGCATCTGTGGCCGAGAGGCCGAAGGCAGCGGACTCATGTGTGACCCGTTTTTAGGTGTTAACCGATCCATAATTAATTATGAGGTTAGCTAACTAAAAATCAAATCTTAAAAAATTTTAAAAAAGATTATAAGATTTAGATAAACTATACTTTTTTTGTTGGTTCGAATCCATCTATTTTAGATCATAAATATAATTAATGAGTTAATCTACTTATATATAAGCCTTAATTATAAATAGATAAAGCAGACTCATTAAAAAGTTAATATGGTTAGGAAAACAAACCCTTGTATAAAGTACTGATTTAAAATAAATTATAACTATAATTATGTATTTATAATATATTTTGTCCTTAAGCTTAATTATTATGAGTTAATATGAGCATGATTTTTAATAGTGGCAATTAGTATATAGAGAGGAACCTAAGTTAACAATGGATATGAAAAGTATGGAACGGAGAAACTGATAAGTGAAAAATAATACAAAAAGTCATTTAATGACAAATTAGTTAATTTTAAGGTAAATGTAAAACACTTTTCAGCAAGAAGTAATAACAAAGCTACTGATAAGGCATTGACAAATAAGTATTTGATAATGGTAACCATACTTACATACTTAAATCAGCCATATTCGATGCATACTTATTGCGTCTATTAATTAAAGTAATATCTAGTAGATACTAGATCTATATAATCAATAATGACTAGTTACATAATTGATGAAGAAACTAAATGGAAATATTTGCCGTGGAACCATATAAAACAAAGAGTTAATACATTAAAATATAGAATCTATCAAGCATCTAAATTATGTGATAAACACTTGATTTATAAAACACAAAACAATCTAGTTAATTCTAATGAAGCTAAAATTTTAGCAATCCAGGATATATGCAAATCTATCAAAGATTCTTATATCTGTTGGGATAAAGAAAACTATAATTTATTTGATAAATTCAAAGCACGTATTTTAAGTCTCTTATTTAATTATAAACATTCCTCTAATTTATGTAAGTCAATTCAGTCTTTATTAAATAAGATTGAACAATATATAATATTTCTATGTTTAGAATCAGAATGGAAAGCAAGATTTAGATATATTTTTAATACCAATCTACACAATGATTTATCATATAGACCGGAATATGAGAATGTTATATCTAATGATTATCTGCTTAGTACGCAAAACAACTTTTTAGTAAACTTTAAGTTGTATATACCTAGTAAGTACATTAATTTGATATATATAAAAAAAAAATTCATACTTTTCCATATTTCTTTTCTCGTGTAGTTGAATGGTCAAAGATACAAAACATGAATGAACATTGTGTAATGTCTAATTCTTCACCATTCTTAGAACCTGAAGAGTTTACACGTTATACGTATAAAATATATGTCTTATTATGTAATATCTGTTTACATGGAACCGAATGGTTTAATATTAAAGTTTTATCCACAACAAAAAAAACATTTAATTTAAAAAAAACACAGATTCTAATTCATTACATGTTTATCAAACATGGACTATCTAACTTAGATCAGTTATATTGCAGAAATCTTATTGAGAATTTATATGTCATATGTACCTCTGTACGTACTCACGTATACATACATGCTAGCAAAAACAAACAAAGTTTTAAAAAACAAATTCACTGTTTTTACTGGATATTGAAAACAAATTTTCGATTGTTAATCTACGATATATACTGGAATTTAGAATTAAATAAAAACATATGTAAATATACAATATACAATTCGAAAAATCTTTTATATATAAAAGATTTATTAAATCGCTCACGCTTTAATAGTTATGTAAAATTGAATAATCTTACCAAAAAAATTTTCAATTTTTTGACTACCTTTTTCGAATTCTACAATGCCTCGATATCTTTTAAAGTGCTAGTACAATTCTATATAGTGTTTTCTAAAATCATATATATTTGGTTTAAAAAAAAACATAAAAAACACTTGAAGTATAAATTATATAATTATTGGAATAATCAATTATTTATAGCTTATATTAAAAGAATTAAAATAAATATATTATATACATTATTATGTGAAAAAATTAATAGATAGTAGCCGTATGAAGTGAAAACTTCAAGTACGGTTTTGTAAGAGAGGTTTTTAAAGAAATCGACTCTAATAATCCGCCATCCTATTATGGACGTCGCTGGTTCGAATCCAGCCAGATGCAGTCATAAATTTAACAACTAATAATTTAAGCGGGTAGCGGGAATCGAACCCGCATCATTAGCTTGGAAGGCTAAGGTTTTACCACTAAACTATACCCGCTATTAGTATAATAATATCATATATTTAAATTATTTAGTGAAAAGTTTGTTTATCTGATTTATCTAATATTTATGCTATACCTTCCAAAGCGACTCCTAAGAATTTTGCTAAAGATACAGCTTGTTCTTCTATCTCTGATAGAGGTATTGGTTGTCCAACTCTAGTTAAAGGTATTTCTCTCTTATCTTTAGTTTTTAAATAAATTTCTGTTCTAGGCACTAAGCCTTCTTGTATCTCAACTTTAATAGAATAAATATCCTGTATTCTATACTTTAACTGTAAAATACGGTTATTACCCGGAAAACCTAAACGACATATGGTAATTAAACCAACTTCACGATTAAACTCATTATAGCCAGAACCTACATTCCATATAATTGTTAACCATAAAAATATGCTAATTAATATAGCTGCTGTACCATAGAAAGTCATAATTACACCTTGAGGCAAAAATAATAAATCGGTAGATTTGGTGAAAGGTAGCAAGTCTCTTTGCAAGTAACTTGATAAACCAGCTAATAAAAAACTTAATCCACCTACTAAAATTATTGCAGCCCAAAAGTAATTGCTTATTCTTCGAGATCCTAATATTTTATCTATCTTAATCTGAGACATATACATATGATAAAAAATTTCTTTTTTTGATATTTACTATAATTAGCCTATTCAATGAACTATTTTTAGGTATCAAAAGATATGCTTTTGATACATATATTTTGTAAGGTTAATATCTATATCAGCTTAATCGCTTGTAAACCAAAATATAAGCTTAGTGCTAATCCAGTAAAAGCAGTTATGAATAATAAATAACTAAAAAAGATATTCATATTTTTAGTAAACCTCCTTGTTTATTTACTAGTGATATATAGATTTATTAATATAATTGAAGGAATATATATTAATAAGATTATTATAAAATATAATCAATGATTATTGATAATAAAAAATTAATTATTGATATTGCTATGTTTTATGACTCTATACAATTAACTATGAATAGTATTATATACATATTTGTAGAACTTATTTTTTATATGCTATTTATTTCTTCTGGAGAACAGAATTATGTCAGAATTTATTCAGTCATACAATAATGATCCTTTTGTTGGTAATTTATCAACTCCTGTAAGTACTTCGACATTCACTAAAGGTTTATTAGGCAATTTGCCTGCTTATCGAAGAGGTTTGTCTCCTTTATTGAGAGGACTAGAAATTGGAATGGCTCATGGTTATTTTTTAGTTGGCCCCTTTGATAAATTAGGCCCTTTAAGAAATACTGATGTAGCTTTATTGTCAGGTTTTTTATCTGCTGTGGGATTAATTATTATTTTAACTGTCTGTTTATCTATGTACGGTAATGTTACATTTGATAAAAATGATTCTAAAGATCTTTTACAGACAACAGAAGGTTGGGGTCAATTCACAGCAGGATTTTTAGTGGGTGCTGTAGGAGGATCAGGTTTTGCTTATTTACTTTTAGCGAATATACCTGTTTTACAAAATCTTGGCCTAAGTTAAATCTCATATATTGTATTAATCTATCTAGGGAAGATAAGTTTTATAAATTATTTGATATTAGGAATAAAAAGCTAGTAAGGGGATTTGAACCCATAACCTGCTGATTACAAATCAGCTGCTCTACCAATTGAGCTATACTAGCATTATAAATAAAAAATGGTATTACTATAAAGTTTGTAAAACCATTTTTTTTAGTTATCTAATTACTATTTAGTCATTGTTATTGATTATCTTCGTTCTTAATATCTTCAGAACCTGAATTGCATTCAGTATAATAATGAATTGTTTCGTCAAAACAAGTGGAAGACCATCCAATAGGTGTTTCTAATAATAAATCATCTATGTTTAAATCATTATTTACATTGCTTACAAATTGTAGTGATTCCATATCTATTTCTCCCATTACTCTCTTATTTAATAAATGTATAATATAAATGATACCATAAGTATACCTTAATTGTCACTACTTATAATTGATTTTTGTAAAAAATATAAATTTATATTTTTAATTTAGGTAAAGACTTGATAGCCTTTGTGCATATTTTAATTTTAATCCATTTTTTTTCCTTATTTGACCATATTCTCTTAGTCTGTAGATTTACTTGTTGTATTTTTTTGGTTCTCACATGAGAATGTGAAACTGCGTAACCATTATTTGATTTTTTACCTGTTAACATGCATTTTTTTACCATACAATATTTTAAATTCCTTTTTATTTATAATAAATACTATTAATCGGTATTGGTAATATGTTTTTTTAAAGTACTTACAAGAGTCGATTTAGGTACAGCTCCAACTACGGTGTCTACTCGCTGTCCTTTGATGAAAATTATCAATGTAGGTATACTTCTTATACCATATTCAGCAGCCGTACTAGGATTTTTATCCGTATTAAGTGTAACAACCTTTAACTTATCCTTATAATCATGAGCTATTTGATCTACAACTGGTGCAACCATACGACATGGACCACACCAAGGAGCCCAAAAATCTACTAAAACTGGACAGCTCGATCTTATTACTTCTTCATGAAATGAAGTATCCATAACTTCTGGTACATACAATGTTTTTGTCTCCTTTATTTATTACTTGAAAAATATTAGCATAAAAAATACCAGATTTACCAATGTTAGTATTTGATTACAGGGATTGTTTATACTAAATATTTCTTGATATTAAAAAAAATTATCAATACTATAAATAATTTTGCAATTATTTGATTCATATATAATGGTAAATTTATATATAAGGTTAACCAAGTGTAATATAGGAACCAAAATATTAATGATTGATACCTATATTATGAAGCCCAATTGATATTATTGTTATAATATTATCTAGTCAACTAACAACCTAATAGATACTGCCTTAAATTCAAGGAGGAATAAATGTCTAAATCTGTAGAAGAACGGACAAGAATTAAAAATGACCGTTATGAATCTGGCGTAATTCCATACGCTAAAATGGGATATTGGGATCCTAATTATGTAGTTAAAGATACAGATGTGCTAGCACTGTTCCGTGTTAGTCCACAACCGGGAGTTGATCCTGTAGAAGCTTCTGCTGCAGTTGCAGGTGAATCATCTACAGCTACTTGGACTGTTGTTTGGACAGATTTATTAACAGCTTGTGATCTATACAGAGCTAAAGCATATAAAGTAGATGCTGTACCAAATGCTACAGACCAATACTTTGCTTTTATTGCTTACGATATTGATCTATTTGAAGAAGGTTCTATAGCTAATTTAACTGCCTCGATCATTGGTAACGTATTTGGTTTTAAGGCTGTAAAAGCTTTACGACTGGAAGATATGCGTATACCAGTTGCTTACTTAAAAACTTTCCAGGGGCCAGCAACTGGACTGGTTGTAGAACGTGAACGTATGGATAAGTTTGGTCGTCCTTTTTTAGGTGCAACAGTTAAACCTAAACTAGGTCTTTCTGGTAAAAATTATGGTCGAGTTGTATACGAAGGTCTTAAAGGCGGCTTAGATTTTCTAAAAGATGATGAAAATATTAACTCTCAGCCTTTTATGCGTTGGAAAGAAAGATTCTTATATTCAATGGAAGGCGTAAATAGATCAATTGCTGCAAGTGGTGAAGTGAAAGGACATTACATGAATATCACAGCTGCTACAATGGAAGATATGTATGAAAGAGCTGAATTTGCTAAACAATTAGGGACTGTCATTATAATGATTGACCTTGTTATTGGTTATACAGCAATTCAAACTATGGCTATATGGGCGCGTAAAAATGACATGATCCTGCATTTACACCGCGCAGGTAACTCGACATATTCACGTCAAAAAATTCATGGTATGAATTTCCGTGTTATTTGTAAATGGATGCGTATGGCCGGAGTAGATCATATTCATGCTGGTACTGTAGTTGGTAAATTAGAAGGTGATCCATTGATGATCAGAGGTTTTTATAATACCTTACTACAAACTCATTTGGAAATTAATTTACCGCAAGGTATATTCTTTGAGCAAGATTGGGCTTCTTTACGTAAAGTGACACCTGTTGCGTCAGGCGGTATTCATTGTGGACAAATGCATCAGTTATTAGACTACTTAGGTAATGATGTTGTATTACAGTTTGGAGGAGGTACAATTGGTCATCCAGATGGTATACAAGCTGGTGCAACAGCTAATCGTGTCGCATTAGAAGCGATGGTTTTAGCACGTAATGAAGGACGTGATTATGTTGCAGAAGGTCCACAAATTCTACGTGATGCTGCTAAAACATGTGGACCTCTTCAAACAGCTTTAGACCTATGGAAGGATATTACTTTTAATTATACTTCTACAGATACAGCTGATTTTGTTGAAACTCCAACAGCAAATGTATAATACATATCTATTCTTTATCTTATGATCAAATTTATTTTTATATTGATGAAAATAAAATATTAATAATTTTTAACAGATACAAAAATACCATAAGGAGTGCTTAACAGTGAGATTAACACAAGGAACTTTTTCTTTCCTTCCAGACTTAACAGATGACCAAATTAGTAAGCAAATTGAATATGCAATTTCTCAAAATTGGTCTGTTAGTATTGAACATACTGAAGATCCACATCCTCGTAACAATTATTGGGAATTATGGGGGTTACCATTATTTGATATTAAGGATGCTGCTACTGTATTATTTGAAATTAACAGTTGTCGTAAGCAATATCCAAATTTATATATTAAACTTAATGCATTTGACAATACTAGAGGAACAGAAAGTTGTGTATTATCGTTTATTATAAATAGACCAGCTTATGAACCGGGATTTGAGTTAGTTAGAACAGAAGATATTGGCAGAAATCAAAGATATAGCTTCCGCAGTTATGCAACTGCTAAACCAGAAGGTTCTAGATACTAATTTGAATTAAAAATGTATTAAAGGATTAATTTTATTAATCCTTTAATACTTTAAAAGTAATAAAGCTAAATAAGTATAAAAAAATAAGAACATGATTGATAACACTTTAGTAAATTTACAGGAAGAATATAACAAAACCCAAATACAAGAAGTATTAGATGAGCTAAATCAAGAATTAATTGGTCTACAGCCAGTAAAAACAAGAATTAAAGAAATCGCAGCTTTATTATTAGTTGATAGATTAAGAAATAACTTAGGCCTAGTATCTGGTAGTCCTGGTTTACATATGTCTTTTACTGGAAGTCCTGGGACAGGGAAAACTACAGTTGCCATGAAAATGGCTGATATTTTAAATAGACTAGGTTATATACGTAGAGGTCACCTAATGACTGTTACTAGAGATGATCTTGTAGGTCAGTATATTGGTCATACCGCTCCAAAAACTAAAGAAGTTCTTAAACAAGCAATGGGGGGAGTTTTATTTATTGATGAAGCTTATTATCTTTATAAACCAGATAATGAGAGAGATTACGGAGCAGAAGCTATAGAAATTTTACTGCAAGTTATGGAAAATCAACGAAATGACTTAGTAGTAATTTTCGCTGGTTATAAGGATAGGATGGATAAATTTTATGAGTCTAATCCAGGCTTATCATCAAGAGTAACAAATCATGTAGATTTCCCAGATTATACAGCTGAAGAATTACTGGCTATAGCTAAACTAATGTTAGAAGAGCAGCAATATCGTTTTGCACCAGAAGCAGATGAAGTTCTTCTAGAATATGCGGGTAGAAGAATGAAACAGCCTCACTTTGCAAATGCTCGAAGCATACGTAATGCCATCGATAGAGCTAGGATGAGACAGGCCAATAGAATTTTTATTAGTGGAGACAAAATTTTAACTAAAAATGATTTAGTAACAATTAGAGCAGAAGATATCTTAAAAAGCCGTTTATTCACTCAATAAATAATATGATTATATACAATTATTAATAAACTTGTTTTATTGACAAAGGATAATTTTTCATATAACATACTTGTTAATAGTATTTAAGGCGATATGGCCAAGTGGTAAGGCAGAAGATTGCAAATCTTTTATCCCCAGTTCAAATCTGGGTATCGCCTAATTTATAAGATATAATATGTTTTTGGGGATGTGGTGGAATGGTAGACACAATAGACTTAAAATCTGTTGATTTTTAATAATCGTGAGGGTTCAAGTCCCTCCATCCCCAAACGAACAACATGCCTAATTTTTAAAATCGCATTAAATTTAATATGTGTATATGTGTAAACTGTAGACATGTTCATAACTGTACAGCATACTATCTAATTCAAAAACAACACAATTCCGTAAACGATAAAAAAAATATAAACAAATTTTTTATACCTGAAAAAACATTAATTAACATCAGTATTAATTATATTGATACATATATGTATTTTGACTGGGATCTAGTGGAATGTTTATCTTTTATCGAAATGCCTGGTAACTGGATTGTATAACAATAATACAATTTAATAACTTATCACTTTTACTATCGCAGTTACGACAAAGAATAACTCTTAAGTCTCGTTTTAAGAATTTCTGTATTTACGTTTGATGTTCTAGTCAATGCGATCTTTCCTGTACGTGCAATTTCAATAATACCATATTGTTTTAATAAATTTTCAATAGCAACCATTTTGCCTGGATCACCTGTTACTTCTAAAATTAAATATTCATGAGCCATATCAACAACTTTTGCTCTAAAAATATGTGCTATTTCTAATATAGAAGATCTATTTTCTAACAAAGCATGAATTTTAATTAAAACTAATTCTCTTTCTACGGAAGGTATATCTGTAATATCTTGAACTTTCAATATATTAATTAATTTATATAATTGTTTAGTCAATTGTTCTATTGTTCTATTATCACCATTGACCACCATAGTAATTCTTGAAATACCAGCTTTCTCAGCCGGTCCAACAGCCAAACTTTCTATATTAAATCCACGTCTAGCAAACAATCCAGCAATCCTAGATAAAACTCCAGCTTCATCTTGTACAAGAACAGATAAGGTATGTTTCATAAAATATTATGTTATGTAAGTTTATATTAAAATCAAATTTATTATTATTATCTATGTAATGTTATAATAATTTGCATATATTTCACAATATTATTTATAAACCTAAAAATAGGCAACTGACTATCTGTGTTAGATAAATCGAAAAAAGAAAGAAAAAGAAATGAAACAGAGCCGTTAATAAACGAACGAATTAGGTATAATCAAATACGTTTGATTGGTGTTTCCGGATCTCAATTAGGCATATACTCATCGGGCGAAGCTTTGAATATGGCATTAAATGCAGGTTTAGACTTAGTATTAATTAGTGAAAAATCTAATCCTCCTGTATGTCGTATTATAGATTATGGAAAGTACAAATTTACTCAAGAAAAAAAAGCTAAAGAAGCAAAGAAAAAACAACATAATGTTACAATAAAAGAAGTAAAGATGAGATATAAAATAGATGTACATGATTATAATGTACGTATTAGTCAAGCGCTACGTTTTTTAAAAAGCGGTGATAAGGTTAAAGCAAATGTAATATTCAGAGGAAGAGAAATTCAACACGCTAAATTAGCAATTGAATTATTAAACAAAATGGCAGAAGATTTAAATCACATCGCAGAAATTCAACAACCACCTGCAAAGGATGGTAAAAATATAGTTATGATTTTATCACCTAAAAAAGTCTAATAATAAAATTATATACTTGGATTTGGTGTAAGTTCAGGTCATTCTACTCATATACTTATTTAAACAAGCATACTAATTTAGTATTTAAACATAAGGATCTAAAAATGTCTCGTTATAGAGGACCTAGACTAAGGATATCTAGAAGATTAGGTGATTTACCTGGCTTAACTCGTAAAACATCAAAAAAACTTACTCCTGCAGGTGAACATGGTCAACAATTACGTAAGCCTTCAGAATATTCTTTAAGACTAGAAGAAAAACAAAAACTGAGATTTAATTATGGATTAACTGAAAAACAACTCTCTAAATATATTAAAATAGCTAAGAAGGTTACCGGTTCAACTGGCTTAATATTACTTCAAATCTTAGAAATGCGATTAGACAATATCATATTTCGTTTGGGGCTTTCGCCAACAATTCCAGCGGCAAGACAGCTAATTAATCATGGTCATATTCTGATTAACAATAAAAAAGTATCTATATGTAGTTATCAATGTAAACCAGGTGATGTAATTCAAGTACAGGCTAAAAATTCGTCACAAACTTTAGTTAAAAACAACTTGAATTTTCCCACTTTAGCAAGTGTACCTAATCATTTAGAATTAAATACTAAAAGTTTAAACGCAAAGGTAAACGCTATAATTGAACGTGAATGGGTTGCATTGCAAATGAATGAACTTTTAGTTGTTGAATACTATTCAAGAAAATAATATTTACAATTTAAGCAAGTTATCAACTTTTGTAAATAGTAGTAATTTCGCTGTATTTCTAATAGTAGAAAAAAGAAAAATTTTCACCAATTTATAGGCTGCCTAGTTGTTAATGACCAAATAATTCTCTGACTAAGTATTTTAAGACTTAAAAACTTATTGGAGAATATTCGTTTTAACCTATTGTCTTTATTAACAAATTGATAATGTTTTATAAATTGATAAGATGTTTGTGAAGGGATTAATAAAATATTTTTATCTTTTATGTTAGAATTATATTCATTCTTTTTAATAAAGTCTTCTAGATTATAAATCAGAACTTTAGGTTTACTTGGTATATTGTATTCTACATGTTTTTGTTTAAATTTTTTCCAAGCTTTTAATAAAGTTGCGTAATTCGTAAATATAGCACTAAATTCCTTATTACTATGATTTAAATTAAATTTATCACCATAATAATAATTCAACAATTTCACTTTACCATTTTTTTTGTCATATGCTGAAAAAGGCTCAATAATGTAAATAGGTTGTCCTTGAAAAAAGCTTTTACCATATTTTTGATATTTGTAAAATTTCAAATTTCTATAATATCTATACCGATAAAGCAGTCTTGATATTTCCTCAAGATCGGGTATTATTCTAAATTGAACATTTGATAAATTTATACGAGTAAATTTGTAATAAATAGATAAAGGACTTAAGAAAAGATTGAATTTATCATTTCCAGACGAAAACTTATGCTGACGACTTATATATTTCATGTATTCTTTAGCATCCATCGGGTTTATAAAAAATAAACCATAATAAATAGGTCTATTTTGTTCATTTAAAAGAAATTTATTATAGTACCATCTATACAATTGATCCAAAATATTAGAATTACTGACGATAGTCTCAGTAGAATCGGCTAATATCATCTGATTAAAATGATTTACTACTAAAAATAATGGAACAGGTTGATTATCCAGTTGCCTCAAAAAATTTACTTGTTCTTTATTTAGCGATAAAGTTTTATCATGGAATAGTGGAAATGTAATTTTTTTTGGTATAGCAAAATTAAAACCTTTTTTCCAAATATATGAAAGATATGGACTTTTCTTGGAATTTGTGTTGCTAAAGTTTAAAGAAGTCTCAATTCTACCTGATAGTAAAGATTTACTAAAATCTAACAAAAATTTTTTTTGTTCATTTTTACAGACTAAAATACCTTCTGACTTTAACTGGTTTATATATTTTTCTGAATCTACACTCGGAATAGACAAAAAAATCTTTTCTTGCCAGTATTTATTGATTAACTTTCCTATAAATGGGCGGCGAACTAAAGATTGATTTATTGAAGAAGAGTGAGGTTGATAACTAGATGAAAATACATTCTTTGCAAATACAAAAGAATATACATTGGTATTAATATGATGCATAGTTAAAATTTTAGTTGAATATAAAAATTATAATATTAAATTATAAGTTGAAGATAGAATTTATATTATTTTTATTTATTTATCTAATTACAAATATTGTTCCATAATATTTTATGAGTTAAATAAAAATTATCGAAATAACTATGGAACTGGTGGGAATTGAACCCACGTCCATAATAATATATTATATATTATTCTATTACATTAAAACTAATGTAATAAAAAAATATGATTTGACGTTATATAAGTTTAATACTTATCTTAAACTTCAATCCTAATTAATCAAATTGATTATTGTTGAGTTAAGAGCAACCTATTTCAATGTATCAAATAAGTTTATAGGTTGATTCAAATTATTTGAATTCTAGCCAAAAACATGTGATTGTTTAATTTATTATTTTAAATAACTTATACACAAATTAATTGTCTAGATAAAGTTAATATATTACTTTTAGCATTTATTATTAATACTAATTAAGTTTATATTTATGAAATAAATATAATATATTATATGTAGAAACCTTACAGCCCCTTGATCTTCAATTTTTTAAAAATTTTGAAGAAAATTTAAACAAAATATATAGAAATACTGATATTATAATAGCATATAGTATAAAAAATTCAATTTTTTTTATTTTTTATTAACATTAAACAAACAAGTACAAATAGCTTTAATTTTTAACTAAAATTCTTTAAATAATTACTAAACTACTTTACAATTTCCATAAATATATATTAATAATAAGCATGGAAGGATTTGAACCTTCGACTTCCAGAATCGGAATCTGATACTCTATCCTCTGAGTTACATGCTTTATTTCATCCCAAATCTTTTGAGATAATTATTATCTATTATTATACCAATAAATAGCTTATATATGATAGATGAAATGAGAAAAACTTATATAATACATTTGATTTTATAAAATCACATATAAGTTTCTATCCATAACCTTAACTTTGAATGTACGTTTGGCTTAATAATAGGCATAAGTTAGCTTTATACAGTTCTTTAGATAAATATTGTATATGCTGTATAGAAAATAATTCTATATAATCATGTTGATTCAGGAGTGTATAAATTGACTGGTAATTATCTGAGGTGAAACAAACAGGATAATCACGGAAATGAGAACATTTCTTGAAGTAAAAAACAAGCAATTTGGGAATCAGAGACAATTTGAATTAAACAATAGTGAGAATCCATAAAATATATAATTTCTTTTTTTAAAATTTTAATTTTGCTACATTTTTAATAAATCTACTATTATAAATAGTAATACAATATATTAAAATCAGCAAAATCAATTATAATATCTATGTTAGTTCAACTTCATAGGAGAAATGAGTAATGCAAGATGCTATTACTACGATTGTAAATCGTTACGATTTAATAGGAAAATATTTAGATAAGACAGCAATAGAAAAATTAAATAGTTACTTCTTAACTGCTTCAAATAGAATAAAAGCTACAGAAATCATTAACTGTCAAGCAACTAAAATAATTAAAGAAGCTGCTGCAAGGCTGTATGAAGAACAACCTGAACTTTTAAGACCTGGTGGAAACTCTTATACAACAAGAAGATATGCTGCTTGCTTACGGGATATTGAATATTATTTAAGATATGCAAGTTACGCAATAGTTGCTGCAGATACTAATATTTTGAAAGAACGTGTCTTAGATGGACTGCGAGATGTATATAATTCATTAGGTGTTCCCATTGCACCTACTGTAAGAAGTATTAAGCTTTTACAAGAAGTTACGGAAGAAGAGATTAAATCACAAAATAGTGATACAATCAATTGTGTTGTTGAACCATTTGAATATATGATTAAAAACTTAAGTGAAGAAAATATATAAATTATTACAATAGTACAAGTATTGTAGAAAAAATAAATGGGTGAAAGTATTTCATTAATGTATATATGCAAAAATAGATTTTATATATTTTATATAAAGGTCAAAAAGATTAAGAATATAAATAATCTATTTAATTAAATACATATGTTTTTCGTCAAATATAAAAAGAATGCTCCAAAAAAGTTTAAATAGTGTAATAATTCAATTAATTAGTTTGTTTTTAGGTTTTTTTTTGTCAACCGTATTTTCAACTATTCCTTCACAAACAGGCGATTGGGGAATAGTCACAGCATCTTTCATAGTGACGATTAATGAAATTATTAGTAAGAATATATATAAGTATATTAAGACAAAATACACGTTGTTAAGTATTCGTATTTTAAACTATACAAGAATAGGAATCGTTTATGGATTATTTGTAGATGCTTTTAAATTAGGTAGTTAAAAAACTATGATGATAATGATAAATAACAATATAAACTAAGATAGTTACTGATAATCTAAATTCACGTGTCTTATAGTTTATAAGAATTAACTAATAATTTTTTGTTTAAAATCTCTTGAAAAGAATTCAAGTATATATTATATTAATACACTATGATTAAAATTAAATAATGTATTAAAATATAATATTAATTAGTATGAAAATCAAAAAATTATTAGTTTTTTAATCTCTAAAATTAAAATTTTTATAAAAAGTAATTTATACTGGTAATGACGAAACATCATTAACCATACTTAAAAATAAAGCTGGATCACCTGCTTTCGGCTGCTGTTCTTGAGGTCTAAATTTTCGTACTGGTCCAACCCACAATAATTGAGGCATTCCTTGTTTCATTGAAAAGTCTTTACCCATACGAGGAGTCTTTAAATTAAATGGTACTTCACCCTTACTTCTTTGTGCTATCACACGTCTTCTTTGGAATGGTACAGTATTATCTCCAAAATTTTCTGCATATTCATCACTATCCAGTAAAGCACTAAAAAAAGCTTTTAAACCTTTAGAAGCAATTATGATTGAAAAAGCCAGTTTTTCTCTTTCATTATATACATCTCTTCCTAATACTCTTTGAATACACATTTCAACGAAACGATAATTATTATTCACATTATAATTCAAACTAAAAAAAGATTCAGATAATAACAATCCCTTGACAAAATCTTTAACTTTAATTTGATTAAATCTTAATTGTGACTCTAAAAAAGGCTGTGCTGTTCTACTTAAAATTTGATGTTCACTAAAAATTTGTCTATAAGCTGCCCAAATTATTTCATCCATTTCTAGTGCTGCTGGAACATCATCTGTAGTATATATTTTAGGCTGCTCTTCACCAGGCAAATATTCAAAACCATCTACTCGTTGGTTTTGGGTAGATAATGAATAATTTAGTAAAGGTATAGACATAAAAATCTCCTAATTAATGTAACAGATAAAATATTGACCTGAACTTATATCAAGTATTAAAGTACATAAGTATTATAGTAAAATAATATTTTTAATAACTTATTGCAATTGCACTTCTTGAAACTCAATATTATTATATGCATACTTATAATAATATAATATTATACTAGAATTAACGGACAAAATAATTTTTTAGTCAGTTAATGATTGCGATCTGACTTTTTTAATTTTAATTATTCAAAACTCAATCTTGTTTATTGTAAATTTTACAGTAAAAAATTAATAAATAACATGGAAAATAAAAACCAATTAACTCTTGAACAAGAATTTAGACTAGCACTTTATCGTCAAAAAATTCATAAGTTGAATGATAAACAGATTAGAACACATCTAATATTAACCCTTAAACAAATGATTGTTAAAGATAATATAATTAAGTATTTCATAAAGAATTCTTTATCCTAATCCTAGAAGATAGAAATTCAGAATATTAAATAATGTTAATTTGTTATATGAATAATTGTCTAAATAATTTATATTGTATTACTGATACTAATACATCAGCTGATCAATTAAAACATAACAGCTGAAACACATAAATCCTTTATATTAATTTTAAGGAGAACTTTATGCTTGATGCATTTTCTAAAGTTGTAATAACTTCAGACTCTAAGGCTGCTTATGTAGGTGGTAGTGATCTACAAGCTCTTAAAACTTTTATCTCAGAAGGTAACAAAAGATTAGATGCTGTTAATTCAATTGTTGCTAATGCTAGTTGCATCGTCTCAGATGCAGTTTCAGGGATGATCTGTGAAAATCCAGGACTTATAGCTCCTGGTGGAAATTGTTATACTAACCGCAGAATGGCGGCTTGTTTGCGTGACGGAGAAATTATCTTAAGATATATTTCTTACGCTCTTCTTGCAGGTGATGGTTCTGTTCTAGAAGATCGTTGTTTGAACGGCTTAAAAGAAACTTATATAGCTCTTGGAGTTCCTACTAATTCTTCTATAAGAGCTGTTAATATTATGAAAGCTGCAGCTGTTGCATTTATCTCTAATACAGCTTCTAAAAGAAAAATGGATACGACTAGCGGAGATTGTTCAGCATTGTCTTCAGAAGTTTCTACCTATTGCGACAGAGTGTGTTCAGCTATTAGCTAAAATAATACTAAATATAACTATATTAACAAGCTTGTATAAGCTATAGATGTCTTAATCCAGAAGGAGATAAATTATGAAATCAGTTATTACTACTGTAATTAGTGCAGCTGACGCTGCTGGACGCTTCCCATCTAGTTCTGACCTTGAATCTGTACAAGGTAATATTCAACGAGCTTCTGCAAGATTAGAAGCAGCAGCAAAATTGGCTGATAATCATGATGCAGTTGTCAAGGAAGCAGGAGATGCTTGTTTTGGAAAATATTCGTATTTAAAAAATTCAGGTGAAGCTGGAGAAAACCAAGAAAAAGTTAATAAATGCTATAGAGACTTAGATCACTACATGAGGCTAGTTAATTATTCATTAGTTGTAGGAGGTACTGGACCTCTTGATGAATGGGCTATTGCTGGTGCTCGTGAAGTATATCGAGCATTAAATCTCCCAACTTCAGCTTATGTTGCAGCTTTTGTATTTACTCGTGACAGATTATGTGTTCCTAGAGATATGTCTGCACAAGCAGGAGTGGAATATACAACTGCATTAGATTATATCATTAATTCTTTGTCATAAAATGACAATTTATTTAAACTTGCTTTAAGCAAAGCTTTAAACAACTAAAATGGGGAATTACCATTTTAGTTGTTTTTTTATGAAACTTTATTAAAAATGAATTAATTCGAATGTAAGAGTCTTAAATTAAGATATGATATATTTATTAACAGACTGAATAAATATACACATAGGGTATTAATGGAAAATAATTGTATTAATATATCTTTCGCACTGTTTCTGATCAACTTGATGATATACTGGATTAATATCGCATTCAAGAGATCAACTGTCTTATACAAATTAGGCAATATAATTAATGTAAATATTAGTTTACTACTTACCATTTCTCTTATCTTAAGGTGGATACAAAATAGCTATTTTCCTTTAAGTAATTTATACGAGTCATTAATTTTTTTAACATGGGGACTAAGCTTTTTACAAGTAATTTTAGAACAGCAAAATAAAAGATCATTTATAGGAGCTATTACTACACCAATAGGTTTGTTTACTCTAGGCTTTGCTAGTTTATCATTACCTGAAAACATGAAACAAGCTTCACCTTTAGTACCAGCCTTAAGATCTAATTGGTTAATGATGCATGTGAGCGTAATGATGATTAGCTATGCGACCTTAATATTAGGATCCTTGTTATCTATCTTGTTTCTTGTATTATATAATATTAAGAATAAAACAAATACTAACCTAAAACTCAATTACGCAACACAACAATTAAGTAGAATAACTCTTTTACAAAGTATAGATAATTTAAGCTACCGAGTAATTGGACTTGGCTTTCCATTACTAACTATCGGTATTATAGCTGGAGCTGTATGGGCTAATGAAGCATGGGGATCTTACTGGAGTTGGGATCCTAAAGAAACTTGGGCATTAATAACTTGGTTGGTTTTTGCAGCATATTTACATTCTAGATTAAACAAAGAATGGCAAGGTCAAAAACCGGCAATATTAGCTTCTATAGGATTTGTTATTGTATGGATTTGTTATTTAGGAGTTAATTTTTTAGGTCAAGGTTTACATAGTTATGGTTGGTTTCTATAATAAACAAATACATTATGTTAATTCTTGTCTAATTTTTAGATAACTATCAAATATCAACATATAATATGTATATATTGCTTGTTATTAAAAGAATATCTAACACAAATATGAACATAGAAACTTTAATTGGTATTATTCCACATACATCTACTTGGTCAGCATCGAGCGCTGTTATTATGATTATCTGTAACCTTATATGTATAGGTTTGGGAAGATATGCGATAAAAGTTAGGGGATTAGGTCCTTCTATACCGAGCCTAGGCTTAAAAGGATTTGGTCTTCCTGAGTTATTAGCTACAACAAGTTTAGGACACATAATTGGAGCTGGTACAATTATTGGCTTAAGCAGTATAGAAATTATTAATTAAAAGATTAAATAATGAAGATTTTTAGGATAAACTCAAATCTTTTTTATTTTTAATATTCCATATTTCAAAAGAATAAGTTTAAGACCCTTCGTAAAAAGTTCCTATCTTTCGAAACTTATTATACCTAAGTTCTTTTCTTTTAGACGGGATTATTTTGGCAAGAATATTTAACTCAATTATCAAAGATTCTTTAAGAATGCATCCTGCTTGATAAGGATTAGATTGAGATCCACCCACAGGTTCTTTTACTATCTCATCAATTATACCTAAAATCTTTAAATCAGCAGAGGTTATTTTTAATGCTTCTGCTGCATCTAATGAACGCTTACTATCTTTCCATAAAATGGCTGCACAAGCTTCTGGGGTTGCAACAGTATATACTGCATACTCAAGCATTAATATTTTATCACCTATTCCAATTCCTAAAGCACCTCCTGAGCCTCCTTCTCCTAAGATTGTACAAATAATAGGAACATCAAAAGAAAACATTTCTCTAAGATTAACAGCAATAGCTTCGCCTTGACCTAATTTTTCGGCATCTATACCAGCCCAAGCACCAGGAGTATCAATAAAAGTTAATATAGGAAAATTGAATTGGTTTGCATGCTGCATTAAACGTAAAGCTTTACGATAACCTCCTGGAGATGCCATGCCAAAATTTCTTAACACATTATCTTTTGTATCTTTGCCTCTTTGATGACCCACAAAAATAACTGTATGATTATCTAGCTTACCTATACCTCCAACTAGAGCAGGATCATCTTTACCTCCTCTATCTCCGTGCAACTCAAGCCACTGATTCATAATATAAGGCATATAATCTAGAGTTGTTGGTCTGTCTGCTTGACGTACTAAATGCAATCTTTGCAAAGGAGTCAAAGATTGAAATATATTATATTTTATGGTGGATAATTGTTTTCTGAAGAAACTGATTTCTTTTTCCAAACTCACTTGTTGGTGTTTAGATATTTTTCTCAACTGCTGTATCTCATATTCTAATTCTAAAACAGGTTTCAAAAAATCTAATGATAAAGATTTACGAGTTGTCATAGTAAATTGAATTAATAAATTAAAAATATTGATCTAGATAATAAATAGATTGTTTTATAGCTAATTCAAAAAAAAGTGAAATAAATAATTATACATCAAAGTTGTTACATTCGCCATATTATCTGTAAAATCTATAAACTCATTCGAAATATAAAGTGTATTCTGAAAAAATAAATTAGCCAACTGGAAAAGTCTAGGATCATCAAAACGTTGAGAAATTCTTGTAGCAGCTCTCACTAAATCATCATAATTCAATCCTCTTTCGCCTTTTATATAATCATAATGGCATAAAAACATAGATTTTGCGCAGGCTTTTGTAAATACATCAAGATTTTTTGTATCTTGAATATTTATATTTTCTAAAGGTGTTATATCAATAACAGTATCATTTAACAGTCCCGTTTGAGTTGTTTCAACTAAAGAATTTTTAGGAATCAAGATAGAAGATAGATTAATACTAACTTTAGCAAGTACATAATTATACTTGATTTGAATTTTATTAACATAACCTATACTAATACCTCTCATTAAAACCCCAGATCCTTCTTTTAACCCATATCCATTATTAAATAAAATAAAAAAGGAATAACTGTTTTTTTTTTATTTTTAAACTAAAAGAAAAAATCAAAAAAATCAATATAAAGATACAGAATGAGATAACACTACTTAAATGTTTCTTTGTTTGATCTATTTTTGCTTTAACCATAAAAAAACCTTATAAACATAAAATAAAATATCAGATTATTCTCTAAATATATGTCTGACATACTTTAAGATGATTAATATCAAATATATGAGGGCTTATTATTAATGCTTTAGAAGAAGATTGCATAAAAAATACAATCTCATAAATATATAAAACCATATCATAGATGGAATAATAGTTAGATAGCACAGATCCGATACCAATAATGGAAAAACTATCAGCAACTGCAGAAGAAGCATAATTAATAGAGTCGATCATACTCGACCTTTTGATATTAGTATCAAAAGGTCGATTTTTTTTTGTTGAATATCCTTCACTTTGAATTGTAGACATACCTATTTTTTCGAGTAAAAATGCAAGATTAATTTGTTCTGACAGTAAAAATGTGTGAGGTATAGTAACAGAAATAGGAATATTGTGTATTAAATTTTTTGTTTCTTGAGCTAGATTTAAAATTTGTTTAGCAGATAAAAAAATTTTCTTATGATAGAAAACATCAAAATTACCTATTTCTACCATATCTGCTCCTTTCGTAGCACAACTAAATAAATCTAATGGGTCTATAGAAGAAACACATACTGGAATATTAGTGATTGATTTAACTATAGATAATATTTCAGTATTAGCAGCTATATCAATAAAACTGGCTTTACCCAATTCTGCTGCTTTTGTTATTTTAATTACAGAATAAATAGAAAAATTATTCAATCCAACTATAATTTTAACTGTTTTTTGTTTTATAATACTTTGTGGTAATTCAAAAGGTAATAAACTTTTCATGGTTGAAAAAATCAATAATTTAAGGCCTCACTAACAATATTTTTATTTCAAATTAGAACATTTATGAAATTAGTCTATTGATTGTCATATTTAAATATTATGATCAATAAACTAATCTCACAACTTAATACAGGTCTAGTATTTTAGAATTCTAATAGGCTAGTCCCATACTCCGTGTCGTTTCAGCTCCTAAATAAACTCTTACACTTAAGAAGTCTGTTGGACAAGCTGTTTCACAGCGTTTACAGCCTATACAATCTTCTGTCCTGGGGGCAGAGGCAATTTGACCAGCTTTACAGCCGTCCCAGGGGACCATTTCTAATACATCGCACGGGCATGCCCGTACACACTGTGTACAGCCTATACAAGTATCATATACTTTAACACTATGAGCCATAGGGATTAGCTTTACCTTAATAATTAAAAATTTAGTAATATACGTATTATATAAAATTAACACATCTGAAAATTATCAAATCTTACGTTATAAGAATATAATTTCATCTTAATATAAAGTATGCATTAATATCTATTAAAAAATTAAAAACTTCATAAAACGTCAAATGTTATTTGATTAAGTGAGTATTAAATTTTAATACAATTTAATTGATAATCGCTCGATAAGATGAACAAGAAATATTGGTTAAGGCTGTATTAGATTCTGAAGGAGGAATAATTTGCCAAAACATAGGTAAACATTTTGACCAATTGTCTAAAATATGCTTTGCTTTTAAGCTTTTAGTTTTTATCTCATAAAGCTCTATAATATTTTTTAATTGTTTTTCTCCTTCATAAGTTTTAATTCTTTGATGCTTTACAATTTGTTGATTAATTTTAGATTCTATATTATTATCTTCATCTAAAAAATAAGCTAAACCACCTGTCATACCAGCACCTATGTTTCGCCCAGCTGAACCAAGCACAACTACTAAACCTCCTGTCATATATTCGCAAGCATGGTCGCCAACTCCTTCAACTACAGAATGAGCTAATGAATTTCTTACAGCAAATCTTTCACCAGCTTGACCGCTAACAAACAGATAACCACCTGTTGCTCCATATAGACATGTATTACCAATAATAACTGGCTTTACTCCATTAAGCATAGTATTAACTTCAGGAACAACAATTATTTCTCCTCCATTCATACCTTTACCTACATAATCATTTGCTTCACCAACAAGACTTAGATGCATTCCCTTTATAATAAAAGCACCAAAACTTTGTCCTGCCGCACCTGTAAAGTTTAGTTGTAAATTACCTTTAAAACCTTTATTACCGTATTTTTTAGCTATAAAACCAGATATTCTCGCACCGACTGTTCTATCTGTGTTCAAAATATCAACTTTTTTATTTACATCTTTTTGTTCTTCAATAGCTTGGAGAATTGTTGGATTATTTAATAAAGTATCATCTAAAACCTTACCATTATCGTGTATTGCCTTATTTACAATATGATGATAAATAGGAGCACTCAATAATGGAGCTAAACTTAAATAATTGGTTTTATTCAAATTTTTATGCTGATACTTCATCAGTTCAGTGCGCCCTACAATATCTGATAAAGATACATAACCTAAATAAGATAAAATTTCTCTTACTTCTTGAGCAACAAAAATGAAAAAATTAACTAAATCAGCAGGTATACCTGGATAGCGTTTTCTTAAGTCTTCTCTCTGAGTAGCTACACCAACAGGGCAGTTATTAGTATGACATATACGAGCCATAACACAACCGGTAGCTATCATAGCTATTGTTCCAAAGCCAAACTCTTCTGCACCCATTAAAGCTGCTAAAACTATATCTTTCCCTGTTCTTAAACCTCCGTCTACTCTTAGAATGACTCTACTTCTTAATTGATTATCAACTAAAGTTTTATGTACTTCTGATAGACCTAATTCCCATGGACATCCAGCGTGCTTAATAGAACTTAAAGGAGAGGCACCTGTTCCACCATCGTGTCCAGAAATTTGAATAATATCAGCATTTGCTTTTGCAACACCTGCTGCAATTGTACCAATTCCCATCTCCGCAACTAATTTAACAGAAACTTTTGCTGCTGGATTAATTTGATGTAAGTCAAAAATTAGCTGTGCTAAATCCTCAATAGAATAAATATCATGATGAGGCGGAGGAGAAATTAAGGTAACACCTGGTTTGCAATTACGCAATTGCGCAATATAAGGACTTACTTTTTTACCTGGTAATTGCCCACCTTCTCCAGGTTTTGCCCCTTGAGCAATTTTAATTTCTAATTGCTGAGCATTCATTAAATACTCTGGTGTTACACCAAAACGACCAGACGCAATTTGCTTAATAGCAGAACTAGCAATATCATTACTTTTCAGACCTTTCAAATGCGCAAAACTAGTTGAGACACCCGAAATATCTATATCTGCAATAGGTGAAAAACGAGTATGATCTTCTCCACCTTCTCCGGAATTAGATTTACCTCCAAGTCTGTTCATAGCAATAGCCAAAGTTTCATGCGTTTCACGCGAAAGAGCCCCTAAAGACATTCCACCTGTACAAAATCTTTTTACAATAGATTCGACTGATTCTACTTTATTAATATCTATAGGCTCACGATGATCAACAAAAGTTAATAGATCTCTTAAATTAGTAGGTGGACGATCTTGTAATAAATGTTTATATTTTTTATAAAGAGAAAAATCCTGATTACGGACGGCCTTATGTAATGTTTTAGACATCTCAGGATTATTTACATGATATTCAGCACTTGGTCTATATTGAACATAGCCTAAATTAGGTAATTTCTTAGAAATCTTCATATTAATTATATTGTTATATGAAGTAACAATGCTTAAAGCTAATTCATCTAAATTAATACCGTCTAAAGATGAGGTTGTTCCTTTAAATGCTAAATTTACTACATCTTTACCTAAACCTAATATCTCAAATATTTGAGCACCATGGTAACTAGACAGTAAAGAGATTCCCATTTTAGATAAGATCTTCAATAAACCCATCTCTATAGCAGAACGATAGTTATCTTGTGCTTCTGTTAAGGTAATCTTAGATAACTTAAGATTAGACATTAACTTCTGTGTTCTAGGATTATGCCACCATTGTCTTACTGTCAAAAATGCCATATAAGGACATATAGCGCTAGCTCCATAACCTATTAAACAGGCAAAATGGTGAGTACTCCAACATTGAGCTGTATCTACAACTATAGATACTTTATGTCTTAAATTAAGAGATATTAAATAATGATGAACAGCACCAACTATCAATAAAGGTGGTAAAAATGCTTTTTTTTCATCTAAAGTATCTACACGATCACTTAGTATAACAATCTCAAAACCTTTATTTGTTAATTGAGCGGTTTCTATACAAATTTCTTTAATTCTGTTAAGAAAGTTAACATTATCTGGATCTTGAACAAAGAATGTATTAATGGTGGAAACAGATAAAGTATATTGCGATAATTTTGTAAGCTCACTTTCATTTAAAATAGGAGAATCCAGTTTAATTGATTTAGCCATATAATCACGAGGCTCTAAAAAATTACCTTTTGACCCTAAATAAGTTGTTAAAGACATGACTAAACTTTCTCTTAAAGGATCAATAGCTGGATTGGTGACTTGCGCAAAGCGTTGTTTAAAGAAATCATATAATAGATGAGGCTTTTCTGACAAAATAGCTAAAGGAGTATCGTCGCCCATACAGAAAGTAGGCTCTTTTGCTGAACTAGCCATATGCTCTATTATTAACTCTACATCTTCATTGGTATAACCAAATGCCGTATGAAAGCGCATCATAACAGACGGATCAATCATAAAATCTTGCAAATAGTTTTCCCGTGATAAATGCTTTTGATATGCATCAAGCCACTTTTTATAAGGAAATTTACTGGCTACAGACTGCTTCACAGTCCAATTATCTAAAATCAGATTATTTACTATATCGACACAAATCATTTGACCTGGGCCTAATCTACCTTTTTGAGTAATTTCACCTAGATTCTTATCTAACACGCCAACTTCTGACGATAAACTAATGAAACCATTACTAGTAATCACATAACGAGCAGGACGTAGTCCATTTCTATCTAAAGTTGCTCCTATGACTTTACCATCACTAAAAACAACTAGTGCAGGTCCATCCCATGGTTCTTGAAGGTTATTATGATATTCATAAAAATCTATAATTTCTGGAAAATTTTCTAATGCTGGCTGATTCTTATATGCCTCTGGAATTAAAATCATAAGTGATTCTTGAGGACTTTTACCAGATTGTATCAATAATTCTAATACAGCATCTAAATTTGCTGAGTCACTATTTTGAAAATTAGTAATGGGTCTTAAAGAATCAAAATCTTCTCCACTATAACTTTCTTGGAATAAAGACTCTTTCGACTGCATCCAGTTTAAATTACCAAGTAGCGTATTGATTTCTCCATTATGTGCCATAAATCTCATCGGCTGAGCCAAGGGCCATTTAGGCATAGTATTTGTACTAAACCTTCTATGATACATTGCAAAGTTACTTTCATAATTTATATTACATAAATCTAGATAGTATTTTGACAAAACTGCTGACTGCACCATTCCCTTATAAATAATAATACGAGAAGAAAAAGAACAAAAATAGAACTGTTTATTAAGATGTAAATGAGACTGAGCAACTAATTTTTCTATTTTTTTTCTTGTAATAAATAAAATTTTCTCTAATTGGTCACCATAAAGGTCTCTAGATTTTACAAAAAATTGCATTACTAAAGGTTGATTAGCTTTAGCTTGAAAGCCTAATACGCTATCGTTGACAGGAACAATACGCCATTTTAAAAAATCAAAACCATTTAAACCAACAACCCATTCTACTATTTTTTGAATAGATTCGATTTTTTCATGTGGCATAAACAACATCGCCACACCTAAGTGATCTACATCATAATCCGGTAAAACATCTGATAATATTTTCCATGGAATTTGAGTCATAATACCGGCACCATCCCCTGAAACCCTATCAGCACTACAACCTCCTCTGTGTTCCATACAATTTAGTGCATTCAAAGCTTGTTTAACAATAGTATGAGATGGAGCGTATTTAATACGCGTAATAAAGCCAACACCACACGCATCTTTTTCAGAAGACAGAAAAGGATATTTATATAAGTTATTCAATTGGTAGTTATTATATTTTGATGCTTGCATATTCAATTTTTTATTTAACTTAAGATTATATATTCATTATCTATTATTCATCCTCTATTCAATCACTGAAAATTTATATATATAAAACATATAGACTTATCTAGTAATATATAGTAGAAGGAATAAATTATTCATTCTATGTCATTAACAATAACATAAGGCTATTGGTATAGTATTACATATATTCAAATAAAAGATGCAAATGTAAAATCAAATTTTGATTATACTATCCATCCATAAATAATTTAGTTATCAGTAATTACTCAGTAACTCACTATTTATTTAATATATAATTAATATATAAACTATGTATAATCACTCGCAATTACATGAAGTCATATATAAAACAGAAGAATTACTGAATACTTCTAATAATCGATATAAAATCACTATCCAAATAGCAAATCGTGCTAAAAGAAAAAAATATGAAGATTTAGACATTATAGATGATCCAACAGTTAAACCTATTATTCGTTCTATATTAGAAATGGTAGATGAAATGACTCAGCCAGAAATTATAAGTGATTAAATTATAAATTTATTACAGAACAATTTGTTTGTAATATTTTTTAAAAAAAAAGTTAAAATAAATCAGTATAATACTTAAATAAGTACTGATCAGCAATTATCGCTTGAATTTCAAATATATGTATAAACAAACACACATATTATGTGATTAGTTCTTTAGTATTAAATTATTTTATTTACATACTTTTTAATTTAAGGAGAATATTTGTATGTTAGATGCATTTGCAAAAGTGGTAGCTCAAGCCGATGCTAGAGGAGAATTCTTAAGTAACACACAATTAGATGCTCTAGCAAACATGGTTACTGAAGGAAATAAAAGACTTGACATTGTTAATAAAATTAATTCGAATGCCTCTGCAATCGTTACAAATTCTGCGCGTGCATTATTTGCTGAACAACCACAACTAGTTCAACCTGGAGGTAATGCATATACTAATCGTAGAATGGCTGCCTGCTTAAGGGATATGGAAATTGTTCTTAGATACGTAAGTTATGCTATGATTGCAGGCGATTCAAGTGTACTAGATGATAGATGTTTAAATGGTTTAAGAGAAACATATCAGGCTTTGGGTACTCCCGGCACCTCTGTTGCTGTTGCAATACAAAAGATGAAAGAAGCTGCAATAAGCTTAGCAAATGATTCAAGCGGTATAACAATAGGAGACTGTAGCTCCTTAATTGCTGAATTAGGCGTATACTTTGATAGAGCAGCTGTTGCTGTAGTGTAACAATTAATATTCATAAATAAGCCAAAGTTAAAAACCATTAGTAAGGAATTTTGAATCATGAAAACACCTATAACAGAAGCTATAGCATCAGCTGATAGCCAAGGAAGATTTTTAAGCAACGGTGAACTACAATCAATTAATGGACGCTACCAAAGAGCATCTGCTAGTTTAGAAGCAGCAAGGTCATTAACAAGTAATGCACAAAGATTAATTACAGGAGCTGCTCAATCGGTTTATACTAAATTTCCATTCACAACACAGATGCCAGGACCTACTTACGCATCTAGTGCAATAGGCAAAGCAAAATGTGCAAGAGATATAGGATATTACTTGAGAATGACCACATACTGTCTCGTAGTAGGAGCAACAGGACCTATGGATGAATATTTAATCGCAGGATTAGAAGAAATTAACCGTAGTTTCGAATTATCACCAAGCTGGTATATAGAAGCCCTACAATATATCAAAAACAGCCATGGTCTTGCAGGACAAGCAGCTAATGAAGCAAATACATACTTAGATTATGCAATTAATGCATTAAGTTAAATATACTTATAGTTTAATAAATTTATTTCAAAAACAAAAATATGTATATATAATTATGTACATATTATCTCATATTTTAAATAAGATCTAATTTTTTTGTATTACAAGTACTATCATAAAAATATAGAGTAGATCAAATAATATACATATTTTTAAGAATATCAATTAAAATTTTACTTAAAAATCAATAAATACGATTAGGATCTTTTTCTTGTTGACAACAAATATTTCTATAACGTTCATTCTTAACTTTATACTATGAAACCTGTTATTTTAACTATTCTTGATGGCTGGGGATACTCACAAAAAATCCAAGGAAATGCTATTCTGCTAGCAAATACTCCTACTATGGATAAACTATGGGCAAACTGCCCACATAGCTTACTAGAGGCTTCAGGACAAGATGTAGGTTTACCTGAAGGACAAATGGGAAATTCAGAAGTAGGGCACACGACCATAGGAGCAGGCAGAATTATTAATCAAGATCTGGTACGTATTAATAAATCTATTGAAGATAAATCATTCTTCGATAACGAAATTATTAATAACATATGTCAGAAAATCAAGTATTACACTACAAAACTACATTTGATTGGACTTTGTTCTGATGGAGGCGTACATTCTCATATTAAACACTTATTTGCATTACTTGATATAGTAACAAAATACAATATCCAGATTTGCATACATGTTATTACAGACGGAAGAGATACTTCGCAGTATAAATCCAAAACTTTTATTAAAGAAATTAATCATTATATTAAAAAATTTGATCGTGTCAATATTTGCACAATTAGTGGAAGATACTACAGCATGGATAGAGATTGTCGTTGGGCAAGAACAGAAAAAAGTTATAAAACATTGCTTAGCAAGCAATTGGAACTTACCACAGATCCTGTGTCAATAATAAATGAGTATTATCAACAAAATATATCAGATGAATTCATACCCCCAACTAGGATATACAAAGGAAATATAGAAAATAACGATGGTATTATATTTTTTAATTTCAGACCAGATAGAATGCGACAACTAATACAATCGTTTACTAAATGCACATTTAAGGGATTTAAGACAAAACAATTTGAAAGTTTAGAGATAATCACATTTACAGAATATGATGCTAGTTTAAATATACAAGTAGCATTTCCTCCGAGAAAAAAAATTAATTTTATTGGAGAAGTTGTATCCAAGTATGGCTTAAAACAATTGAGACTAGCCGAAACAGAAAAATATGCACATGTCACTTACTTTTTTAACGGAGGTACTGAAGAGCCTTTTCCAGGTGAAGATAGACAACTAGTTCCTAGTCCTAAGGTTGAAACATATGATTTGGATCCTGAGATGTCAGCTAGACAATTAACTGAAAATGCAATCAATGCCATAAACAAAAATACATATGCATTGATCGTAATAAATTATGCTAATCCAGACATGGTAGGACATACAGGTAATCTAGATGCAACTATTAATGCTATTGAAAAAATTGATGCATGTATACACAAACTGTGGATAGCATCTCAAAGGATGAATAATACTTTAATAATTACAGCAGATCATGGTAATGCTGATCGTATGATAGACCAATATGATGAGCCATGTACATCTCACAGCACTAATCCTGTACCATTTATACTAGCTGAAGAATATAGTATTTATAAGAAAAATTTAAGAAACAGAGGTAATTTAGCTGACATTGCACCTACCATTCTAGAATTATTAAATTTAGAGATTCCAATTGAAATGAATGGTAAATCTTTATTACAACCACAAACAAAAATCAAATGTAATTAACTTTTTATAAATATTAAAAATATCAAGGCATAAAGATTATCATTTTCAATTTTTTGAATTTGAATTTATTAAATAAAATACATGAATATTAACTTATCTAAGTCATTCAATTACATTATTAATCTACCGTTAAAGAATTTAAATTCATTAAATGAACAAACTTATCATTTGATTCCTCCAGAATGGAAATTTATTCTTATGAGCGATGGATCATTTACTCAAAATTTAAATTCGTTGACAAAACAAGAAATAATAACTTGTCCAACATATATAAAACACCAGTATATCAATAAACAAATAAATATCAGGGAAGTTTATCTACAAGATGATTCAAAAACAAATCTGGCATTTGCAAGATCTAAATGGATATTACAGATAAATAATCAAACATATAACAAGGTAGATAACAAAGAACCTATAGGGAAATCACTAATTAAAGATCAGGCAGATATTTACAAAGATATACATGAAATATATTATGGATATTCTATATACTTAGAACACATTTTTAATACCGTAGAGCCTATATGGGGTAGAAAATATACTATATATTATGAGTATAAACCTATCACCACTATACAAGAATTTTTTTCTCCTTATATAATATCATTTTTCTAATTTTAATCATTAATCAATATAATAAATATGCTAAATTTTTTTCAAAAAACTAAGTTAAATAAATTCCAAAATACAATCAACAAAATTCGTCAAATAGAAAATATATTAAAGAATTATTCAGATAAACAATTAAAAAAACAAACCATTAAGCTTAAGAGAAGTATCAGCCAAAACTGTGATTTAACACAAATATTACCAGAGTCTTTTGCAACTGTTAAAGAAGCAATTAAAAGATCTACAGGAATGAGTTTATTCGATGTCCAATTAATCGGAGGTATTGTATTACATCAAGGTAAAATAGCTGAGATGAAAACAGGAGAAGGAAAAACTATTGTGGCTATTACAACAGCCTATCTAAATGCTTTAACTGGCAAAGGTGTACATATTATTACAGTAAACGACTATTTAGCCCAACGAGATTCAGAACTAGCTCGAAAAATTTGTCTATATATAGATTTAACAGTAGGTTTAGTCACACAATCTATGAATTATGAAGAAAAAAAACAAGCATATGCTTGTGATATTACATATATTACTAACAGTGAATTGGGTTTTGATTATCTTAGAGATAATATGGCTATAGAATTAAAACAAATAGTACAAAGAGGATTTAATTTTGCCATTATTGATGAAGTAGACTCTATATTAATTGACGAAGCCAGAACACCACTTATTATATCTGGTCCTTTTAGTGTAGAAATAGATAAATATAAAAAATCAACCTTTATTGCCAATATACTAAAAAAAGATTTAGATTATAAAATAGACGAAAAAAACAAAAATATCACTTTAACAGAACACGGTATTAGTCAATGTGAAAACATTTTAAATATAGATAACTTATATGACATTAATAATTCTTGGATACAGTACTTGTTAAATTCTTTAAGAGCAAAAGATCTGTTTTTAAAAAATCAACATTATATTATTAAAAATAACGAAGTAATTATTGTTGATGAATTTACAGGAAGAATAATGCAAGGTAGGAGATGGAGTGACGGATTACATCAAGCCATCGAATCAAAAGAAAATATTCCTATTCAACAAGAGAATAGGACATTGGCGTCAATTACGTATCAAAATTTGTTTTTACTGTACGATAAACTATCAGGCATGACTGGTACAGCTAAAACAGAAGAAACAGAATTAGACAAAATATATAATCTTGAAGTCTTAGAAATACCTACAAATAAAGTATGTAAAAGACAAGACTTACCCGATTTAGTATATAAAACAGAATACAAAAAATGGGAAGCTATAGCAAATGAGTGCTTTGATATGTATCATATTGGTCGACCAACACTTATTGGAACAACTAACGTAGAAAAATCTGAATTGCTCGCAAAAATATTAATAGAACTGCAAATACCTTTTAACTTACTTAATGCAAAACCAGAAAATGTTTCAAGAGAAGCAGAAATTATCACACAAGCAGGCAGAAGAAAGACAATAACTATATCTACCAATATGGCTGGACGGGGAACAGATATTATATTAGGTGGTAATCCGGAAGCTTTATCAAAACTTGCAATGAAATACTATATAGAGAATAAACTAGGAATAGAAAATAAGTATCAATTAAATGATATAGAAAATACAATTAAAAATATAATGAACAGCTATTCAGTAAATATACAAAAATTAGATATTTATAACTATGAAAATATAAATCAAGAAAAAATAAAATATTATATTGATAAAATACTCGAAGATAAACACACTAGAAAAAATGAAGAAGAAAATTTGCAAAAACTTTATTTAGATATATTAAAAATATATAAACATATTTGTTACGAAGAAAAACAGAATGTATTAAAATTAGGGGGTTTATATGTAATAGGAACAGAAAGACATGAATCAAGAAGAATAGATAATCAATTGAGGGGCAGAGCGGGTAGACAAGGAGATGTAGGTACATCACGTTTTTTTTTAAGCTTGCAAGATAATTTACTAAGAATTTTTGGGGGAGATAAAATATCTCAACTAATGGAAAACTTAAATATTGATGAAGATACTCCTATAGAATCCATTATTCTAAGTAAAAGTTTAGATTCAGCGCAAAAAAAAGTCGAATCGTATTTTTATGACATAAGAAAACAATTATTTCAATATGATGAAGTAATCAATAATCAGAGACAAGCAATGTATGCAGAAAGAAAAAGAATACTAAAATCGAGCTTCACAAGAGATTGTATCATAGAATATGCAGAAAGCACTATCGATGAAGTATTGATCGCATTTTACCAAGAAGATAGTATAAAAAACAAAAAAGAGATTATAACAAAAATATATCAATTGTTAAACTTAACTGAAAATTTTGAATTAAATATTTTTTATAATATGAGCTATAAACAAATTCAACAATTTTTATATGAACAACTACGTATCAGTTATGACCTTAGAGAAAGCTATTTAGAACAATTAAGACCAGGTTTAATTAGAAAATTAGAGAAATATTATTTATTACAACAAATAGATAAAGCATGGCAAGATCATCTAGACAAAATGGCTTTACTTAGAGAGTCTATTGGATGGAGAAGCTATGGTCAACAAGACCCTTTAATAGAATATAAAAATGAAGCATTTTCTTTATTTATTAATATGGTTACGTATATAAGGCAAACTGTAACATACTTAACCATGCGCTCACGATTGATTATTAACATAAATAATTAAAATATTCATTGCAACAATGATTAGTATGTTTTTTACTTATTATGTCAAACTTGACATAAAGTATAAAATTTATTAATCTAAGTTAATGATAAAATAATGAGTAATCATTATAGTTCAACCCATAAAGCCCCCATCGTCTAGAGGCCTAGGACATCTCCCTTTCACGGAGGTAACGGGGATTCGAATTCCCCTGGGGGTATTATTAGTACTATAAAAATAGTTACTCTATAGTATTTTTTTTACTCATGGAAAATTTTAGTTTTTGACAAAAATCACCTAACGAATCTAGTATATCTTTTGGGAACTTACCAACCATATGATTAATCATAGCACTGCCTACAACTATACCATCTATATCCCAACTAATAATTTGAGATACTTGATCAGGACTATTAATACCAAACCCTAACATGATTAACTTATCTGTTTTGCTTTTAATAAAAGCAGCTAAGTTCTGAATTTTTAAGTCAAAGTCATCTCTAAAGCCTGTAACACCACAACTACTAACTAAATAAATACATCCAGGTGATTTAGATAAAATTAATTGAATTCTGGATTCTGAACTAGTAGGAGCAATAAATAAAATCAACTCCATGCAATATAAATTACATAATTCGAGTATATAATCTACTTCTTCTAATGGTAAATCTGGAATAATTAATCCTTTTGCTCCTGCTTGAGACATTTCACGAATAAACTTATCAACACCTCTAACCAAAATAGGATTATAATAAGTAAATATAATTATCGGAGAACTTAAATCAGGTACTACTGTTCTTAGTATATATAAAACCTGATCTATGTAAATTCCTTGCCTTAGGGCCACTTGAGAAGCTTCTTGTATAATAGGACCATCTGCTAGAGCATCAGAATAAGGTATACCTAATTCTATTAAATCTGCTCCTTTTTTATCTAACACTTTTAAAGCTTGCATAGATATATTAATATTTGGATAACCAGCTGTAATAAATGGAACTAAAGCGCAAGAAGAATTTTTACTACGTAAAAAGTTTGTTATTATATTCATAATTTAATTAGTAGAAGGTAAATAATTAAAGTTAAAAAATTGGGTTGCCCGGGATTCGAACCCGGAACTAATCGGTTAAAAGCCGAGTACTCTACCATTGAGTTAGCAACCCTACGTAACCCTATATCAAATAGATAACATAGTCTTTCTATAATATCAAGTTTAAATATTTAAGTAAATCATTAAAAATAATGAATTATACTGTGATAATGTCTACTTACTTACATGATAAATTTTTAAGTATCATACTAAAATATATAAAATTAATTAAACCTGTATCAATATTAATTGCTTTGTCTGGGGGAAAAGATTCTTTATGCTTAATAAAATTAATCGAAGATTTTAACAATACATATCATCATTTCAATAAAATTGAATATATATATATTGATCATCAATGGAGATCTGATTCAAAAAACAATATTAAACATTTACTTAATTATCTAGGATTAAGTAATCATTATTTATATATTTATCAGATTCATACAATAGATATTTCAGAATCAAAAATAAGACAAATAAGATATCAAATTATGCTTAGGCATGCAATACAAAATAAACAAGAAATTATTTTAACAGGACATAATCAAACAGATCAAGTAGAAACGTTTTTATTAAATTTAATAAGAGGCACGGGACCAGAAGGATTAAATAGCCTACTTTCTGAAAGAAAAGTAAAAGACAAAGTTCAGTTAATCAGACCGCTAATTCATATTAAAACGGGAGAGATTCTATGGTTTTGCCGTAAGTTTAACTTACCAATATGGTCAGATAAAACAAATTACTTTTACATAAATTCACGTAATCGCGTAAGAAATGAGCTTTTACCTTACTTAAAACAGTATTTTAATCCTAGAATAGAATATAGTATTATTAATTTTTTGAATATATGCTCTATAGAAAATGAGTATATTAAACAGAATTCTATAAAACTGTATCTTACGAGTCGGCATTCATATTATATAGCTTTAAATTGGAGCATTATAGCTAATCAACACTTAGCTTTACAAAAAAGAGTATTACATATATTTTTTTATCATAATTTCAATAAATATTTAAATAATTACATCTTAGAAAAATTACTCAAGATTACATATCTAAAGAAAATAGTTATAATATGGGAAAATTTAAAAATCAATATATATAAGAACTGGATTTATATTCAGTAGTTAAGTAAAGTAGGCAGATTAGAATTAATGTATAAATTAATATACTGAGAATAATTAATAAGATAAAAGTAATATCTATTTATTGAGTAATATAATTAACTTCAAAAAATAGTATAATAAAGATTGTATAGCATATATCTAAAGGATAATAAAACTATGATTAATTGGCAAGTTATCGGACAATTAACTTCACTCGCTATGATTGTATTAGTAGGACCGGCTGTAATCGTTGTATTATCGCTGCGTAAAGGGGACTTATAAAACAAGTATATTACAGATAAATAATGTGCAGACGAATTACATGGTCAGTCTGCATTCAAAATTTGAATTTGTGAATTATGTAATATATTCTAATAAAGTATTATTGCTTATTTCTTGATTAATTCCAGCAAATTCACTATCTGCAGACAAAAATAACATACAATGACATTCTTTTCTTTCTCTCATTGGTACACAAGGACAATTCCAATATGAACTTAAAACTTCTTTGGGTTTATCTTCATAGTGGCGACACGGACATAAAGGAGAACCATATAAATCTTTATGTCTAGCTAACCCTTCTATTACAACAGCTGTTACACTATAATCAGAACAGAAGAAAGTTCCTGTTCTTTTAGCATAAGCTTCTGAAAACTTACGCATAGCCTCTAAACTATTAGGCATAGATTTAGAATTTATATTTTTCATATATAACACTTACATATAGATAAGAATTTATAATTCTGTAATATATTATATTAGCCAGTTAAATTGATGATCATAATACATGATATCATAAATACTAACAAATATTACATTTTGCAATATTTATATTATAAAATAAAACAAAAAAGGTATTATTAAACTAATACAATAAAGTTTTTTATATTAATATATTTATATGACAGCATCTTATTTACCATCTATACTAGTACCTTTAGTCGGTATCGTATTTCCTGGCATCAGCATGGCTTTGTTATTCCTATATATTGAAGAAGACAACATATCATAAAATCTACAATTAAATCTAATCTAGTTATAAAATTTTCAGGCCACCTTTAAATAATCATACAAAGGTGGCTTGAGTATATTTACTGTTTAAACGTAATAATCAATACATGCATCTTATTTACTTTGAGCTACAATGAAGAACCAATACCAGAGTAAGAACCATATATAAAAATTCCTAAAACTGTGATCACTGCTATACCACCTACTGTAGCAACTAGCCATAAAGGAACCCTACCTGTACCTGCCATTTTTTTATCCTATCCCTAATTATAATATAATATTAATTATACAAATATATTAATTAATTAAAAAAATAACTTGAAAACAACACTGCAAGTACAAAAATCAGTAATAATCCCCAAAATAGAGAAGTACGATTTAATTCTACAGGCTCTTTATTCGGATTAGGACCGCTCATATTATACCTCCTAATTTTTATCTTTGAATAAATTGCATAGATGTAATAGCACCTAAAAAAAAGACTGTTGGTATGGCTAATCCATGTATAGCTAACCATCTAAAAGTAAAAATTGGGTACGATATGGGTTGATTTGAATTACCTCGTGTCATATGTATACTATCAATTCCTTATATTTTAATTAAATACCCTTTGTTAAATCTTCTAGTTCTTGTTTAGCACTAAAACGATCATTAACCAATGGAACTTGTTGACGATCTTGAGTAAAATATTCATTTGGCCTTGGAGTACCAAATACATCATATGCTAAACCAGTACTAACAAATAACCAACCAGCAACAAATAAAGACGGTATGGTTATACTGTGAATAACCCAATAACGTATACTAGTAATAATATCAGAAAAAGGTCGTTCCCCTGTTGATCCCCCTGACATATTAAATACCTCCTACAAGTAAGAATACGAACACTATAATAATATAAAAAAACAAGGCACTATCAATTATTAATCATTAAAATTAATAGATAATATATTTAGTACTATTATCAAAACAAGTGCCAGCTAAATCCTAAATCAAAAAGTAAATACTAGTAAACAAAATACATTGAACATATAATTCTTTAAGATCTTTAAGAGACTTTATATTGTAACCATTATAAGTATATTATACTAGTAGAGTAAAGAAATCGAAACAAAAGATTGTATATTCTTATAATAAAATTATAAGATCTTAGCCTAGACATTTTAAATTAAACCAAATACTAGTACCTACATTAAGCTGACTTTGTACAATCACATCAGTTTTATATTTAACTAATATGTTTTTTACTATTGATAAGCCTAAGCCTGTTCCTTCTAAAGTATGAATATTATTTTCTACCCTTACAAATCTGTCAAAAATAGCTTTTTGATCTTCTTCAGCTATACCAATACCTTCATCGAGAATTTCAACTCTGACTAAACTATGATAATCTATATCTAATAACAAATCTCTATTGTTACTAGAACTTAATTTGTAAACCCTGAGAACAATTTGGCTGTTATGAGGCGAAAACTTTAATGCATTATTTAATAAATTAGATATTACTTGTAAAACAGAACTTTCATGTGCAAAAACATAGTCTAGATTATCTTCTAATTCAACTATTAATTTAATGTTGTTTTTATTAGCTATAATTTGGGAAGCACTAGCTACATTATATAAGACCTGAGCTAAGTCTATATATTCTAACTTATAATCGTATTCTGATTCTAGTACAGACAGATCTAAGATATCATTCACTAATAACGATAAACGTTTAGTTTCATTATTAGCAATAGTTAAAAACTTAATTTTTTCTCTTTCATTTAAAGTGCTATTATAATCGATTAAGGTTTCAAGAAATGAACCAATATTACATAAAGGTGTCCTCAGTTCATGTGAGATATTCCCTATGAACTGATTTTTAGCTTCATTTAATTTTGCTTCTTTACTTATGTCTTGTATTACTATAACAATACCTGTTAAGACTTTTAATATACGATCTAATAAAGTAGTTAACAAAAAACGACAAATTTTTTCTGAATTATAATCCAAGTTGATACAAATCTCTTCAGTTTTTGACTTATTAGTACTTATATAATTGGATTCAACTAACCTATTTAATATAGGTAGAAGAGCTTCATTAACATGAATGGGTAAATAATCAAAAATGTAGACACCAGTTAAATCAACATTAAACCAATCAAAAATCTCTTGTGCTTTTTTATTAACAAATAATATTCTTAATTCAGCATCAACTAAAATCGTACCATCTGCTATTACAGATGCTATTGTTTCTAATTTACTTTTTTCTGATACTATTTTATCTACATTTTTTTTTTCATATGACTGTAATTTTTCTGCCATTTCATTCAAACCAATGATTAAAGATCCTAATTGACCATTAATAGGTTCATTTAATCTTTGATTAAAGTTGCCAGAAGCGATATTTTGAATAGCCAATAAAAGTTTTTTTTGAGGAGCAGTAATTGCTATTGTATTAAATGCAACACCTATAAATAGCATTAACCAAACTAGTACAAAAACAAAAATACTTAAATCTTGTATTAATTTAGATGGAGAAAATCTAATATTCAAATCTATACCTAAATCTAAACTACCTATAGCATTACCTGCTTTAGTTAAAGGAATAACTATATCTATAATATTATTATTTAATAATCTGCTAGAATTAATTAGCGGTATATCAAATAAAAACTCTTTATTCTCTAATTGCAATAAATTTTGATGTAATTGCAATATATTTTGAATTCTTGTGTTATATATGGGCAAACCTAATAACAAACTACCATCTTGATCAAAAAATAAAATATATCTAATACTAGCTGTACTCAAATAAACCTTTTCAAGAAAAAAAGCTACGTCTTGCTGCTTATTAATTTCAATTAGATCAACAATATTAGATGCTAGTAAAAAACTTAAATCTTTACAAAAACGTTTATCTGCAAGTATTAAATCTTCTTGAAACATAGTTAAAGACCAAAAAGTCAAACTGCTCATAACTACAGAAATCATTAATGTAGTTAAAACGATAAAACGACTAAAATTGATGTTTAGATTAAATTCAGAAAATACTTTGAGTATTTTACGATACATACGCTTAATTAATAACTAACTATAATTTTTTTATTTTATAAAGCTTTAACTGAACTATCCACTTTACTAAACATAATATAAGACAATAAGAAATCAAAAACAAAAACAGCCAATAAGGATGTAACAACTGATAATGTAGTAGACTTACCAACTCCTTTTGCACCACCACTGGCTGTCAAACCCCAAAAACAACTAATAAAAGCAATTAAGAAACCAAAAACTATGGTTTTAAATAGAGATTTAAGTATATCTTGAATAACTAAAGACAATAAGGAAGAGGTAAAGAAAATTTCAGGATGTATATTATAAATAGTAAAACAGATAAAAGAACTACTAAATAAACTCGTAATAAAAGAAACAATATTAAGACAAGGTAACATTAAAACACAAGCTAAGACTCTCGGCAGTACTAAATAATTTAAGGGATTCACTTCTAAAAGATAAAGTGCATTCAATTGCTCTGTTACACTCATCGTTGCTAATTCAGAAGTAATATATGATGATATGCGACCTACTATGATTATAGATGTTAATACAGGTGATAATTCACGTAAAAACGCAATAGTTAACACAGAGCCCACCAAACTTACAGCATTAATGTATAAAAATTCTTTTACAATTTGTATTGTAAAAACCATTCCGAGAAAGAAAGCTGTAATCATAACTATATTTAGAGAATCAGGACCAACTATTTTAATTTGTTCTACAACATTAAAGTAACTAAAATTTAATAACTTATCCCTTAAAACTTTTAACATAATATAATATACATAACTTTTTAAAAATTTAATCATTTTTAACACAATCAGTATTGATTTATTAAGCAATAAATATTTATTGATAGGATTATTTGGATACCAGATTTTTTATATACTGAGTTGCTTTTTTATCAAGAATATACTAATGTTTTGGCTAGAAGGGCGGTTAGCTCAGTGGTAGAGCGCCTGCCTTACAAGCAGGTGGTCACTGGTTCAAATCCAGTACCGCCCATGATAACTAACATTGTCCACAAAACATAACAACAAAATAGGGCTCATCGTCTAAGGGATTAGGACAGGGACCTTCTAAGTCTCTAATGTAGGTTCGAATCCTACTGAGCCTATTAATTCAATATACTGTCTACAACTTGCTTCACTTTACTACCTGAATCAATAGTCTCTAAAGGATCTTTTCTTAATCGATGTCTCAAACATAGTGTTATAACAGCTTTAATATCATTAATATCGACTTTAATTTTGTCTTTATAAGCTGCAAAAGCTTTAGCTGCTCTATTGGTAACTATATCACCTCTCAAACCATCAACATCTAGAGTACCACATACTTCTGATATTTTCACTCTTAATTCGTAATCAATAGTTACATTTGATAATCTTTCTTGAGCTGCTGCGATAGAAGATTTTAATTGATCTTGTTTTTCCTGAAATTCTTGTAAACAAGAATAAGGATTACTGTCAAATTTACTTCTTTGTTCCACTATCTGAACTCTTAAAGATGGTTCTTTAACTGTCCGAATTTCTGCGTGCATACCAAAACGATCTAATAACTGAGGTCTCAATTCTCCTTCTTCAGGATTTCCAGACCCTACTAAAACAAACCGAGCAGGATGTCTGACAGATATACCTTCACGCTCAACTGTATTCCATCCAGAAGCTGCTGCGTCTAGCAAAATATCAACTAGATGATCATCCAATAAATTGACTTCATCGACATAAAGAATACCTCTATTAGCTTTTGCTAATAAACCAGGCTCAAAAGTCTTTACACCTTCTGTTAAAGCTTTTTCAAGATCTATTGTACCGCATACCCTATCTTCTGTTGCACCAAGAGGAAGATCTACCATAGGTACATTAATCAATCGAGTAGGCAAATGATTATTATCTTTTATTTGAGCTTTGACGCTATCCGACATTAGATCATAATCAGAAGGATGTGAATTAAATAAATCATCTTGAACAACTTCAATTTTTGGCAGTAAATCGGCAATAGCTCTGATAGTCGTAGACTTACCAGTACCACGATCACCCATGATCATTACACCACCTATTTTAGGATCAATAACATTTAAAAGTAATGCTAATTTCATTTCTTCTTGACCTACAATAGCAGTAAAAGGAAAAACAGGACGTACTTTATCTTTTAAGATACTCACAATAATAATATTGAACTCACACAAATATAATAATTAAAATAATCGACATAGTTAATTAATAAAACAATCAACTATAAACTAAAACCAGAATAAATATTGTTCTAGGTGAATAATAACAAAAGATGCGATACTTGACTTATCATATCACATCTATATTTTTTGTAAATTTCACAATATCAATATGTATTTATTGATATAGATCTGTACCTAGACGAATTGCTAAAACAGCTGAAACTAATGCAAATAATAAAGCAACAAAAATTTGACTATCACTGATCATATACAGTATCCTCCTAATTTTTTCTAAAAGTCATTATTTCATCTAATTTATATAATAATTTATTAATAAAAGTTAAAGACAAATTTCGTAAACAATTTCTATATAAATTCTAATAAGTCAATAAAATAATTGAATCACAACTAAAAATTTAATGTAATAATACATATAAAGAAACAAAGCTTATCCAGCATTTTAGTACATAAAAATAGTATATTTAACTAAACTATGAAGCCATACGTATTTTACCTGATATTGCCCAGTTCTGAATAGCAGATATATTAACTTCATCTGTAAAAGCTAGAGGAACAAAGCTGCTAATCACATCTATAATATCTTGTGTAGAAAAATCTCTTTTTTCATAGAATGCATTATACATTGCTTCTATGATTGCTTGCTCTATTTCAGCACCTGAAAATTGATTAGTAAGCTGACTTAAACTTTTAATATCATACTTTAACCAAGATAGTGGCCTAAATCTCATGAGATGAATTTGAAATATTTTCTCTCTTTCTTGTAAGTTAGGTAAATCTAAAAAAAATATTTCATCAAAACGTCCCTTTCTGAGTAATTCAGAAGGTAAAGATAAAACTTGATTAGCTGTTGCAATAACAAATACTGGCTTCTTTTTTTCAGATAACCATGTTAATAGAGTACTCAATACACGACCAGTAGTACCACTATCCGTATAATTATTTAGTCGATTAAAACACTTGTCTATTTCATCAATCCATAAAATGCATGGAGAAGAATACTCTGCTGTTTTTATCATGTTACGGATTCTTTCTTCTGATTGTCCAACAAGACCAGCAAAAACTTTACCTATATCTAACTTTAACAGTGGTAATTTCCACTGACCAGATATAGACTTAGCAATTAATGATTTACCTGTTCCTTGTATTCCAACTAGTAAAATACCTCTAGGAGTAATTAAACCATAATTTTTGGCTTGTTTAGAAAAAGCACTAGAACGCTTATTAAGCCAATTTTTTAACAAAGTTAGTCCACCTATATTATCAAAACTATCATTGACTGGATAAAATTCTAATATATCTGTTTGTTCAATTAATTGCTGTTTTTCATTTAAAATATTCTTGATCAAATAAGTCATAGACAAATTATTGGATAGTAATTTTGCTATAAATATTCTTATTTTTTCAATAGAAAAGCCTCTGCAAGCCAGTGTGAGTTCATAAAAATACTCAGAATAAACGTTAGAATTAATATTCATAATTCTGAATAAACGAGTTAATTCGAGATTGATTTCACTATCATTTGGCAATGGAAACTCTAAAATAGTTATAAAGTCTTTTAACAGACTAGGAATTTGCATTTCTGACGCAGAGATAATAATAGATGAATTAACTCTTTTCAAAGAACGACTTAGATTTTTTATCTTACGAATAATACTAATATCATTAATAAAAGCATGAAAATCTTTAAGAAAAAAAATTGTAGATGTCGGAAACTGTAATTGCTCAATAAACTCAATAGCTTGAAGAGGATTTCTTGCAGCCATAGCTAAATAGTTCGGATTATTATAGTAACCATCTATAAAATTCCAACAATATATAGACTTTTTTACATTTTGATAAACCATAAGATTAATATTATATTCTAAGCGTTCCTCTTCAGAATTGAGAATATAAATTAATACATTTTGAGTAGATAATAAAAGCTTTAAATCAGTGTCAAAAGACATAACATATAAAAGTGAGATTAGATTACATTATCTAATAATTATAAAAATAACTCAGTTGAATATCAAATAATACTTATACCTACAAAGCTATTCTTTTTCTTTTTTTTCTTCTTCTAGAGTTAATAATTTTACGACCATTTAAATTACTCATTCTAGCTCTAAACCCAGATTGTCTAATACGTTTAAGATTCGTACCATTTCCAAAACCTTTACTCATATACAAACTTATATATAAATTGATAATATATTATTATATACTTTTTTATTCAAAGTAATAAAATGAATTATACATAAATAATCATTATAATGTATGGAAAAATCTTAAGGCTTAAAGAGAAAACCTAAATATGGTCGAATTATATCTTATCTTATTAATTTGTTTTTTATTAGTTATTTGTTACTTGATTACCAATAGTCTTAGATATATATATAAGCAAATACAGACTATAATAAATATGCGTGAAACAAAAAAAAATATATACATAGAAAACAAAAATATTTCATACTTAGCTAATGCATATATAAAAAGAAAAAAATGGTTTTATTGTATAACAATGCTTGAATATTGTATTCATTACAATCAAATTGCAAGAGACAAACCTAAAAATAGAGCTATATACTACAATTATCTTGGATTATGCTATCAAATGATAAAAATGAATAAAATAGCTGAAAAGTATTACTCGAAGGCAAAGTTATGAAAAAACTTTATAAAGCTAATTTAAATAATACTGAATCAATATTTATGATTTCGTGAAATTATAGATAACATAGACCAAATAAAATAAACTAATTAAGTAATTAATACATAATAAATCGCATAAATTTAACGTTTTTAACTACACTAATTAAATCGGGATAGCAGGACTTGAACCTGCGACATCCTGCTCCCAAAGCAGGCGCGCTACCAAACTGCGCTATATCCCGAGTCATTACAATAATAATTGTATCATTTTTATTACAATACTGTCTAATTACTTTTAATAAAGAAAGTGTAATTTATTTAACTAAATCTAATAAAGTATAAGAAAATTAAATTTTACCCATTTCATTGTTTTCATAATGGATACCAAAACATTCCTTTTACACCATCTGGATCAGTGATAAAACCTAAATGCTTGTAGAATGTTACTACATGCGGATCTGCAAATAAAGTAATGGTATTAATATCTTGATGCCTTAACTGCTTGACTATTTGAGCCATCAGAATTTTACCTAAACCTTGACCTTGAAATTCAGGATGTATAACAACATCCCAAATAGTTGCATTAAAAGAAGTATCAGAAGTAGCTCTAGCAAATCCTATTAGTATTTTTTTTTTGTTTTGTTCATAAAATAAGGCAGCAGTCAAAAAACTGTTATCTATAGCAATTTTTACTTTTTTTAACGGTCTACGTACCCATCCAACTGAATCACATAATTTTTCTAATTCGTATAAATTGATATGACTATTAAAACTTAAATAAATGTTTACAACCGTACCTCTATTTTCTAAATGTTTTACCAATAAAATTTTATCTGTTAAATTCTGCTTTTCAAGTTGAGTGCTTAGACTTGATGCAAAACTACTATCATGCTTAAAAAAAAATTTCCAGAAGGCCATTAGTTTAATACTTTTAATAAAATTTCATATTTAATCAAATATATCAAAGTTCTTTGATACTTTCAATAAATGTTACTACATAAACAAAAAAATGATAATATCTATTATTCTTATATAATATAACTAATTTCATATTTTTAATTAGCTTGTAACTTTTCGTCATATTCAATTATTTAATTAATATATTACAAGGAGATAGTTTATGAAAAAAATCTTTACTCTTATTTGCATGACCATACTTTGTACATATGTTAATCCTATTAATTCATTAGCAGACACAGCTGGATTAACTAAATGCGCAGAATCACCTGTGTTTACAAAAAGATTAAATAATAGTATCAAAAAATTAGAAACAAGAATAGCCAAATATAATGCAAATACTCCACCTGCAATAGCTTTAGAAAAACAAATCAATAGAACAAAACTAAGATTTGATAAATATGCTAAATCAGGAATCTTATGCGGAACAGACGGATTACCACATTTAATAACTGATGGTAGATGGAACCATGCAGGTGAGTTTATGATTCCGGGCATCTTATTTTTATATATTACAGGATGGATTGGATGGGTTGGAAGAGGATATTTACAAAATATATCTAAAACTAATAAACCAACAGAAAAAGAAATTATTTTAGACGTACCACTAGCTCTTAAATATTGTCTATCAGGATTTACATGGCCTTTAGCCGCAATAAAAGAATTTACTACTGGTGACTTAATAGCAAATAATACAGACATTCCTATTTCACCACGTTGAAGTCAACAATCTAAATTAACAATAAGGTAAGATATAGCTTATATGAACAATAATTTATTAAAATATTTATCAACTATTCCTGTAGTAGGTGCTATTTGGTTAACATTTACAGCAGGTTTTATAATAGAAATTAATCGTTTTTTTCCTGATATACTATCACTATCGTTATAAATTAATAGATATTATCATACATAGGAAAATATTTTCTATTTAAAAAATTCAGCAAGCTTTATATTTCATAAGCTTGTTTTTTTTTATGAATAGCAATCTGTTGATATAATAGATATACAAATATTAACTTAATACTAAAGACTATGAGTTTAGTTAGCCAAATTATTTTAAATGCAGACAAGGAATTAAGATATCTTAGTATTGGAGAATTACAATCAATCCAAAATTATCTTAGAACAGGAGAAATACGTACAACAATAAGTGCTAAACTGAGAGATAATGAAAAAGAAATTATACAACAAGCTGGTAAAGCTATTTTTCAAATTCATCCAGAATATATAGCTCCTGGCGGTAATGCAGAAGGACCTAGAAAGAGATCTTTATGTCTTAGAGATTACGGTTGGTATTTACGCCTGGTAACATATGGAGTAATTACAGGTGACAAGAATTCTATCGAAAAGATTGGCATAATTGGAGTGAGAGAAATGTACAATTCTTTAGGAGTACCTATAATAGGCATGATTGATAGTATAAATTGCTTAAAAGAGGCAACTATTAAAACTTTAGAGGCAGATGAAGCCGCTATTGTAGAACCTTACTTTGATTTCATTATACAAGGCATGTCATAGATATCAATTAAACTAATTTAGTAAACATAATTTAATAGTTGCTTGCTTAGTTATCTAGTGCTATAATCTTAGTCATACTCGGAAAATACATTATTAATAGCTTAAACTTGTCAGGACTGGAAAGTAGCAGCAATTCAGCGTAATTATATAAGGTATTTTCCGGGTCTTATTATTTAGTAATATTATTAAACTTAGTATAACAGATGCCTCCAATTCATAAAAAATGAAAATATAACATACCTAGTATTAGCTATTTAAGTATCAGTATTAATTATTATCATTCAATAGAATTTTTAAAAGACATGAAATCATCAATCATGCAAGGTGCTCAGATTATTTCTACAGGTTCTGCTGTTCCAGACGTATGTATAAATAATAAAGAGATTAGTCAAATCGTTGAAACATCAGATGAATGGATAGTGACTCGAACAGGCATTGAAGAAAGAAGAGTATTAACAGGTGCAAATAAATCGGTGGTTGACTTAGCTTACTATGCTGCAATAAAAGCTTTAAATAAAATTCAGATGGACCCTCTAGAAATAGATTTAATTATATTAGCAACATCTAGTCCTAATGATCTTTTTGGAAGTGCCAGTCAAGTACAAGCAAAAATTGGAGCGACAAGGGCAGTTGCTTTTGATTTAACTGCAGCGTGTTCAGGCTTTGTATTAGCTATTGTAACAGCAGCACAATTCATACAAAATGGTAGTTATAAAAATATCCTAATTATTGGCGCAGATGTTTTATCAAAATGGACTGACTGGTCAGATCGCAAAACATGTATATTATTTGGTGATGGAGCTGGTGCGGCTATTATACAAGCATGTCCTAGAGAAGATAACGCAATTTTAGGCTTTCAACTTAATACTAATGGAGAACAATATAATGAACTTTCAATTACATATAGAGAAGATAGGTATTCTTTAAAAACTTTTAAGATTTTCCAAGGCCAATTTCAATATATCTCAATGAACGGCAAAGAAGTATATAAATTTGCTGTCTCAAAAGTTCCTGCTAGTATCACAAAATGTCTTAAAGCTTTACATCTTTCAATGAAAGACGTTGATTGGCTATTGCTACACCAAGCCAATACAAGAATTTTACAAGCTATAGGAAACAGGTTATCTATCGATAATTCTAAGATAATTTCAAATTTAAGTAAATATGGAAACACTTCTGCTGCATCGATACCATTAGCTCTTGATGAAGCATTAAAAAAAGATCGAATTGCCAAGGAAGATATCATAGTAATTTCTGGTTTTGGCGCAGGATTGACTTGGGGCACAGTTGTAATTAAATGGAAATGTTAATAGAAAAGACAAAAAGCTAAATATTTGAATAACCTATATTACAATATAGGAACAATCTCTAAGATTCAAATTAAATATATACTGAAAATTTCATATATTTAATTTATAAATGCATTTTTCAGAAATTATTAATGAAGGAAAATTTCTAATGACATCATCATTATCTAGTTTTTTAAATAGCTTAATTTTAGGTGCTCTAATCGTTGTACTGCCTATTACGCTGGCACTTTTATTTGTTAGTCAAAAAGATAAAACCTTAAGAAATTAAATATCTTAATGTAGAATGTTTAATTAATGAATAAGAAAAACAAATCCGTATAGAACAGAATAGTATCTATACCAATGTTTTTCTTACTAAAAGTTGTAGTATCATTTGTATTTAAATAAATCATTTTATTTCTATATGTCTTTATCAGAGTGGTTAAATACTAAACGTAATGTATCTTTAAGGACCAACAGCAAAGAGGTAAACTTGCAAGTACCTGAAGGATTATGGATTAAATGTACTAAATGTAATCTACTAATGTATTATAAAACTCTTGAAAAAAACTTTAAAATATGTCCTAAATGTGAACATCATTTCGCAACGACCAGTAAGGATAGAATTAAAACACTGATAGATGATAATACATGGCAGCCTATCAATCAATACTTGACTTCAACAGATCCGTTGGGTTTTGCTGATAGAAAATTATACAGTAAACGATTACTAGATATGAAAACACAAACTGGTTTATGTGATGCTGTAGAAACCGGTTTAGGAAAAATATTTGATATACCTATAGCTCTTGGAATTATGGATTTCCGATTTATGGGTGGAAGTATGGGATCTGTTGTAGGTGAAAAATTAACTAGATTAATTGAACAGGCAACAATTAGCAAAATAGCAGTTATCATTATATGTGCTTCCGGAGGAGCAAGAATGCAGGAAGGTATGCTAAGCTTAATGCAAATGGCAAAAATTTCTTCAGCATTACAAAAACATAAACAAGCACGACTTCCTTATTTTCCTATTCTCACTTCTCCAACTACAGGCGGTGTAACAGCAAGTTTTGCTATGTTAGGAGATTTAATTATTGCAGAACCAAATTCATTAATAGCATTTGCTGGAAGAAGAGTTATAGAACAAACAATAAAAGAAGATCTACCAGATAACTTTCAAACATCTGAATATTTATTCAAACACGGTTTTATTGATTTAATTATATCAAGAGTAGAATTAAAAAATAAACTTCACCAAATTCTGTCTTTTTATTACAGTGCATCATAAAAAAAAAGGACAATTATAATATTTTAATGATTTATACTTAAAGTACATATAATCATAATTATAATTCAATAGGTTAAAGTAAATAATTATACTATTCAATTTTACTAAAATAAAAATTTAATAAATTAATAAATGGTAATTAAAGTATTATGTAGTATATAATATATAGACTATTTGCTTAATTCAAGGATAATAACAATCTTATGATATCAAACACAAAAATTCAGTTGAGCTTATTTGCTGTTATAATTGTTTTTGAAACTTTACTAAGTCAAGTTTATGCTATAGAGCTAGATGAAACAACAAGAACAGTAACCTTAGAAGAATCTGGTAAAACTATTACCTTAACTCCAGAACAAGTTAAAAGAGGAAAACGCCTATTTAATAACTCCTGTGCTCAATGCCATAATGGTGGTATCACGAAAACGAATCCTAATATAGGTCTAGATCCTGAATCATTAAATGGAGCAACACCTGTGCGAGATAATATACGCAACCTTATAGAATATATGAAAGATCCTACAAGTTATGACGGAGCTACTTCTATTGCCGAGTTACATCCAAGTATAAAAAGTGCAGATATTTTTCCGAAAATGCGTAACCTAACGGATGAAGACCTATTTGCAATAGCAGGCCATATTCTAATTCAGCCTAAAGTTGCAGCAGAGAAATGGGGAGGAGGTAAAATATACTACTAAAAATAAATAAGTAAGCAGGTAAATCAAATTTAAAAATTAAACTAAACTAAAAATCAGGATTTTTATATGAATTATCTTATATATAAGATATATTATAAAATATAAAATATAATATATATTAACATTTAATTTACTTTACTATTTTGAGGATATATAATTTATGAAATTCCTATTCCTTTTTTTTGCTATTTACAATATTGTTACCAATAATATTCAACAGACTTTTGCTGCAGATTTAGATGCTGGAGAGCAAATTTTTTCAGCAAACTGTTCAGCTTGTCATGCAAATGGGAACAATGCAATTATGCCAGATAAAACATTAAAAAGTGATGCTTTATCAGATAATGGTATGAATAGTATAGAAGCTATTACCAACCAAGTAAAAAATGGTAAGAATGCTATGCCAGCTTTTGGTGGACGCTTAGCAGATGAAGATATAGAAAATGTAGCAAATTATGTGTTAAGTAAATCAGAAAATGGATGGTAAAATAATGAGCTAAATTCTTGTAGTCTAACAAGAAATAAAATATTTAATATAATAGATAGCTTATTTTGCTCAGCATAACTATCTATTATTCTATGATAAATCTATTCATATATATTTAGAAATTTAATCATGACAGATAATCTATATCCAGCAATTTTAGTCTTAAAAGATGGTAAATTTTATAGAGGTTGGACTCTACTTAATTCTATTATGTCTTTTGGAGAAGTTGTATTTAATACGGGTATGACAGGATATCAAGAAATAATGACCGATCCAAGTTATGCAGAACAAATAATTACTTTTACTTATCCAGAAATTGGTAATACAGGAATTAATTATGAAGATAATGAATCAAATAAAATTCATATAAAAGGCATAGTGGCTAAAAATCTTTGTTTTTCACCAAATAATTGGAGGAAACAAGAATCTTTTATCAATTATATTTTGAAAAATCAAATACCTCACATTTTTGGTATAGATACAAGAGCATTAACTAAACATTTAAGAACAACTGGTTCTATGAATGGCTGTATATCAAGTGAAAATTTGAACCCCTATTTATTATCATCAAAATTCACAAATATCTCTTTAATTGAAGACAATGATTTAGTAAAGCAAGTAACAACATCAAGAAATTATGAGTTTCAAGACTATCCTCGTAAACATTTTTCTTATTTACGATATAAAACAGATAGCAAGTATGGATCTGGCTTAAAAATTGTTTTAATAGATTTTGGTGTTAAATATAATATTTTATCTAGATTGCACAATTATGGTTGTTCTATTCATATACTACCCGCAACAAGTTCATATAAAGAGATTAAGTCATATAATCCAGATGGTATTTTACTGTCTAATGGTCCAGGGGATCCATCCGTAATTACTTACGCAGTAACAACTGTCAAAACAATCATGAAGTATACCAACATACCTATTTTTGGAATATGTATGGGACATCAAATTATTAGTCTAGCTTTAAAAGCAAAAACATTTAAACTGAAATTTGGTCATAGAGGACTTAATCATCCTGCAGGCATGAAACAAAAGGCAGAAGTTACAAGTCAAAATCACGGCTTCGCTGTAACTAAAGAGTCTTTATATGAAGACACTATTAACATTACTCACTTGAACCTGAATGACAGTACTGTAGCGGCTATATTTCATAATAAAAAACCTATATTTTCAGTGCAATATCATCCAGAAGCAAGCCCAGGACCGCATGATTCAGACTATTTATTTAAATACTTTATTAATTTAATAAAACAATTTAAACAATATAATAATTATGCTGAACCATCATTAGCCCAAACATCATGATTAAACAATGCCGTTATAACTTGAACACCTCTAAGTTGATTAAATAAAGGTAAATGTCCATCAGGCGCATTCAGATTCCATATAAACTCGTTAGGGTATCTAAGTGGAATACCATTCCTATTCCATCCTATATTGGACCAAAATTTATCCCAATTATAATTAGTAGATAGCCATATTTTGCGTTGTATTGAAAAACCAAATTTATCTCTAGAGTAAATTCTCCATAATTTATCTAAAATATATAAATCCTCAGATGGAAAAGAAAATACATCTGTAAAGTATAACCAGTTACGACTAGATTTTGGACTCATATTAGCTAATAAGCAAAGATACGATTGAGTTAACTTATCCGCTGTTTGAAAATCATGTATAATCAATGAATCTTGTAAAGGCTGATAATTAAATTTTAAAGAAGATACAAGATCTAAAAGACCAAAAGAAAAATAGGAATTCAATCGACGTTTTATATCATGATTACTATTAAAATATAATGACTCAAATATTAAACCATCTAAAACTTCAACATTTTTCTTTTGAAAAATGCACCTATCTACTAAAAAATCTAAAAGTGCTTCTTGGCCAAATTTACCGGACTGAGTTATTTGTTCAATAGTTTCAAACTGTTGGGATTTATTAGTATTGATTTGTAAAACGGCTATTTTTTCGGAAATAATTGAACTAGAATTGATATCTTTCATAACTTATATGCATAACGTTATATAATTTGGTAGAACTATATTATTTATATGTTTTGTATTTATTTTTGTAAATTATCTATTCCTAAAATTATAATACGAACTAAGCCTATTATGCCATTTCCTAATATATTTATAAATATATACAGTATAAGCTTTACTAAAACTAACAAAAGCTTTTTACACTTAGGAACTATAAAATCTTGTAACTCTATTAAAGTAATTATAATTAATTGAAGATATGACAATTGAGTGAAATCTTCTAATCTAGAAGCATAGATACACTTCGTAACTAAACCTTTAGAACTAATTAACCAAACTTTATAACTGTTACTATATACATACTTAGGCTGAAAAATATATAAATATAATAAATTTTGATAAAATAAATTATTCCGCAATGCAGCTAAAGATCTAATAGAAACATAAGATGCATTGGATAATTTATATTTTTTCAAAAAAATAATTATATTAGACAATGATTTCATGTTTTCTAAAATCATAAAAATAGCTAAATTACTAATTTGAATCATGAAACTCTCTAATAGAATTTCTACGTGTTTTATTGGTGTAGACCTTGCGTCAAAGGCAAATACATAACTATCTATATATATAGAGCCAAAAATTAAATACGTTAATATTGTCTCTAATGACCACTTGTACTCTAATAAAATAAATTTCAAATATGAATATCTACTAATATCTATTAGAATTAGAGGAGAAATGCTCGCATCAAGATCTATTAAAAAATTAGCTATTACTTTTTGTATTAGATCATACAAAATCTTATCTTTTAGTAGTCGAATACTCTTGAAACTCAAATTTAACTCTACTAAATCCAAAACTAAAACTTCTAACTCAATTAAAACAACAGAAAATAACTTATATTTTATTGAATTATTTAATATATCAATGTAAAGATAATTCTTAGTATTATTAGACAAATTTTCATGACACTTTTGCCTTATATAAACAAATAAATAAGCTACTTCATGATTTAGATATATGCCCTGCTTATAAGGCCAATAGTTTACCATAAATATTTTAATTTATTAATATTATAAAATATAAAAGCTCATACTATATATGACTAAAAACATTAAAAGTTAATCTGTATGATGAACTTTTGGTAGAGATAAGTATAATAATCATATTTATATTATTGAGATAATATATTAATATAATAAAATATTAAATTATCAAATAATAATTTGAGTAACTATACAATCTATAAAATAACCTAATATAAATACATGCCTGAATACTATTTTGCAATTGCGAGCAAAAACTTTTTAATGAATCAGGAACCTATTGAAGAGATTTTAAGAGAAAGAACTAGCTATTATAAAAATATAAAAAAAGAGGTGGATTTTTGGTTTATTACAAATCCTAATTTACTTCAATCATTCAACATGAAAAATATAAAAAAACATTTAAATGAAGATTGTGCAGCTATTATTTCATCTGATATCAAGTTCATTCAGTGGTTAAAGTTAAGGATTGGATTCGTGGCAATAGGCAAATTTCAATCTAATCATCTTTTTTCACAAAATATCAATTATCAATAGTAAAAAGTCATGCAGCAGGTGTAACAAATAAAGTTAAAATTTCTTTACTAAAAGTTTCAGCTGCTTTAGATTTATAACGATTTGGATTGATAATTATTGATAACATGCGTTTAATAGTTACATTTTCTATTTTAGCCCAATGTAATATACCTAACTCTAATTCTTTAGCAATAGCAGAAACAGAAACAAATGCAGCTCCTAATCCGGATTGTACAGCATTTTTAATAGCTTCTATTGAGTTAAGCTCCATTTCTATTTTAAACCTGCTACTATCGATGTCATGCTGAATCAAAACTTTATCAATCACTTTACGTATAGTAGATTGTGTGTCTAACGCGATAAATCTTAATCTGTATAGATCTTCCTTTTGAATATCAGGTAACTTGGAAAATATATGAGAAGTAGGTAAAATAAGAGCCAACTCATCTTCCGCATATGAAGTTACTTGTAAAGTATCTTTAAGTTCATTAGGTACTTCTCCACCGATTACAGCTAAATCTACTTGACCATTCGCAACACTCCAAGAAATTAGACGTGTGGAATGTACTTGTAGTTGCACATTTACTTGTGGATATCTTTGCCTAAACAGCCCAATTAATCTAGGCATTAGATAAGTTCCTGTTGTTTGACTAGCACCGATTACCAAGGTTCCACCTTGCAAATTCTGAACATCTTCTAATGCTCTACATGTCTCTTCACATAATGCTAAAATTCTACCACCATATCTTAATAATAAATTACCTGCTTCTGTCAAAGTTGCTTTTTTGTTACTTCTTTCAAACAAAGGTATGTTTAATTGTTTCTCTAAATTTTGAATTTGAAGACTAATTGCTGGCTGGGACACATATAAGCTATCTGCTGCACGCTTAAAACTGCCTTCTTTTACGATAGCTTTTAAAATTCTTAATTGATCTAAGGTAAAAGGTAAATCCCTCATATAAATAAAATAGTAAAAAATACATTAGTATGAAGAAATTTAAATAATTTCAACCTCTTAAAGAATATAATTTATACATAAAAGTACGATATTAATCAAGTATAATTATAACATAATTAATCCTTTGTTATAACTATGATAAAAGTATAATATAATTATTAAAAACTTAAGGAATAGAATAAAAAAGTATGGATATAAGACTTTTAGTTGTACTCTTACCTGTTTTAGCAGCTGCTTCTTGGGCTTTATATAATATTGGTAGAGTAGCTTTACAACAATTTCGTAGCATGTAAAAGATATAAGACTATATATAGCTAAAGGGAATCCAATCCTGACTTGATTCCCTAAAAAGTAAAACAATAAATAAGAATATATGGCATATTAAATATAAAAATATGTTATACATAAAAAATGTAATGTAAAAACTATATATCACAATTCACAAAATATTTTATGGCTGTACCTAAAAAGCGAACTTCAAAATCTAAATGTAGATCAAGAAAAGCAAAATGGAAAAGTAAAGCTTATGATGCATATAAAAAATCTTTATCATTAGGAAAATCAGTAATAACGGGTCGATCAAAAAGTTTTATATATGTGCAACAAGGAAAAGAAGAAGAGTAACTAATAATATTATTAAATAATAACTGAAAATCACTTGAAAGTTAAACATAAAGTATAAATGAAAGTTATCCGTTTAAATCGCAATGATTTCTTTCTACAAAATGTGAATGCTTGTTTTTATTGTAAATTAAAAAACTTAAAAAAAGTTTGGCTTTTTAACTGTAGTGAAGGATGCCAACATTATTTAATAAAACAAAAAATAAAAATTAGTCAAGTATCTAAAATTATTATTACAGAGATGAAAATATGTAATATATCTGGATTACCAGGCCTACTTTCCAGTTTAAGTTTAGGTAATAACAAAAGTACTGTGCATATATATGGACCAGCGAATTTAGCTCAATACTTAGAACTTGCAAAAAAGTATTCACAAACTAATTTTAGATATAATTTATATTTTCATCAGTTGAAAACAAATTATGTAATACAAGACAACCAATACTATATGTACTGTTTTAAACATTTTTCACACTTTGAATTTATTATTAAAATACCTGAATACAAAGGTAAATTTAAATTAAATAATGCACAAAAATGGCAAATAGAAATAGGTCCTTTATATGGTAAACTAAAAACAGGGTATGATTTTATACTACCAGATGGTAAAACAATAAATAGCAAGAACTTTACTTCACAAACAGTATATGGCAATCAAGTAATATTTTTATTTAATCTGTATTTGTCAAGATACCATCAAAACTCACATTTAGAATGCTTAACTATTAAAAGCAAAATTTAAAAGATGAAATATTTGTTACTATTTTAAATTTAAGTTATTATATTATTGAATATTTATATATATACTAGAAAATTATCTATTTATATCATTATGTTATATGCAATCATAGAAGCAAACGGTAAACAAATTTGGATAGAGCCTGGTAAATACTATGATTTAAACTATATTCCAGGGGAACCAGGTGACTATATACAATTCAACAAGGTATTAACTCTTAAACACGAAAACCGTATATATATAGGTAAACCTTGTGTTAGATCGATAGTTATAAAAGCAAAAATCTTGAAACATCTCAAAGATAAGAAAATTACTGTTTTTAAAATAAAACCAAAAAAAAATTCAAGAAAAAAGCAAGGATACAGATCAAAACTAACAAGAGTATTAATTGAAAATTTTTTGCAATCAAGTACGTAATCATAAATATTTTTTAAATAAAATTCATAATAATTACATAATATATGGCACATAAAAAAGGTAGTGGAAGTACAAAAAATGGTCGCGATTCACGCGCCCAAAGGTTGGGAATTAAAAAATATGGAGGAGAATTAGTAAAAGTGGGTAATATTATTGTTAGGCAAAGAGGAAGCAAATTTAAAGCTGGAATAAACGTAAGAATTGCAAAGGATGATACTTTATTTTCATTAGCTAATGGACAAGTTGTATTCAAAAAAAAGAAAAAGCATCATACAATAATTAATGTTATAGAACAGTAGAATATACTCAATAGATTAATAAAACTCGAATTTTTAAATATAAACATATTGGTAAGGTGACTATGCTAAAGCAAACCTGTATAATCTTTGTTATAGCGATGTTTCAATAATGATAAAAAAAATAGTTATTTCTCACTACAATAATTTAGCAGCTATAATCAATAATAATAAAATTCAGGAGATTATTACAGTCAATAAACTATATCAAGTTAATGATATATATATCGGTACTGTAGAAAAAGTCTTTACTAGTATTAATGCTGCGTTTATAAAATTAAATCCATCCAGTAAAAGTGGTTTCATACATATTAATGACATAAAAACTCTCAAAAAAGGAAAACAAATTAAAAATATAGAAGAAGTATTATCTGTAAATCAAATTATTTTAGTACAAATCACAAAGGAACCAACTATTTATAAAGGTCCTAGATTAACAACTAATATACATTTACATGGAAAATACCTCGTACTTATGCCTTTTTGTAATACGATTTATATATCACATAAAATTTATGATTATAACGAACGTACATATCTACATTCATTAGCTATTTTACTAAAACCAGGTAAAATGGGATTATTAATCAAATCTTCTGCTCAAGGTGTTAAAGAAAAGGTTATTTTACAAGACTTAGAATATTTAAAAAAACAATGGAGTTTTATTGAAAAGACAATTATAGAATACTCTTCACCTTTATTAATATATAAGGATGAAGACCTGGTTAAAAAAATCATCCGAGATTTCTATGAAGACAATATCACAAAAATAGTAATTGATTCTCAAGAAGGTTTAAATAAACTAAGTTATTACTTAGAGAAGTGGAATTGTATATCAAATCAAGTAAAAACAATATTACAATTGTACAGTCAACAAAAATGTATATTAGATCATTTTTATATAAAACACACTATAAATAACGCACTTAAACCTAAAGTTAAATTACCCTATGGAGGACATATTATAATTGAAAGTAATGAAGCACTCACAGTAATAGATGTTAATTCTGGTTCATTTAATAAATCAGGCAGTTGTAAAGAAGCTATTCTGAAAACAAACTTTTATGCAGCTATTGAAATTGCATATCAATTAAGAATAAGAAATATTAATGGAGTTATTATTATTGATTTTATTGATATGTCTTCACAGGGCGATCAATTACAATTACTAGAGCATTTCAGCAACCTATTGAAATTAGATCACGCTAAACCACAAATAGTTCAATTATCAGAATTAGGTCTAGTAGAATTGACCAGAAGAAGAAGAGGGCAAAGCTTACAAGAACTGTTTCTTAATAAGAAGAATAATCAGATTAGTTCAAAAGATAATGAATTTGTTAAAGTTCTTAAGACTAAGAGTATATACTATAATAACCAATTAAATACTCATAAAAGTATTCAATATTTATTTTTTAGCAAAAAATTTAAAAAAAATGTGATCTTAAAAAAGAAATATTTTAAGCCGTCCAAATCAATTATAAGCCAATATTTTACTTATATAGATTATAATAATCCTATTAAACTTCTCCGTCCCAAAGCAAACTATATTATACCTTTAAAATTATATTCGAAGCTAGTAGGTAATAAATTAATACTTATGTAAGTTTAAAAAAATATGTAGAACATACTATATGAATCACTAGAAAGTATGTTCTACATATTTTTTTTTTATTCTATCTATATCTAGATATAGATAGGAAGTATATGATTATTAAACTAGCCGTTAATTGATGGAGCAACTAACGATACTGGTAAAGAATTGCTAGATGCTAAATCTAGAGGAAAATTATGAGCATTACGCTCATGCATTACTTCCATACCTAGATTAGCTCGGTTTAGAATATCTGCCCAAGTATTTATTACACGTCCTTGGCTATCAACAACTGATTGATTGAAATTAAAACCATTTAAATTGAAAGCCATAGTGCTTACAGACATTGCTGTGAACCAAATACCTACGACAGGCCACAATCCTAAGAAAAAGTGTAATGAACGTGAATTGTTAAAGCTAGCATATTGGAAGATTAAACGACCAAAATAGCCATGAGCTGCAACAATGTTGTATGTTTCTTCTTCTTGACCAAATTTATAACCATTATTTGCAGATTCATTCTCAGTAGTCTCACGAATCAAGCTAGAAGTTACTAGAGAACCATGCATAGCACTGAAAAGAGATCCACCGAATACACCTGCTACACCTAATTGATGAAATGGGTGCATTAGGATATTATGTTCAGCTTGGAATACAAGCATGAAATTAAATGTGCCAGAAATACCTAGAGGCATACCATCAGAGAAGCTTCCTTGTCCAATAGGATAAACAAGAAAAACTGCTGCTGCTGCTGCTACAGGTGCTGTAAAAGCGACAGATATCCAAGGGCGCATACCCAAACGATAACTTAGTTCCCATTCACGACCAATGTAGCAAGATACACCTATCAAAAAGTGTAAGACAATTAATTGATAGGGTCCACCATTGTATAACCATTCATCTAGAGATGCAGCTTCCCAAATTGGGTAGAAATGAATACCAATAGCTGCAGAACTAGGTATAATTGCGCCAGAGATGATGTTATTACCATACAGTAAAGAACCGGCAACTGGCTCACGAATACCATCTATATCAACTGGAGGTGCAGCAACGAATGCAATGATGAATACAGATGTAGCAGTTAATAATGTTGGAATCATTAAAACACCAAACCAACCTATATACAGGCGGTTTTCTGTGCTTGTGATCCAAGTACAAAAACGTTCCCACAGGCTTGCGCTTTCGCGTCTTTCTAAAGTAGCAGTCATAATATTATATTTTGAATTTAGGATAATTTAGGATACTTCCCAAGAAATTTATAACTTGTTACGTACATTATTACCCATATCAAAATAGATTGTAAAGATTAAATAAAAATAATTAATATAAGTTCAGTAAGGTAAAAATTATCACCGAGAACTATAAATTATATACTTGAAAATAAATAAAATGAACTAGTTGATTTTTTAAAATTAATACATAATATTATAATATATAGGAAAAAGATAAAATTTATTGCCACCTATTTTAGATAACATAAAAACTAATTAAACACTATGTCACATTTTAGCCGCATAAAAACAAGTATAACTAATCTAAAAATATTACAAAAAACGTTAAAAGATTTAAATTTCGAATGTACCACTGAAAAGTCTTACTTAAAAGACGGTAATGGAAATTTAGAATATGTTGACATCCTTGCTAAAAAGAATAACAAAAATATAATAGGTTTCTTTTGGGATAAAAAAGAATATACATTTATATCAGACTTTGATCTATGGAAAGTTAATAGAGATATGTACACAGAAAATATTGTAGAAATAATCTTACAGCAGTATGCACTTAACTCTATTATCGCAACCAGTCATAACGAAGGTTTCAAAACTATAAAAAATCAAAAATTAGAAGATGGATCTATAAAATTAACAATACAAAGATGGAACTAGAGAATTAAGATATAAATTTCAATATTTATGAATTTATTAATTGCGGACAGAGAGACTTGAACTCTCACGAGGTTAACTCATTAGATCCTAAATCTAACGTGTCTACCAATTCCACCATGTCCGCTAAAAAAACAATAATTAAAATTATGCAAGTCAATACCTTAACTATATCAACAAATAATAATAAAAACAAGTACTTTTTATAAAGTAAAATAAATGAAATAATATTTGTTATTATTGCTATTTGTTATTTTTTTTGATAAATTATATTTATAATTATTCTTCTTTCCTCAGTAGCTCAGTGGTAGAGCGGTCGGCTGTTAACCGATTGGTCGTAGGTTCAAATCCTTCCTGGGGAGTTAGTAAAATAAAGATTTATACAATATTATTGGTATAATATTACTATATACTTTATAGTAAACAATGATCATATTTTTTATATGCTAGAATACCAGTTATATTATATCGAACAAAAACTATACAATTTAATAGGATTACAAATAGACAGTGCTAACCCTACTATCTTTCTATTACTAATATTAAGTGGTTTATTGACTAGCATGAATCCTTGCTTAATATCTATAATACCAATAAGCATATCTTATATATACACGGAAAAATTAGAAAACAAAAACAAACAAATATTTATACTAGGAATATTAACTAGTACTATACTTAGTATCATCATATTTGAATTGGTTAGTAAAAAATATGAATATTTATTTCATATTTTTCCCGTTTTATCATATACAATATTGATCATAGTTAGCTTAAATTTACTTCAAATACTAGAATTAAATAACAATTTTCTTAAGATAAACAAATTTTTAAAAAAAATATCATCAACAACTTTATCCTATAATTACATTACAGGACTTATGATAGGCATCAGTTCTTCATCTTGTACAACACCTATCTTATTAATAATCTTATTATGGATATCTTCTTGTAAATCTTGGTTACTAGGGAGCATTTATAGCATAACATACTTATTTAGTTATACGTTACCTCTATATTTAATTATTAATAATAATTTTCAATATAAAACAATCAATCAATGGTCGAGTATTTGGAACAACTTTTCTTTAATTGGTGGATCTATAATGTTAGGATATAGTATTTTTTCTTTTTTAAATACTATATTTACATAGCATCTTCGTATACTTGTTAAAAGTAATCAATGACTGAAATATAAAATATATTAAAATAAATGTTTTTAAAATTCATGCAATTAATTAGTATAAAAAATACCTTATGGTACATTTTCAAGAAACTTAGTAATTTAGGCTTATCTATTAGTTTACTATTATTAATAGCTAGTATTAGTATAATCGGAACCATAATTGAACAAAATCAAAGCATTTTATACTATCAAAAAAATTATCCGATCAATAATCAATTATTTAATCAGATTGTTAATTGGAAAATAATTATAAATTTAGGACTAGATCATATATATTTAAATCCATGTTTTATGTTATTATTAACTTTATTTTTTTGTAGTTTACTTACGTGTAGTTTTTCTAATCAACTACCAAAATTAAAAAACGCTCGTAAATGGAAATTTTTTCAGCAAGATAAAAAAACTCGTAATAAATCTCATATTACAAACCTAGAGACAATATCTTTCCCGAACATTATATATAGTTTACATAGTAGCAAATACTACGTATTCCATAAAGAAAAACAGATATATGCTTACAAAGGTTTAAGCGGAAGAATCGCACCTATATTTGTACACTTTAGTATGATCTTAACTCTTATAGGATGTTTAATTAGCTTATTAGGTGGATTTACAGCACAAGAAATTGTACCCAAAGGAGAAATATTTCATATTAAAAATATAATCCAATCTGGATTCAATAGTAAGTTACCGGATAATTTAACAGGAAGGATTAAAGATTTCGATATTAAATATAACCCAGATAAATCAATTCAACAATTTGTGTCAAATCTTGAATTATACAATAATGAGAGTAGAAATATAAAACAAAAATATATTTTTGTTAATTCACCATTAATATTTAATGGTACCACCTTTTACCAAACTGATTGGAGAATAGATAGTATAAGACTCAAAATAGGAAATGGTAATATAATTCAACAAAAAGCTATAAAACGTACAATTAATAAGCAAGTTTTTTGGTCATGTCAACTACCTATTAATGAAAAAGACTATATTATTATGATAATAAATAAATTAAATGATAATATTTCTATATATGATATATCAAATCATTTATTGACCTCGGTAAGATTAAATGAAAAAATTGTAATTAATAGTACAATTTTCCAGATACTTGAAGTAATGACAAAAACTGGTTTACAAATCAAAACGGATCCTGGTATTAGAATTACATATACAGGATTTCTTGTACTAATGATTAGTATTGTTATAAGTTATATTTCATACTCCCAAATTTGGGTTACAAGTATACTAGAACACATAGAAATAGTAGGATCTACAAATAGAGCTAAATTAACTTTTGAAGAAGAGCTCATTAATATTCAAGAAATATATACGCAATATACATGGCAATAAATTACCAATAAAAATCATATAATGGCATATATAGATAACAAATAAAAAATTTAGATATAAAAAGAGTTTTATATTTTTCATTTTGAATAATAAAGAAACTATTTTTAGTTTAATTTAAATATAACTTAGATAAGTTTAAGAGTATTAATCTCGTATTATGAATTTCAGATAATTTATAGTAGAGAAATTATAATCTAAAATTTCATTGTTATATTTACTCTTAATATTAAAACAAAACATAAATTAATACGATTTTAAATATTGTATTACTACATAATTTGTAGTTATATAATCAAGATAAATAATTACATTATATACAAAATAAAGCATATACATAAATTAAGTCAGATTAATACTTGTTGAGTAGGCTAATTAAATAAAAAATTCTTAAAAAACTTGTAATCTTCAACCTTTGCTTCTTAGACAAGAAGAGCGTGTTAACATACTAAGATTGAACAAAATTATTGATTATAATTTGTCCTTCAGTTGTCCATAAACTTTCTGGATGAAATTGAATACCTCTTAACAATCTATATTTTTTGTGACGACATGCCATAATAATATTATCGTCAGTCCATGCAGTAATTTCTAAATCATTAGGTAAATTATAAGTATCAATTATCAAACTATGATAACGTGTTGCCAAAAAAGGATTAGACAAACCATTAAATAAATCTTGAGAATTATGTAAGATTTGACTGATTTTACCATGCATAGGATACTTCAACTTAGTAATTTTAGCACCATAAACATAACCTATAGCTTGATGACCAAGACATACACCTAAAATAGGAATAGTACTCGCATAAGCACTAATCAATTGCAAAGATACACCTGAATACTCAGGGCTGCCTGGTCCAGGAGATAAGACAATGTGGGTTGGATTATATTTTTCAATGTAAGATAAGGATATTTCATCATTTCTTATAGTACAGACAGATAGACCTAATTTTCCTAAAGACTGGACTAAATTTTGTGTGAAACTATCGTAATTATCAATAACTAAAATCATATTTTAAATAAAAAAATATATTAATTTTGTATTACTTTGTAAATACACCCTTTAAAGGTGAACTAGCTATAGCTTTGTCTTGTTTTAACATTCTACCAGATATATAAGAAATACGACCTGATATAACTCCAAGTTTCATAGCCTCTGCCATATACTCAGGATTACTGGCTTTAGCAACAGCAGTATTTAATAGTACTCCAGAGGCTCCCATCTCCATAGCTTGACTAGCTTCACTAGCTGATCCAATACCAGCATCTATTATAATAGGAATTCTTGCATTATTGATAATAATCTGTAAGTTCAAAAGATTTTGTAAACCTTGGCCAGAACCTATAGGAGAACCCAAAGGCATAACTGCAGAACAGCCAACTTCTTCTAACTGTTTAGCTAAAATAGGATCTGGGCTTACATATGGAAGAACAGTAAAATTTTTATTAACAAGATATTCTGCAGCCTTTAAAGTACCATAAGGATCCGGGAACAAATATTCTGAATCAGCAATAACCTCCAATTTAATAAAATTATTATCTAGCTGCCCTAACCTCCTTGCTATTTCTCGGCCTAAAAAAGCCATTCTTATAGCTTCTTCTACTGTTTCACAACCAGCTGTGTTTGGTAGAAGCCATAACTTTTTCCAATCTAATCCATCTACTAAATTGCTCTTGCCCTTGAGCTTATTACTATAAGCACGACGGATAGCAACTGTAACAATGGAAGCAGAGCTATTTTTGATACTAATAATAGCTTCTCTTATACTTTTATATTTACCCGTACCCAAAAGTAAACGTGATGAAAAAGATTGTTTATTAATTATTAGAGGTTGAGTTAAATGTAAATACGAAGATGGTAGATTTGGTAACATGATTTATTTCAATTAAATAAGTAAAAATATTTGAAATGTTTGATTATTTTAGTGTAAAATCAATATATACTTTATAATCTTTATATCAAGAATAGCCTTGATGGTTAATAAAATAAAAACAGTTAATAAACTTTATAATCAAAATATACTATTCCTAGAATTATTAATATCAAAAACTATGATGCCTAATAAATTACCTTTACTAATCATTATTATGCTCAGTATTTTAAGCATTCTATTAATCAGCTTTACAATACGCTACTTATATGCATATTTAACAACATCCTATAAAAATCAAAATGTCAAAAATATTACAATATTAGATCGTTTAAGTTCTATATTACCTTACTGGCTACCACTCTTAGAAGGCTTGCAGAACTTTGGTCAGCAGATTTTACCTGATTATCCTTTCAATATAATGCAAATTTATAAAAAGACGTTAATGCCTTTAGTCATTTTTTATGTTACACATCCCACATTAGCTGTTATTATATTCTTTGTATTATATTACTTATTTGTAAGAAATAAAAGTCCTATACCAGATCGGCCATTCATTAGATTTAATGTACTACAATCAATTTTATTGTTTCTTATTAATTCCTTACTAGGAGCAACATTCCGGGCTTTACCTATAGAATTCAGAATGAGTTTATACGGATTAATGCTATGTAACACATTATTTTGGTTTGTTCTATCAACCATAACTTATTCAATCATTAAATCTATTGAAGGGAAATATGCTAAAATACCCGTAATCTCTCAAGCAGTAAGAATACAAATTGATAATCAATTATAAGGCAAAAACATGAATCTAAATAAATATGAAACAATTTATATATTGAAGCCAAATATCACGGAATCAGAAAACTTAAATTTAGTTAACAAATATAAGTCTTTAATTAAAAAATATGGTGGAGATAATATATTAGTTCAACACAAAGGAAGAAGACACTTAAATTATAATATAAAATCTTATTATGATGGTATTTATGTTCAAATAAACTATCATGCTGGCAGTAATTTAGTTAAAATCTTAGAAAAGGCAATGCGTTTGAGTGACTCTATTATTAGATATTTAACTATTAAAGATAATAGTATCGATAATCTTAATATATAAAATATATTTAAACAAATTATAATAATTCACAAATATAGAAGAATTAAAAATTTCTTGAATATTTTAGTCAATCATACTATGATGATTGACTAAAATCACGCACATAATTTATCTGTAAACATAGATTATACAAATAACTTGCACTTAAATTAAAGTATTACACATGTTATTCGTGAGTTTATGATTACATTAAATTACTATTAATATAGTCTTGATACTGAGCTACCTTTCCAAAAAGTCTCCTTTTCAGTATTATTGCCGCTGCAGCGTTTAACAACCAAGTTCGGAATGGATTGGAGTGGTTCCACTGCGCTATAAGAATCAAGACATAAATCACACTACTTAAATTTTGTTTTTTGAAACTACAGTATGTAAAACATTCGATCTGTTAGTACATCTCAGCTGAATATATTGCTATACTTACACTTGATGCCTATCAAACGGTTAGTCTAACCGTGATCTTATCCATTTCTGGAAAGAGTACTCATCTTGAGGTTGGCTTCCCACTTAGATGCTTTCAGCGGTTATCCTATCCATACTTGGCTACCCAGCATTTACTGTTGGCACAATAACTGGTACACCAGCGGTATGTTTCTCCTGGTCCTCTCGTACTAAGGAGAAATCCTCTCAATACTCTAACGCCTACACCGGATATGGACCGAACTGTCTCACGACGTTCTGAACCCAGCTCGCGTACCGCTTTCATGGGCGAACAGCCCAACCCTTGGGACATACTACCGCCCCAGGATGCGATGAGCCGACATCGAGGTGCCAAACCTCCCCGTCGATGTGAACTCTTGGGGGAGATCAGCCTGTTATCCCTAGAGTAACTTTTATCCGTTGAGCGACAGCCTTTCCACTCAGTACTGCCGGATCACTAAGGCCGACTTTCGTCTCTGCTCGACTTGTAGGTCTTGCAGTCAAGCTTTCTTATGCCTTTACGCTCTACGACTGATTTCCGACCAGCCTGAGAAAACCTTTGCACGCCTCCGTTACCTTTTAGGAGGCGACCGCCCCAGTCAAACTGCCCACCTGAAACTGTTTATTGGCCAGCTTATGGCAATCAATATTAGAATTCTAATTTAATTAGAGTGGTATCTCACTTGTGGCTCTTATACATCCTCGAATATATACTCTTTGCCTCCCACCTATGCTGCGCAAATTAAATCCAAAGTCAATTCCAGGCTACAGTAAAGCTTCATAGGGTCTTTCTGTCCAGGTGCAGGTAGTCCGCATCTTCACAGACAATTCTATTTCGCCGAGTCTCTCTCTGAGACAGTGCCCAAATCGTTACGCCTTTCGTGCGGGTCGGAACTTACCCGACAAGGAATTTCGCTACCTTAGGACCGTTATAGTTACGGCCGCCGTTCACCGGGGCTTCAGTCACTAGCTTTGTTTTACAACTAACCAATTTCTTTAACCTTCCGGCACTGGGCAGGCGTCAGCCCCCATACGTTGTCTTACGACTTTGCGGAGACCTGTGTTTTTGCTAAACAGTCGCTTGGGCCTGGTTATTGCAACCCTACAAGGGTACCCCTTCTCCCGAAGTTACGGGGCTATTTTGCCGAGTTCCTTAGAGAGAGTTATCTCGCGCCCCTTAGTATACTCTACTTACCTACTTGTGTCAGTTTAAGGTACAGGTATTTATTACTTAAGATATATCGAGCTTTTCTTGGAAGTATGACGTCAATCACTTCAGCACCTTAGTGCTTTGTACTTACTTCTTAGCTCTAAATGTTTTCTCCATTTATCTTCACCTTAAAAGTTTAAACCGGTAACCAACATCCGGCTGATTTAGCCTTCTCCGTCCCTCGTTATCAGTAATAAATAGTACAGGAATATTAACCTGTTATCCATCGACTACGTTTTTCAACCTTGCCTTAGGACCTGACTTACCCTTCGCGGACGAACCTTCCAAAGGAAACCTTAGGTTTTCGGGGCATTGGATTCTCACCAATGTTTTCGCTACTCAAGCCGACATTCTCACTTCTGATCAGTCCACATTCGCTTACGCTAATGCTTCAACCTTAAACAGAACGCTCCCCTACCGATGATAAAACATCCCATAGCTTCGGCAAATTACTTAGCCCCATTCATTTTCGGCGCAAGATCACTAAACCAGTGAGCTATTACGCACTCTTTAAAGGATTGCTGCTTCTAAGCAAACCTCCTGGTTGTTTATGCATTCTTACTTCCTTTATCACTTAGTAATTATTTAGGGGCCTTAGCTGATGGTCTGGGCTGTTTCCCTTTTGACAATGAAGCTTATCCCCCACTGTCTCACTGATTGACTGCTCACTTAGTATTCAGAGTTTGCATCGATTTGGTACCGCTCTCGCAGCCCGCACCGAAACAGTGCTTTACCCCTAAGCTATAGTATCAATCGCTGCGCCAAAACGCATTTCGGGGAGAACCAGCTAGCTCCGGATTCGATTGGCATTTCACCCCTAGCCACAGCTCGTCCGCTGATTTTTCAACATCAGTCGGTTCGGACCTCCACTTAGTGTTACCTAAGCTTCACCCTGGCCATGGCTAGATCATCCGGGTTCGGGTCTGTAAATAGTGACTTTTGCTCTAATTAAAGCTCGCTTTCACTATGGCTCCGATATTCTCTATCTTAACCTGCCACTACATACAAGTCGCCGGCTCATTCTTCAAC